ATGGAGAGTTTGATCCTGGCTCAGGATGAACGCTGGCGGTATGCTTAACACATGCAAGTCGAACGCAAGCTTACGCTTGAGTGGCGGACGGGTGAGTAATACATAAGAATCTGCCTTTAGGAGGAGCATAACAATTGGAAACGATTGCTAATACTCCATATACTTTATAAATATAAAGTAAAATGATAATTCGCCTAAAGATGAGCTTATGTCTGATTAGCTAGTTGGTAAGATAAAAGCTTACCAAGGCTACGATCAGTAGTTGGTTTGAGAGGATGACCAGCCACACTGGAACTGAGACACGGTCCAGACTTCTACGGAAGGCAGCAGTGGGGAATTTTCCGCAATGGGCGCAAGCCTGACGGAGCAATACCGCGTGAGGGAAGAATGCCCGTGGGTTGTAAACCTCTTTTATTAGGGAAGAATAAATGACGGTACCTAATGAATAAGCATCGGCTAACTCCGTGCCAGCAGCCGCGGTAATACGGGGGATGCAAGCGTTATCCGGAATTATTGGGCGTAAAGAGTCTGTAGGTTGTTAATTAAGTCTGCTGTTAAATATTAGAGCTCAACTCTAAACAAGCAGTAGAAACTAATTTACTAGAGTATGGTAGAGGCAAAGGGAATTCCCAGTGTAGCGGTGAAATGCGTAGATATTGGGAAGAACACCAGAAGCGAAAGCGCTTTGCTGGGCCATTACTGACACTCAGAGACGAAAGCTAGGGGAGCGAATGGGATTAGATACCCCAGTAGTCCTAGCCGTAAACGATGGATACTAGATGTTGCGCGTATCGATCCGTGCAGTATCGTAGCTAACGCGTTAAGTATCCCGCCTGGGAAGTATGCTCGCAAGAGTGAAACTCAAAGGAATTGACGGGGGCCCGCACAAGCGGTGGAGCATGTGGTTTAATTCGATGCAACACGAAAAACCTTACCAGAGCTTGACATGTCACAAATTTTTATGAAAATAAAAAGTGCTTTCGAGAATGTGAACACAGGTGGTGCATGGCTGTCGTCAGCTCGTGTCGTGAGATGTTGGGTTAAGTCCCGCAACGAGCGCAACCCTTGTTTTTAGTTGCCATCATTAAGTTGGGGACTTTAAAAAGACTGCCGGTGACAAACCGGAGGAAGGTGGGGATGACGTCAAGTCAGCATGCCCCTTACGTTCTGGGCTACACACGTGCTACAATGGATATGACAATAAGTTGCTAATCTGTAAAGACAAGCTAATCTTTTAAACATATCCTCAGTTCGGATTGTAGGCTGAAACTCGCCTACATGAAGGTGGAATCGCTAGTAATCGCCGGTCAGCTATACGGCGGTGAATCCGTTCCCGGGCCTTGTACACACCGCCCGTCACACCATGGAAGTTGGCTATACCCAAAGTTATTACATTATAAGTGTACCTAAGGTAGAGCTAGTGACTGGGGTGAAGTCGTAACAAGGTAGCCGTACTGGAAGGTGCGGCTGGATCACCTCCTTATTAGGGATAAAATCTGTTTTTGTTGTTATTTAGACTATAAATTAACAAACTTAAAAATATAAAAGCTATTGAAATCCTAGATCGTTATATTATTAAATTCGGGCTATTAGCTCAGTTGGTTAGAGCACACCCCTGATAAGGGTGAGGTCCTTGGTTCAAGTCCATGATAGCCCACATAAAGGGGGTATAGCTCAGTTTGGTAGAGCGCTGCCTTTGCAAGGCAGATGTCAGCGGTTCGAGTCCGCTTATCTCCACACAAATATTCAAATCAATATACGTATAAACATTTTAATTAAAATATATGTTTTAATTATCAAGTAATTAAGGGCTCACAGTGGATACCTTGGTATTTAGAAGCGATGAAGGGCGTGACTACCAGCGAAATTCTTCGGGGAGTTGGAAGTAAACTTTGATCCGTAGGTTCCCGAATGAGGCAACTCTTTAATACTGTCTACTAAATAAATAAGTAGATAAGAGCAAACTTAGTGAACTGAAACATCTTAGTAACTAAAGGAAAAGAAAGCAAAAGCGATTTCCTTAGTAGCGGTGAGCGAAACGGAATTAGTCTAAACCACTTTAATTTGTTTTAGTGGGGTTGTGGGACAATAAACATAATTTATACATATTAGATGAAATAAATGGAATCTTATACCGTAGAAGGTGATAGTCCTGTAATTAAAAGTATGTAGCAATTTATATTGTATCCCAAGTAGCATGGGGCACGTGAAATCCCGTGTGAATCCACGAGGACCACCTCGTAAGACTAAATATTACTAAATAACCGATAGTGAACTAGTACCGTGAGGGAAAGGTGAAAAGAACCCCGGGAGGGGAGTGAAATAGAACATGAAATTGTGAGCTTACAAGCAGCAGTAGGACGAAAAACGTTTATCTGCGTGCATGTTGAAGAATGAGCCGGCGACTTATATGTAGTGGCAGGTTAAAATAAAAAATATTGGAGCCATAGTGAAAGCGAGCTTTAACTAAGCGTTTTTTGTCATTATTTATAGACCCGAACCCGAATGATCTAACCATGGCCAGGGTGAAACTTAGGTAAAACTAAGTGGAGGTCCGAACCGACTGATGTTGAAAAATCAGCGGACGAGCTGTGGTTAGGGGTGAAATGCCAATCGAATTCGGAGCTAGCTGGTTCTCCCCGAAATGCGTTTTGGCGCAGCGATTGATACTTTAACTTAGGGGTAAAGCACTGTTTCGGTGCGGGCTACGAAAGTGGTACCAAATCAAGGCAAACTCTGAATACTAAGTGTGTAATCAATCAGTGAGACAGTGGGGGATAAGCTTCATTGTCAAAAGGGAAACAGCCCAGACCACCATCTAAGGCCCCTAAATAATTGCTAAGTGATAAAGGAAGTAAGAATGCATAAACAACCAGGAGGTTTGCTTAGAAGCAGCAATCCTTTAAAGAGTGCGTAATAGCTCACTGGTCTAGTGATCTTGCGCCTAAAATGAATGGGACTAAGTAATTTGCCGAAGATGTGGGATGTATTTACATCGGTAGGGGAGCGTTCTGTTGTAGTGAGAAGCATTAATGTAAATGAATGTGGACGAAGCAGAAGTGAGAATGTCGGCTTGAGTAGCGAAAACATTGGTGAGAATCCAATGCCCCGAAAACCTAAGGTTTCCTTTGGAAGGTTCGTCCGCAAAGGGTGAGTCAGGACCTAAGGCGAGGCTGAAAAGCGTAGTCGATGGATAACAGGTTAATATTCCTGTACTATTTATTGTTTGTATTGAGTGACGAAAAAGGCTAAATCATCCGGATGTTGGTTACCGGTTTAAACTATCAAAGCGAAGATAAATGGAGAAAACATTTTGAGCTAAGAAGTGAATACAAAATACTTTAATGTATTGAAGTGATTGATGTCATGTTTCCAAGAAAAACTTATAATACGTTAAATAATAAATACCTGTACCCAAAACCGACACAGGTAGGTAGGTAAAATATACTAAGGGGCGCGAGATAACTCTCTCTAAGGAACTCGGCAAAATAGCCCCGTAACTTCGGGAGAAGGGGTGCCCTTGTAGGGCTGCAATAAATAGACCCAAGCGACTGTTTATCAAAAACACAGGTCTCCGCGAAGTCGTAAGACAATGTATGGGGGCTGACGCCTGCCCAGTGCCGGAAGGTTAAAGAAGTTGGTTAGCTTTTAGGCAAAGCTAATAACTGAAGCCCCGGTGAACGGCGGCCGTAACTATAACGGTCCTAAGGTAGCGAAATTCCTTGTCGGGTAAGTTCCGACCCGCACGAAAGGCGTAACGATTTGGGTACTGTCTCGGAGAGAGACTCGGCGAAATAGAATTGTCTGTGAAGATGCGGACTACCTGCACCTGGACAGAAAGACCCTATGAAGCTTTACTGTAGCTTGAAATTGAGTTTGAGTTTATTTTGTGCAGAATAGGTGGGAGACTAAGATAATACATTTGAGAATGTAAAGGAGTCATCAGTGAGATACCACTCTAATTAAACTAAAATTCTAATCTTAATGCCGTTATCCGGCTAAGAAACAGTTTCAGGTGGTCAGTTTGACTGGGGCGGTCGCCTCCTAAAAGGTAACGGAGGCGTGCAAAGGTTTCTTCAGACTGGTCGGAAATCAGTCGTAGAGTATAAAGGCATAAAGAAGCTTGACTGTGAGACTTACAAGTCGAGCAGAGACGAAAGTCGGCCTTAGTGATCCGACAGTGCTGAGTGGAAAGGCTGTCGCTCAACGGATAAAAGTTACTCTAGGGATAACAGGCTGATCTCCCCCAAGAGTTCACATCGACGGGGAGGTTTGGCACCTCGATGTCGGCTCATCGCATCCTGGGGCGGTAGCACGTCCCAAGGGTTGGGCTGTTCGCCCATGAAAGCGGTACGCGAGCTGGGTTCAGAACGTCGTGAGACAGTTCGGTCCATATCCGGTGTAGGCGTTAGAATATTGAAAGGATTTCTCCTTAGTACGAGAGGACCGGGAGAAACATACCGCTAGTGTGCCAGTTATTGTGCCAACAGTAAACGCTGGGTAGCTAAGTATGGCTTGGATAACCGCTGAAAGCATCTAAGTGGGAAGCCTACCTTAAGATTAATATTCTTTAAGATCATGGCTAGACTAGCCGTTTGATAGGCATTAAGTATAAGTATAGTAATATATTCAGCTAAAATGTACTAATAGATCAAAAACTTGATAAAATAAAAATACATTTAAAAAAATATTTTTTAATATGTTTATTTAAGCTTTGACATTTATAGCACAGTAGACCCACTCCAAACCATTCCGAACTTGGTTGTTAAATGCTGTAGCGACGACGATACTGAAAAGGAAACTTCTTGGGAAAATAGTTCAATGTCAGGGTTATCTGCAAAAAAAAATAGTATTTTATGTTTATAAGATTAAAGTCATGGCTATATTGTTAATTTATATATTATATATAAATTACTTGTTTATGATATATAAAATTGAAGATTAGTTAAACATGAAGTTTAATTCATAAAATGTATATATAAATATAAAAAAAGCGTAATAAAAATTAAATGTGATGCCTGCATATATCACATAAAAATTATAAATAATAGTTTAAAAATAAATAGATTTATATACTTAGTTTATTCCTTTTTTTTCTTCTCCGAGCTTTTATGATTTTTTTTCCACTAGTAGTTTGCATTCTAGTTCTAAATCCTGATTTTCTTACTTTTTTGATTTTAGTCCCTTTATTCATATTTATTTTTTTGTCATACATAATAATAATTTATATTCATTCGGGATAGCAGGATTTGAACCTGCGACATCCTGCTCCCAAAGCAGGCGCGCTACCAAACTGCGCTATATCCCGAAAATACTAACTTAAGTATATATTATAATTATTTTTATGTCTATGGCTATAAGGGGTACCAAAACATTCCTTTTACTCCGTCTGGATCAATAACAAACCCCAAATGTTTATAAAATTTTGTGACATGTGGGTCTGCAAATAATGTAATAGTACTAATATCATAAAATCTTAAATATTTAATAACTTGCGTCATTAATTCTTTACCTAATCCTTTGCTTTGAAAATTTGGATGAATAACAACATCCCAAATAGTGGCATTAAAAGAATGATCAGATGTTGCTCTTGCAAAACCAATTAGTTTTTTTTGATTATTACAATAATAAAATAAATGGGCAATTAGAAAACTATTATTAATAGCAATTTTTACTTTTTTTATAGGCCTTCTCACCCAACCAACTGAATCACATAATTTTTCTAAATCATATAAATTAATATTATTATTAATGTTTAAATAAATATTAATAATTTCACCATTATTATTAAAATTGTGGATTAATAAAAAATTTTTTTTATTTTTATTAATATTTTGTATTTTTTCAGTATGTGTTTTTGGCTTAAAAAAAGATTTCCAAAAAGTCATAAATTTTTGCTCCGATTTGTTAATTCATATTATTATAAATCTATTTTGAGCAATAAATTTTCAATAAATGTTACTATAATAAACAAAAATAAAAGAAATAGTTTAAGATATAAATAGTTTTCTAGTTTAATTAACTTAATTAAACTAGATAAATACATTTACTATTTGTTATTATTGAATATTTTAGTTAAGGAAATAAACAATGAGAAAAAATTTTTTATTTACATATATTTTATTTTTTTTATTAATTAGTCCTATGGTTATTAAAGCTGATGTTGCAGGATTAGTGCCATGTAAAGATTCTACACAATTTAATAAAAGACTAAATAATAGCATAAAAAAACTAGAGAGTCGTTTGGCTAAATATAGTGAAAATACTCCTCCTGCTTTAGCAATTAAAGAACAAATAAAAAAAACACAAACACGATTTGATAAATATAAAAATTCAGGAATTTTATGTGGATCAGAAGGATTACCTCATTTAATTGCAGATGGTAGATGGAATCATGCTGGTGAATTTATGTTACCGGGTTTATTATTTGTTTATATTACCGGTTGGATTGGATGGGTTGGTAGAGGATATTTACAAGCCGTTTCGAGAATGGACAAGCCGGCAGAAAAAGAAATAGTAATTGATATTCCTCTAGCAGTTAAATTTTCATTATCAGGTTTTACTTGGCCATTAGCTGCATTACAAGAATTTACAAGCGGTAAATTATTGGCATCCAGTGATGATGTTACTGTGTCACCGCGTTAATTGTTTATTTTTATAGAAAAATAAGGTTTATATTTATTATGGATAATAATTTTATAAAATATTTATCAACAGCACCTGTAATAGGTTTTTTATGGATTACTTTTACAGCGGGGTTTATTATTGAGATTAATAGATTTTTCCCTGATATTTTATTTTTTTCTTTTTAGTTTCTCTTATTGATTTAGCTATTTAATAATGAGTTCAAAAAATTATTTATTTTGAACTGTATATTATAAGCATTGTAATAAAAAAAAATTATTTACATTTGTTACTATAAAAAAATAAAAAAATATAAAATATATAAATGAGTATAGTAAGTCGAGTGATTCTTGATGCAGATAATGAATTAAGATATCCTAGTATTGCAGAATTGAATAATATTACAGATTATTTTAATACGACAAATGAAAGAATAAAAATAGCTTGTATTTTGAGAGATAAAGAACAAAATATTATTCAAATTGCGAGTAAAGCTATTTTTAAAATCCATCCTGATTATATTGCTCCTGGAGGTAATGCTCAAGGAGTTCGTAAAAGATCACTATGTTTACGTGATTATGGTTGGTATTTAAGGTTAATTACTTATAGTATATTATCGGGTGATAAAGAATCAATAGAAAGTATTGGCTTAATTGGAGTTCGTGAAATGTATAATTCATTAGGAGTACCAATCATAGGTATGATAGATTCTATTGAATGTTTAAAAAATGCAGTTTTCGAATTTTTAGAAGAAAATCAACGTCTTTTAGTTGCTCCATATTTTAATTTTATTATACAAGGTATGTCTTAAAATTTTTACTAAGTTTTAACTGTTGCTTGATTAGGATTTATAGTGATATAATGATTTTAAGCTCGAAAGACGATACAAAAAATATAACTTTAATTTGTCAGGACTGGAAAGTAGCATCAATATAAGTTAAATATATTATTTAAGGTATCTTTTTCGGGTTTTTAATATATATAAAATATAAATATTAATAAATTTACTTACTAGATTTACTAAAAATAAAAATTTAATTAAAAAATCATTTTTATTAGTTAACAGTATTAAATATTTCTGTTTATCATTAAAGTTTAATAATAATATGAAGTTATCAGCAATGCAAGGATCAAAAATTCTTGCTACGGGCTCTTTTGTTCCTGACTCTACTTTAAGTAACAATCAAATTAGTAAAATTGTTGAAACATCAGATGAATGGATTGTTGCTCGTACAGGCATTAAAGAAAGAAGATTATTAATAGGAAATAAGCAATCTGTTGTTGATCTTGCTACAGCAGCATCTTTAAATGCTTTAAATAAAATTTCAATGAATCCTTTAGAAGTTGATTTAATTATATTAGCAACTTCAAGTCCTAATGATCTTTTTGGAAGCGCGAGTCAAGTACAAGCAAAAATAAAAGCATTTAATGCCGTAGCTTTTGACTTAACAGCTGCCTGTTCTGGTTTTGTTTTAGGTATCGTCACTGCTAGTCAATTTTTGAAAAATGGTAGTTACCGCACAATTTTAGTTATTGGAGCAGATGTTTTATCTAAATGGATAAATTGGTCAGATCGCAATACTTGTATTTTATTTGGTGATGGCGCTGGTGCTACTATTTTACAATCATGTAAACCACAAGATAATCAAATTTTAGGTTTTCAATTAAATACTGATGGTAGATATTGGGATCATTTATCTTTATCGTATAAAAAAAATATAGATCCTCATCCTTTATTGAATATTTATCAAGGGTCTTTTAATTATATTGCAATGAATGGTAAAGAAGTTTATAAATTTGCTGTATCTCAAGTACCATTAAATATATTAAAATGTTTGCAATCATTAAATATTACTATTAATGAAATTGATTGGTTATTATTACATCAAGCAAATGAAAGAATATTATTAGCAGTTGCTGAAAAGTTATCTATAAGTACTAATAAAATACTTGTAAATGTCAATAAATACGGTAATACTTCTGCTGCATCTATACCATTAGCTTTAGATGAAGCTGTTCATGATGGAAAAATTTCTTCTAATGATATTATTGTTATATCTGGTTTTGGAGCAGGTTTAACATGGGGAACTGTAATAATTCAATGGAAATGTTAATAGAAAGTTTTTTATATTATAAATTGTTATATTATAATATACATAATCAATTTTGTTTAATTTGTTATATTTTTAATTTATATTAAGGAACATAATAATGACTTCATCCTTATCTAGTTTTTTATCTAGCTTGATATTAGGTGCTATGATTGTTGTAATACCAATTACTTTAGCTCTCTTATTTGTTAGTCAAAAAGATAAAACTATAAGAAATTAATATTTGATAGATAACAGATGTAAAGTAAATTTTTTTTCTGTTATCTTTATACTAGTACAAGTTTAGTATTTATTTTATAATAATTGTGTAAAAAATAATTATGTCTTTATTAGATTGGTTAGTTGAAAAACGCAATATCTCTTTAAAAAATTATCTAAAAAATAATAACAATTATAATCAAAAATTATGTAATAACATTTGGATTAAATGTAGTAAATGTAATTTTTTAATGTATTTTAAAGCTTTAGATTATAATAATAAAGTTTGTCCTAAATGTGATTATCATTTTCCTATTTCAAGTTATGATAGAATTCAACAAATATTTGATGAAAATAGTTGGTTTTGTTTAAATAATAGTCTTTCTTCTATTGATCCACTTGGTTTTTTTGATAAAAAATTATATCGTAAAAGACTATATGATACAAAAATTAAAACTGGTTTATCAGATGCAATACAAACAGGTATAGCATCTATTGGTAAAATACGTGTTGCTTGTGGTATAATGGATTTTCGTTTTATGGGTGGTAGTATGGGATCTGTTGTTGGCGAAAAATTAACTAGATTAATTGAACATTCGACAATTCAAAAATTACCATTAATTATTTTATGTGCTTCAGGTGGTGCAAGAATGCAAGAAGGTATGTTGAGTCTAATGCAAATGGCTAAAATTTCTTCTGCTCTTTATAAACATAGCGAAGCTGGTTTAGTTTATTTTAGCATTTTAACTTCACCAACAACTGGTGGCGTAACAGCTAGTTTTGCTATGTTAGGTGATATAATAATTGCTGAGCCTAAAGCTTTAATTGCATTTGCTGGAAGAAGAGTTATTGAACAAACAATCAAAGAAGATTTACCTGATAATTTTCAAACATCTGAATATTTATTTAAGCATGGATTTATTGATTTGATTGTTTCTAGAACAGAATTAAAAAATAAACTTTTTGATTTATTGTCGTTATATATTTAAATTAATATTTAATATATAGTATATTATATTATATATTAAGAAAATTATAATAAAGGCATTTGTTATTAAAGTAATATTAAAATAAATAAATAGAGTAAATTAATTTTTACTTTTAATATAAAGTTAAGATTACATGGTTATTTAATTAATTTTACTCTAATTACAATTAATACTTTTTATAATTTACTATTAATATAGGTTAGTTATTATTATGTCTAAAAAGAATATTTTATTATTATTTGTGAATTTATTATTATTAGTTTATTTATTTGCATTGCCAGTAAATGCAGTCAAATTAGATGAATCTAGTAATATTGTACAGTTAAATGAATCAGGTGAAACGACATCATTAACAGTAGATACTTTAAAGCGAGGCAAAACCTTATTTAATGCAAAATGTGCTCAATGTCATAATGGCGGTATTACTAAAAATAATCCTAACATTGGTTTAGATGTCGAAACTCTAAAGCTTGCTACTCCGTCTAGAGATAATTTAACAAATCTTATAGATTATATTAAGAATCCAACTAGTTATGATGGTGTAGATTCTATTAGTGAAACTCATCCTAGTGTAAATAATGCAGATATTTTTATAAAAATGAAGAATTTAACAGATAATGATTTGGAAGCTATTGCCGGTTATATTTTAATTCAAGCTACGGGACCAGATCAAAAATGGGGAGTTGGAAAAATATCTTATTAAGAATTTTAATTATATATAAATATATAATTTAATTGTGTAATAATAAAAAATAAACGCTGTATTTGTAACTTTACTTTAAGGATTTAATCTTATGAAATATGTATTAAGATTACTAGCATTATCTCAACTATTACTATTATTTAATTTGAAACTTAGTTTTGCTCAAGATATAGAAGCAGGTCAGCAAATCTTTTCTCAAAATTGTACAGCATGTCATTCAGGCGGATTAAATGTGATTTTCCCAGATAAAACTTTACAAAAAGAAGTATTAGCAAAATATGGCATGAATAGCATAGAAGCTATTACTAAACAAGTTACTGAAGGAAAAAACGCAATGCCTAGTTTTGGAGGTCGTTTATCTGACGATGATATTAAAAATGTTGCTAATTATGTATTAAGTCAGTCTGAAATAGGTTGGTAGCAATATAATTATTTGAGATAAACTATTTTGTTAATCTAATGTATGAATAATCTTCATTATAGATAATTATTTTAATTGTCTATAATTTATTACAATCTTTATTTTTGAAATAAAAATTTATGATTACATCTTCTTTGTGTCAAGCATTTTTACATTTAGATAATGGTGTAATGTATAAAGGCTGGTCTTTTGTTCAAAATAGTGTATCTTTTGGAGAACTTGTATTTAATACAGGGATGACAGGATATCAAGAAATTATTACAGATCCTAGTTATTCTAATCAAATTGTTGTTTTTACTTATCCTGAGTTAGGTAATACAGGTTTAAATGAAAAAGATAATGAGTCTAATTTAATTCATGTTAAAGGTATTGTTGCCAAAAATTGTTGTTTATATCCTAGTAATTGGCAAAATAAGATCTCTTTGAAAGAGTTTATTATTAATAAAAAAATACCTCATATTTTTGGAATTGATACGAGGTCGTTAACTCGTCATTTACGTAGTCAAGGAGTTATGTGTGCATATATTTTACATAAACCAATTGATCAATTTGTTACTCAATCATATATAAATTTTTTAAATTTAGATTTAGTTAAGAGAATAACTAAATCTAATGTTTTTTTGCTTACAAAAAAAAATATTTTGGGTTATGATTTATTTAGTTATGTTAATAAGAAAAAAGCTAAAGAATATAAAAAAGAAAAAAAGACATTAAATATAATATTAATAGATTTTGGTTGTAAAAATAATATTATTGCAAAATTACTCGATTGTAATTGTAATATTTATGTTTTACCTGCTACTGCTAACTATAAATTTATTTCTATTTACAAGCCAGATGGTATTATTTTATCGAATGGCCCGGGTGACCCTTCTTTAGTTAGTTATGCTATTCAAACTATTAAAAAATTAATTTATTTTTCAAATATACCTATGTTTGGTATTTGTATGGGACACCAGCTTTTAAATTTAGCATTAGGAGGATCAACTTTTAAATTAAAATTTGGTCATAGGGGTTTAAATCATCCATCTGGTATAAATCAGTTTTCTGACATAACAAGTCAAAATCATGGTTTTGCTGTTGAGTTGAGTGATTTAAATAAAACAAATGTACACACAGAAAATGTATTTATTACTTATTTGAATTTAAATGACCAAACTATTGGTGGTATTATTCATAATTATAAACCAATTTTCTCTGTGCAGCATCATCCTGAAGCTAGTCCAGGACCCCACGATTCGAATTATTTATTCCAATTTTTTATCGAATTAATATATAAATTAAAATACTATAAATATTAAGCAATCTTTATATATAATAATTTGTAATCCATATGTGATGTTGAAATAAAGATAATAAAACTTGATTGCCTCTAATTTGATTAAATAGTGGTAAATGACCTTTTGGAGCACTAATATCCCAAGTAAATTCGTCTGGATATCTTTTCATTTTTCCTTGATGACTCCAGCCTATTTTTTCTAAAAAAGTATTCCAATTTTGATTATATGATAGCCAAATATTTCTTTGTATAGAAATACCAAATTTATTTTCAGAATATATTTTCCATAGTAGATCAATTACAAATAAATCGTATGCAGGAATAAGATCTATTTCAGTAAAATAAATCCATTCTTTTTGGTTAATTGTTGTTCTATGTGCTAACTTAAGTAAGTATTTTTGTGTTATTTTATCTGCTTCTTGAAATTTTTTTTGTTTGAGTAGTTCATTTAATTCTTTATATTCATTATAAATGTAATAATTAAATTGAATTATACCGTTTGGAAAAATTTTACTTAATTTAGTTTCTATAGATTTTATATTTTTTAATTTATTAAATATAGAGTGTTCTAATTTATTTATTTTTTGATTTAGTAAGCTTTTTAACAAAGTTATTAATAATTTTTCTTGTGTTTGTGAACTATCATTTGTTAGTAAATTATAATCATTAGCGATAAAGTTTGATATATCTTCATTCTCAATATTATAATTTGACTCTATTTGATTTTTAGTATCGTCATTTACTTTTTGCATAAGACTTGTAGATTTATTTATGATAAGAATATTATACTTTATTATAATTTTGTATAGTAAATAATATAGCTTTGATAATTAATATAAAAAAGTTGTTAATTATATTAATAAAAATATAAGTTACGTATTGAAAAATAGTAATTAATAATTTTTCTATTTTAGGAACAAGTATATCTTTAATTTCTAATATAAATAAAAATAAAACTTGGATATCAGATAATTTTTGTAAATTATTTAATCTAGAAAGATATATGTATTCACTAGTTATCCCTCTTGAATGAAAAAGCCAAACTTTATAATAAGCATTATATATTAATTTTGGTTGATAAAAATATCTATATAAAAAGTTTTGCCATTTGATACTATTAAAAAATAAAGCAACAGATCTTGTCGATATGTAAGAAGAGTTGCAAATATAATTAAGTTTAAAAAAATGAAGCATATCTGATAAACATAAAAAATGTTTACTTATATTATTAATAATATAGCTGCTAAACTGTATTATAAAATTTTCAAATAAAATTTGTACATGTTTATAAGGTGTGTAAAATTTATTAAAAAGGAATATTTTATCATCAATACAAGAAGAGCCAAACACTAAATATATCAACAAGTTATCAATTAATATATAATTTTCTAAATCAAGAATTCTATGATAATCAGATTGTGCATAAAAAAAGTAATTATCTTGGAATTTTTGTTTTAAATAGTTTTTATATTTTATATCAAATGTTAGAATAAATTTTTCAGAAGTTATATCTAGAAAATCATATAAAATTCTGTATTTTAATTGTTTTATATTATTGGCAGTTAAATTTAATTCAATTATGTCCAAAATTAAAGTTTCTAATTCTTTTATTATAATAAACAATAGTTTTTTTTTATATAGTTTATTAATAATGTCGGTGTGTAGATAGTATTTAGTTTGATTAGATAAATCATTCTTTATTTTAATTTTTGTTGTGTAGAATAAATTGATAACGCAGTAATTTAATTTCAAACTTGATTTAGTTGGCCAGTATTTTATCATATATTTATTTTATTGTTTTTTATATATAAAAAATAATTAAATTAGTTTTTGTTATATAATAAAATATAATCATATTTTTTAATTATTTTAATCTTTTTTTATTTTATTCTTATGTATAATTATTATTTTATTTTAGCTAGTCAAAATTTTTTATTACATGAAGAACCTGTGGAAGAAATTCTGCGAGAAAGAATTGCATATTATCAAAGAGTAAACAAAAAAATTGATTTTTGGCTTGTTTTGAACCCAAAGTTTATTGATATTGCTCAGCCAAATCTCAACAAATTGTCTTTAAAAAATTCTTATGCTGCAATTGTATCTTTAGACAAATCTTTTATACAATGGTTAAAATTACGAATTAGTTTTGTAATCGTTGGTAAATTTTTCTCAGAATCTATTTTTTTGCCAATTACTTAGTTAATGATCTAATCAAAAAAAATACTTTCTTGATTAGGTGTTACAAATAAAGTTAAAATTTCTTTACTAAAAGTTTCAGCTGCTTTAGATTTATAGCGATTAGGATTAATAATAATAGAAAGCATTCTTTTAATCGTTACATTTTTTATTTTTGCCCAATGTATTATTCCCAACTCTAATTCTTTAGCAATAGCTGAAACAGAAACAAAAGCAGCCCCTAATCCAGATTGCACAGCATTTTTTATAGCTTCTATAGAATTCAATTCCATTTCAATTTTAAATCTACTACTATCTATATCATGTTGATGTAAAACTTTATCAATAACTTTTCTAATAGTAGATTGTGTGTCTAATGCAATGAATCGTAGTTTATATAAATCTTCTTTTTGTATGTCTGAGACTTTTGAAAAAGTGTGTGAAATGGGTAGAATAAGTGCTAATTCGTCTTCTGCATAAGATGTAATTTGCAATATATCTTTTAATTCATTAGGAACTTCTCCTCCAATAACTGCTAAATCAACTTGACCATTAGCTACGCTCCATGATATTAATCGTGTAGAATGTACTTGTAATTGTACACTTACTTGTGGATACCTTCGTCTAAATAATCCAATTAGTCTTGGCATTAAATAAGTTCCCGTAGTTTGGCTTGCTCCTATAATTAGTGAACCTCCTTGTAAATTTTGTATATCTTCTAATGCTCTACATGTTTCTTCGCACAATGCTAAAATTCTTCCACCATATCTCAATAATAAATTGCCCGCTTCTGTTAAAGTTGCTTTTTTATTACCTCTTTCAAATAAAGGCATATTTAATTGCTTTTCTAAGTTCTGTATTTGTAAACTTATTGCTGGTTGAGATACATATAAACTGTCAGCGGCTTTTTTAAAACTTCCTTCTTTTATAATAGCTTTTAGAATACGTAATTGATCTAATGTAAAAGGTAAATCTCTCATAGTTTTTAACGTAAAGGTGGCAAACAAAAAGAATTAATATTTAATATCTGTTACTATTTTTCTTTTATATATTATCATTACAGTATGCTAATTATTATATGCAATTAAGCATAAAATTAATATTATAATATTAATTGATTATTAATAATATGAAGGAAATTTTGTTATGGACATGAGATTAATTATTGTGTTTTTACCAGTTATAGCAGCTGGATCATGGGCTATATATAATATAGGTAGAATGGCTTTACAACAATTTCGTAGTATGTAAAGTATCATTATTAATTTATGTTATTATATTATATATATTTATGTATAACTTTTAAAAATATATTTTCAGATATAATTTAATATTTGAAACATTTGAAGTATAAATGATATTTATAATTTGAGTTTATTTGATGTTTTACTAAATAAACTTAATAATGATATTCATTTAATACTTTATATTAATTAATATAATTGTATTATTATTGATAATATATGTATTTTTTATTTTCTTACCCGATAACTTTTTTAACAATATGGCTGTTCCTAAAAAACGTACTTCAAAATCTAAATCTAAAAAAGCAATATGGAAAAAAAAAGCAATGTTCAGTAGTCAAAGATCTTTGTCTTTAGCTAAATCAATATTAAAGAATAAAAATGTTAGTTTTTTTTATTCAAAACAGACGGTCTTTTTTAATGAACAATAAATGTATTAGAATAATTAATTTTAATTTATAAATTAAGATGAAAATGAAAATTAATTATTTTAGTAGTAAAATCACGATATTAAAGCATTATAATAATAATTTTATAATACAATTTGCAGACTTAAAAAATTTTTGTCTATTTAATTGTTGTGAAGGTTTTCAATATTTTTTTTCAAGTTATAAGCATCAGTATAAAATCAAAAATATTGCTAAGATTATTATAACTAGTATGCATATTAATAATTTATCTGGCTTAATCGGCTTATTATCTAGCTTAAATTTAATTGGTCGATTTAAATCTTTACATATTTATGGGCCTAAAGATCTTATTTACTATTTAGAATTAAATAAAAAATATTCTCATACTAATTTTAATTATCTGATTTATATTCATGTTTTAAGCACAGGGTTAATAATTAATGATTATAATTATAGGGTTTATTCTTTTATTATTAAAAATTATTATAGTTTTTTAGTTATGCAACAAGAAAAATTTGTAACTTTTCTTTTGAGTAAAGCTAAAGGAAACGGTTTAGTTCCAAATTCTTTCTATAGTAAACTAAAAATAGGCTTAATTTTTCAACTACCAGATGGATATTTATTAAACGGCAGTAATTTTACAGCCATTTATCTGTTTGGTAGTCAGATATCTTTACTATTAGATTTATATCCAAGAAGAAGTAATACAGAAATGGTTTTAAGATCAAATTATATATTGTCTTAAAGAAGTTTTTATGATATGTTTCTTGTATTTAAAAGTATTGATACGATATTATATAAATTTTTATTTTATGACTTACGCGATTGTTGAAGTTAGTGGAAAGCAAATGTTTATGGAAGCAGGTAAATTTTACGATTTAAATTATATTTCAGGAAGTCCTGGTGATATAATTGATTTTAATAGAGTTTTATTTATTTATAAAGATGATTTATTTAAAGTAGGTAATCCGTGCTTACAAAAACACTCTGTGAAAGGAAAAATTTTAAAGCATATTAAAGGTAGAAAGTTAATTGTTTTTAAAATTAAGCCGAAAAAAAATATTAGGCGTAAAAAAGGACATCGTCAGGCTTTAACTAGAGTTTTAGTTGAAGATATTATATAAGTAAATAAACAAATAAATTTTAATAAAAATTAATTTATTTTAAGGTATATACAGATGGCTCATAAAAAAGGTAGTGGTAGCACTAAAAACGGTCGTGATTCTAATTCGAAAAGATTAGGTATAAAAAAATATGGCGGACAAAAAGTATTATCTGGAAACATTATTATTAGACAAAAAGGTAATAAATTTAAGTTAGGAAATAATGTAGCTCAAGGCAAAGATTATACTATATTTTCTCTTATCAATGGTTTTGTTAAGTTTGAAAGATTTAAAAATACAAAAAGGAAAGTAAGTGTATATTCTATACATGATGTTTAATTTATATCATTTTTCCTGTGAGATAAATTTTATTTATTTTAACAATGGTAAAAAAAATTATAATTTCTTATTTTAATAATATAGCAGCAATTTTTAACAATAGTAAAATAGAAGAAATTATTGTTATAAACCCTGCTTATCAAGTGAATGATATTTATGTTGGTATAGTACAAAAAATTTTTTCAAGTATTAATGCTGCTTTTATTAAGTTAAGTAAATATGGCAAAAGTGGGTTTATTCACATTAATGATATCAGACCTCTAAAACGCAGTAAATGTGTTTATCATATTAATGATGTTCTAACAGTTAATCAATTGATATTAGTACAAGTAGTTAAAGAGCCTACTATAAACAAAGGGCCTAGATTAACAGCTAATATTCATTTGCATGGCAAATATTTAATATTAATGCCTTTTTCTAATACAATTTCTATTTCTTATAAAATTTATGATGAAAATGAAAGAATATATCTTTATTCTTTAGCTCTTTTGGCTAAACCTGAGATGATGGGTTTATTAATTAAATCATCAGCTCAAGGGATAAACGAAAAAGCAATACTTAATGATTTAGATATATTAAAGAAACAATGGTTTTTTATTCAAAAAATATTTATTATTAGTCCATCTTTTTCATTAATATATAAAGATGAAGATTTAACAAAGAAAGTTATAAGAGATTTTTATGATACAACTATAAAAAAAATAGTTATTGATTCTGAGGATGGATTAAAAAAATTATATTATTATATAAATAAATATAATTTTCCTTTTATGTTTAAAACTAAATTACAATTATATAAAAAGTCTCTATGTATTCTCGAACAGTTTAATATTAGAAAAACGATAAAAGAAGCTTTAAAAGCTAAAGTAAAATTATTGTCTGGTGGATATATAATAATAGAAACTTATGAAGCTTTAACTGTAATTGATGTTAATTCTGGATCATTTAATAAATCTTATAATTCTAAAGAAGCAATACTTCGAACAAATTTCTACGCAGCTATTGAAATAGCTTATCAATTAAAAATAAGAAATATAAATGGGATTATTATTGTAGACTTTATTGATATGTATTCACAAAAAGACCAAATGCAATTATTAGAACATTTCAATCGTTTGTTAAAAAATGATGGCGCTAGACCCCAGATAATACAATTGTCTAATTTAGGTTTTGTTGAATTAACTCGTAGAAGAAAAGGGCAAAGCTTACAAGAAATTTTTAATAATATTAATAACAAAAATTTTCAATTATATGAAAATAATCATTTATATTATAATGATTTTGGGGATACCACAAATATTGATTTAGATAGACAATTAACTGTATATAAAAATATTCGTTCTTTATTTTTTAATAAAAAATTTAAAAAGCATATTATTTTAAGCCCCAAAATATTTTGTTTTCATAATAGTTTATATCGTAAATATTTTAAATTTTTAGATCGAAAATATCCTATTCGCATTTTTTCTCCTAAAGCTAATTATATAGTCCCTTTGTTGTTTTATCTTAAATTGATGAATAGTTATTATATTTTAAAATTTTAAAAATACAAAAAACTGCAAACAATCAAAATGTGATTGTTTGCAGTTTTTTATATTTTACGAAATCAATTTTTATAAAATCAAATGTATATTAGCCATTAATAGATGGTGCAACTAATGCTAATGGTAGAGATTCTTGAGATGCTAAATCTAATGGGAAGTTATGAGCATTACGTTCATGCATTACTTCCATGCCTAAGTTAGCTCTGTTTAGAATATCAGCCCATGTATTAATTACACGTCCTTGACTGTCAACAACAGATTGGTTAAAGTTGAAGCCGTTTAAATTGAAAGCCATTGTACTTACAGACATTGCTGTAAACCAGATACCTACTACTGGCCATAGACCTAAGAAAAAATGCAATGCACGAGAGTTATTGAAACTTGCATATTGGAAAATTAAACGACCGAAGTAGCCATGAGCTGCTACGATGTTATAAGTTTCTTCTTCTTGACCGAATTTATATCCATTGTTAGCTGATTCACTTTCAGTTGTTTCACGAATTAAGCTAGAAGTTACTAGAGATCCATGCATAGCACTAAATAAAGAACCGCCAAATACACCAGCTACACCTAGTTGATGAAATGGATGCATTAAGATATTATGTTCAGCTTGGAATACAAGCATAAAGTTAAATGTACCAGAAATACCAAGAGGCATACCATCAGAGAAGCTTCCTTGACCAATTGGGTAAACAAGAAATACTGCAGCTGCAGCTGCTACAGGTGCTGTAAAAGCAACTGATATCCAAGGACGCATACCTAAACGGTAGCTGAATTCCCATTCACGTCCAATATAGCAGCACACACCTAAGATGAAATGAAGAACGATTAATTCGTAAGGACCACCGTTGTATAGCCATTCATCTAAAGATGCAGCTTCCCAAATAGGATAGAAATGAATACCAATAGCTGCAGAGCTAGGAATGATAGCACCAGAGATAATATTGTTACCATAAAGTAAAGATCCTGCAACAGGCTCACGGATCCCGTCAATATCTACAGGTGGTGCAGCAACGAATGCAATGATGAATACAGATGTAGCAGTTAATAGTGTTGGAATCATCAGTACACCAAACCAGCCTATATATAGACGATTTTCTGTGCTAGTGATCCAAGTACAAAAACGTTCCCACAGGCTTGCGCTTTCGCGTCTTTCTAAAGTAGCAGTCATAATAATTTTTTATATTTTTAGGATTATTTAGATACTTCCCAAGTAAATTCACTTGTTAAACATATTATTACAATAAATTTAAGTTAATGTAAAGTATTTAAATAATATTTTATTTAAGTTCAGTAAGTTATTAAAAACATAATTATTTTAACTTTATAAATTTGATTTTTATTCAGTTAACAAGGTTTATTTAAAACGAGATCCGATTACTTTAATAAACTCAATAAACAAATAGAGTAATAAAATCTATACAAATACTTAAATTTTTTTAGTTATAACACGAATAATAAATAAAATCATCTTAAAATTAAGAGAGTTGATAGAAGAAGCAAAAAAGTTTAACTACTTCAAGTTCTTTTTCTTCTTAGAAGGTTTTCAGATTCAGGAAAGATATTTTCTCCTGTTGTTTTCTGAATAGGCTATTAAAAAGTTTTTTCTTAGTGTAATTTAAGCATATAAATTAGTTAAGTACATTTTATGAAAATAAAAATCGTTTTATGCGGACGGAGAGACTTGAACTCTCACGAGATATACTCATTAGAACCTAAATCTAACGTGTCTGCCAATTTCACCACGTCCGCTTATTATTTTTTATATCATTATATCATTATATTTTTATAAAAACAAGTATTTTATTGATACTTGTTTTTTTGATATAATTTAGGTATACTTAGAATAGTATATAAAAAAATATTTACTTTGTTATTCCTTAGTAGCTCAGTGGTAGAGCGGTCGGCTGTTAACCGATTGGTCGTAGGTTCAAGTCCTACCTAAGGAGTTGTTAATTATGTTTTACTATTTTTGTGTAATGATAGTTTTCATATTTACTTTATTATTTTATTTAAAATTTTGTATGTTATTATTTTCTAATTTCTTGTATTTTTTTGAAACAATTTTATATGAATTACAACAAAAAGTAACTTTATTACTAATGAGTACGAATAGTTCTTTACCAACAAATACATTTTTATTACTTATATTTGCTAGTATATTAACTATATTAAATCCTTGTTTTTTATCTTTGTTTCCTCTAAGTATTTCATATTTTAACACTTATACAAAACAAATAGAAAAAAGCGCTTTTCTTATTGGTTTAATTTCAAATATTTTTTTTTCTATTCTAGTAACAAATTTTATTAGTTATAATTTTTTTAATATTATACGTGTGCCTTTTTTTTCTTTAATCATTATAATTTTGTTATCTTTAAACTTACTTCAAATATTTAATTTTTCTTATTATTTAAATATTGTTAGTTTTCGTAATATATTTAAACTAAATATAAATAAAAAAACTCATTTAGCAAGTATTTTAATTCCATGCTATTCTACAGGTTTCATTATAGGATCAACTATTGTTCTTTGTAATACTCCTATTTTTACTATGATTCATTTTTGGCTTTATAATTTTCATGAAAAAAATTTTATATATATACATTTGTTTGTTTACTTTATTAGTTGTGTTATATTATTTATATTAATTTTTTATTTATTTGTTCATTATTTACAAATTTATATTTTTGCATATATATCAAATGCAATGATCCCATTTTGGGGTTTTTTAACTTTGACTACATCATTATTTTTTCTATTAGAAAAAATTTTTTTGTAGCTATTTGTATTAATATTATTGTATAAGTAAAACTTAATATATATAAAATAATTTATGAAGTTACATAACATATCTTGGATTTTTTTTAAAAAAATATCAAATTTAAATTTTTCAATTTTTTTATTATTCTCAATTTCTGTATTTATCATGTTAGGTTCAATTATTGAACAAAATCAGAGTGTAACTTATTATCAAACTTATTATCAAATAGAAAATTTTTTTAGTTTAAATTGGAAAATAATTTTGTTTTTGGGTTTAGATCATGTATATCAAGCTTGGTGGTTTATTCTTACTTTGCTTATTTTTGCATTAAGTTTATTAGCATGTACTTTTTCTACTCAGTTTCCTAGTTTACAATATTCTAGACGCTGGAAGTTTTCTCGTGTAACGATGAATTCAATAAATTTAAATACTAAATTTACCAATAAAGATTGTCAATATAAAAATTCTTCTACAAATATGCTTTATTCATTAATTAATTATAATTTTTATGCTTTTCATAAACAAGGTTATTTGTATGCTTACAAAGGATTGTTTGGTCGTTTGGCCCCTATTTTTGTTCATTTTAGTATGATACTTATTCTTATTGGATCTATTTTTACTATATTGTTTGGTTATACGGTTCAAGAAATTATTCCAAGTGGAGAAATATTTCATTTAAAAAATATTATTGATGCTGGTTATGGCAGCAAATTAAAAACTAATTTTACTTATAAAATAGATAAATTTTTTTTAGATTACAATACTGACAATTCTATCAAGCAATTTTTTTCTGTACTATCAATATTAGATAATCATAATAAGGTAATTATAAAAAAAAATATATTTGTTAATTCTCCTTTAAAGTTTAATAAGTTAACTTTTTATCAAACCGATTGGAATGTTAACGCTATTCGTGTAAAAATAGGTTTTAATAATAGTTTGCAATGTAAGTTAATAAAAATTAATATAAATAATAAAACATGTTGGCTATGTAAATTGCCTATTGATATAAATAAACATATATATTTAGTTTTATTTAATTTATACGATAAAATTTTTATTTCAGATAGTAATGGGTTAATTATTAATAGTATTGTAAAAAAACAAATATTTTATGTTAATCATATACCTTTATTCTTGCAAGAAATTGTATTAGATACCGGTCTTCAAATTAAAGTAGATTTAGGAATAGATTTAATTTATTTAGGTTTTTTTATTTTAATGCTGACAACAGTTGCAAGTTATATTTCTTATTCGCAAGTTTGGATTTATATTAAAGATAATTTTTTTAATATGGCAGGGTCTACTAATAGAGCTATTTTACTTTTTGAAGAAGATATTGTCAAAATAAGCTCATGTTATGGTAATTATACTTATTTTAATAAATAAAAAATATTTTTGTTTATTTGTTAAAAATTTAAAAAATTACGAATAATTAGTTTACCTTTATATGTCCATAGACTTTCTGGATGAAATTGAACACCATATAGCTTTTTATATATTTTATGTTGACATGCCATAATAGTTTTATTTTCAGTCCAAGCTATGACTTGTAAATTTTGTGGTAAATTTTGTGGATCAATAATTAAACTATGATATCTTGTTGCCACAAATGGATTCGGTAAATCATAAAAAAGTTTGTTTTCATTATGAAATATATCACTTGTTTTACCATGTACAGGTATTTCTAATTGTCTGATTTTAGCTCCGTATATATATCCAATACTTTGATGTCCTAAGCAAATTCCGAGAATAGGTATTTTATTTGCATAAGCTGTTAGTATTTCTAGACATATTCCTGATTGCTGAGGATTACCTGGGCCAGGTGATAAAATAATATGGCTAGGATTAATCTCTATAATTTGTTTTAAAGAAATTTCGTCATTCCTAATTGTTTTAACATTATAATTTAATTCACTAGCGTATTGAACTAAATTGTGTGTAAAGCTGTCATAATTATCAATGATAATAATCATATAATATTTCTGAATTATAGTAACTTTTATTTAATGATTCCATGAATTGGAGAACTAGGTATAGCATATGGCGTGCTTTGCATTCTTCCTGCTAAATAGCAATTTCTTCCTGCAATAATGCTCAATTTCATAGCCAAAGACATTAGTTGCGGGTTATTTGATTTTGCAATAGCAGTATTTAGTAAAATGCCAGATGCTCCTAATTCCATGGCTTTATTTGCTTCACTTGTAGTTCCTATACCAGCATCAATAATTACAGGTATTGTAGAATTGTTAATAATAATTTGAATATTATGTAAATTTTTCAATCCCTGTCCAGAACCGATTGGTGAACCTAGAGGCATAATAGTAGCACACCCGATTTCCTCTAATTGTTTTGCTAAAATAGGATCTGCGTTAATATATGGTAAAACTGTAAAGTTTTTATTAACTAAATACTCCGCAGCTTTTAATGTTCCAATTGGATCGGGTAACAAATTTTTTGGGTCCGAGATAACCTCTAATTTAATGAAATTATTATTGAGTTGTCCTAATTTTTTATTAATTTCTTGTCCAATAGTAGCTATGCGTATAGCTTCTTCTGCGGTTTCACATCCTGCTGTATTTGGTAATAACCACAAATTTTTCCAATTTAAGCTATCAATTAAGTTGCTTTTGCCCATATCTTTAGCATACTGTGCTCGACGAATAGCAACTGTAATAATAGAAGCTTCACTAATCTCAATACTATCTTGTGCTTGTTTTAAATTTTTATACTTACCTGTACCTAGCATTAAGCGTGAATTAAAAATATAATTATTAATTATGAAAGGATCATTTTTGTTAGTGAAGCTTTTTGATTGCTCTAAAATATTAAAATTTTTTTTTGTCATTCGTTTATTATTGATATACAATTAATATTTTATATAATGATGTTTTTATTACTTATTATTTTATTGTATTCTAATCATGTTTAATTATATACCATCTTGGATAGTTAGTTTAATATTTATAGTGATATTGGGAATAATATTTTATCAAATTTATTTTAATGTTATTAATGCATATTCTGATAATAAAAATAATATTACAATTGTAGATAAAATAGGTTCAATATTGCCTTATGGCTTGCCTTTGTTAGAAGGTTTACAAAACTTTGGCCAGCAAATATTACCTGACTATCCTTTTAGTTTAATGAGTTTATATAAAAAAACATTAATGCCGTTAGTAATTTTTTATGTAACTCATCCAGCATTAGCTTTTATAGTATTTTTTGTACTTTATTATCTTTTTGTTCGTACAAAAAGTCCTATTCCTCATAGACCTTTTATACGTTTTAATGTTTTACAATCTATTTTATTATTTTTAATTAATTCATTGTTAGGTGCGACTTTTCGTGCTTTACCAATAGAATTTAGAGTAAGTATTTATGGACTTATGTTGTGTAATACTTTGTTCTGGTTTGTTCTATCAACAATTATATATTCTTCTATGAAATGCATTCAAGGTAAATATTCTAAAATACCAGTGATTTCTCAGGCGGTTAGAATACAGATTGATAGTTAGCAATTATCAATGTAAAATATGTTTATCTTATTAAATTTTTTAATTATGTAGGAATTGAAAGTAATGTTTTTAAATAATTATGAAACAATTTACGTTTTGAAACCAGATATTACTGAATTGGTTAACTTATCAATAGTTAATTATTACAAAGTATTTATTCAAGCTAAAGGAGGACAAAATATTCTCATTCAACATAGAGGTAGAAGGCATTTAAGTTATAATATGAAGCAATATTATGATGGTATTTATATTCAGATTAATTATCAAGCAAACGGTCAATTAATTAATTTATTAGAAAAATCAATGCGTTTTAATAATAATATTGTAAGATATTTAACTGTTAAATGTGATTCTCCGAATACATTAAATTTGTAAAAAAATACTTTTCGTAATATTAAATTATTTTTTGTCATCTTTAAAATTATATTATATTGTTTATATAAAAATTTATTATTTTTAATATTTAAGGAATAGATATGATTAGTGATAGTCAAATATTTATTGCGTTATTATTTGCTTTAATATCTGCAATTTTAGCGATAAGATTAGGTACAGATTTGTATCAATAAATTTATATTATTTTAGATTCTTTTGATCTATTTAACTAAATGTTACTTAAATATTTATTTAAGTAACGTTTTTCTATAATAAATATACTTATTTAATTATATAATATTTAGTTATTTTATAGCTATTATATTAATAATGACAATTTATTTAAATATAAAAATACAGTGAATAATATTCAAAATCTAACTCGACCCGTTTTTCCTTTTACAGCTATTATTGGACAAGAAGAAATGAAGTTAGCTTTAATTTTAAATGTGATTGATCCTAAAATCGGGGGTGTAATGATAATGGGAGATCGTGGTACAGGTAAATCTACTACTATTAGAGCTATAGCTGATTTATTACCTGAAATAGAAGTTGTTGTCGATGATTTATTTAATTCTCATATTTCTAATTATGATTTAATGTCTGATGTTACTAAAGATCGAATTAATCAAGGATTAAAAGTGGCTACTAAATTTATTAAAGTACCAATGATAGATTTACCCTTGGGTGCGACAGAAGATAGATTGTGTGGTACAATTGATATTGAGAAGGCTTTAAATGAAGGTATTAAAACATTTGAACCAGGTTTACTTGCTAAAGCTAATAGAGGTATTTTATATGTAGATGAAGTTAATTTATTAGATGATCATTTAGTTGACATCCTTTTAGATTCTTCTGCTTCTGGTTGGAATACTGTTGAAAGAGAAGGTATTTCTATTAGACATCCATCTAGGTTTGTTTTAGTTGGCTCTGGTAATCCAGAAGAGGGTGAATTAAGACCACAGTTATTAGATCGTTTTGGGATGCATGCTGAAATAAAAACAGTAAAAGATCCATCTTTAAGAGTGAAAATTGTTGAACAGAGATCAGAGTTTGATAGAGATCCTCAAGCTTGTATTGATAAGTTTAATAATCAACAAATTCAGTTAAAAAAGAACATTATTGCAGCTCAAAATAGGCTTGTAAACATAGCTATTGATTATTCTTTAAGAGTAAAAATTTCTGAAATTTGTAGTGCTTTAAATGTAGATGGTTTAAGAGGAGATATTGTTACTAATAGAGCAGCTAAAGCATTTGCTGCTTATAACGGGACTGATGAAGTTCGTTTAGAGGATGTTAAGAAAGTTATTACATTATGTTTACGACATAGATTAAGAAAAGATCCTTTAGATACTATTGATTCAGGTACAAAAGTAAATAAAGTAGTTGCAGAAGTATTAGGTGATTCATAAAAAAATTTAAATCTAATTTTTAATAGGCCCAGTAGGATTCGAACCTACATTAGAGACTTAGAAGGTCCCTGTCCTAATCCCTTAGACGATGAGCCCTTATTGTGAAATTTTGTGAAAAATTTATATTAATTGAGCGGTACTGGATTTGAACCAGTGACCATCTGCTTGTAAGGCAGACGCTCTACCGCTGAGCTAACCGCCCCTAATAACTATTAATTATATAAATTTTTTTTACAAAAATCAAGTATTTATTCTATACAATAAATTACAAATTATTTGGTGAGTTAATATGGTTAAATATACTAGTAGAGTAATAAAATCGTTTAAGTTATTTTTTACTCTATTTAACGTATATAATTTTCATAACATAAAATTATTAAATATATCACAACAAATTCAAGTTTTATATCCTTCTTCTTTATTAGTTGTGATAATAACAGCTTTTTTTATGGGTTTAGTTTTTAGTTTACAAATAGTGAAAGAGTTTATTTACTTAAATGCTATTAATTTAGTAGGATCTATTATTACTTTAGCATTTTTAAGAGAATTATCACCTGTTTTAACGTCTATTATTTTAATTGGAAAAATAGGGTCTTATTTTACAGCTGAATTAGGTACAATGGTAATAACTGAACAAATTGAAATTTTATATATATTAGGAATTAATCCAATTAATTATTTAATTATACCTCGTATAATATCATTTATTGTTATACTACCTATATTTAATTTAATTTCTTTTATTACAAGTATATGTAGTAGTTGTTTTATCTGTTTTTGTTTATATAATGTTGATGCTAATTTATTTTTTGATTCTATTTTGTCTTCTTTATCATTTATAGATATTATAAAGTCTTGTCTTAAAGTAATAGTGTTTGGTTTTTTTATTTCTATAATTAGTTGTGTATGGGGTTTAACTACACAAGGTGGCTCAAAAGGTGTTGGTATTTCAACGACTTCTGCTGTAGTTACATCTTTATTAATAGTTTGTATGTTAGATTTTATTTTATCTTATTTTTTATTTAATAGTTTAGATAGTTCTTTAAAAATAACATAATACATAATATAATTTCTTTACTATATATGGATACAAAAAAATAATTATTTTTTTTATCTATTCGTTGCTTTGAAACGTTTATTTAATCATATATTGTATATATTAAATATTATTTCATTTTGTATAAGAGTTTGATTTATTACAATAATCTTGACTATATAAAAAAATATATCATATATATTAAAATATTATCATAGATATTTTTAATTATTTTTTATTATTATTTAGGAGGTATTATATGTCAGGAGGATCAACAGGTGAGCGTCCTTTTTCTGATATTATTACAAGTATTCGTTATTGGGTTATTCATAGCATAACTATTCCGGCATTATTTGTTGCTGGCTGGTTATTTGTCAGCACTGGTTTAGCATATGACGTTTTTGGAACACCTCGGCCAAATGAATATTTTACTCAAGATCGTCAGCAGGTTCCTTTAGTTAATGATCGCTTTAGTGCTAAGCAAGAGTTGGATGATTTGACCAAAGGTATATAATAATTAAGGAGTATTTTTATGACAAAAAAAAGTTCTAATCAACCAATATCGTATCCTATTTTTACATTTCGTTGGTTAGCTATACATGGTTTAGCTATCCCGACAGTCTTTTTTTTAGGTGCTATCACATCAATGCAATTTATTCAAAGATAAAAGGAGAGTAGATTTATTATGAGTAATCCTAATCCTAATAAAGAACCCGTTGAGTTAAATCGTACATCTTTATTCTGGGGTTTATTATTAATTTTCGTTTTAGCAGTTTTATTTTCTAGTTATTTTTTTAACTAATGTTTGTTTATCGCTATTTAATAATATTTTTTATAAAATGATAGATCCAAAAACTTATAGTTTTTGTATTTTTCTTTTTAGTTGAATGGGTTTATTGAGAAAATATTACAATCTAATAATTTAATTTTGGAGAAATTATCGTATGACAAATACAGGAAGAGTTCCTTTATGGTTAGTTGCTACTGTAGGAGGTATTGCCGTAATTACAGTTTTGGGAATTTTTATTTATGGATCTTATTCTGGAATAGGTTCTTCATTATAAATATTATATATTTAATTTTGAAGTAAAAATAAATATAGATATAATACTATTATATCTATAATTTTATATTATTATTAAAAATATTTTTTGTAAAATGTTTTGCATGATTACTAAACTATAAATACAATAATTAAGTACTATTTTATAGTATAGATTCTTGTTCAATATATATAAATAATAAAGCCATGCTTAGACCAGGAAAAATTATTCCTGTTAAAGGTACTAAAATAGATGGTAAATATGATGCTGTCATAGTATCTAGTATAATGATGGTAATATAACTATAATTATATGTTATTTTTAAGTATTATAGTAGCAATATTAATATTTTTTGTAGTTAATATTTCGTAATAATAAAGTTAAATTATTAAGTATGATCACATAAATTTATGAATAATATAAAAAAAAATACTATTTCTAATAGTTTCATTGCAATGTGTAAATTTTCTGAAGCATATGCTAAAAAAACGAATACATATTTCTGCGCAGATATGAGTGTTACCGCTGTTGTGATAGAAGGTTTAGCTTCTCATAAAGATACTTATGGCGCTCCTTTATGTCCTTGTCGTCATTATGATAATAAGCAAAAAGAAGTTGCTAGTGCATATTGGAATTGTCCTTGTGTCCCTATGAGAGAAAGAAAAGAATGCCATTGTATGCTTTTCTTATTAGAAAATAATGATTTTGCTAGCAATAATCAAACAATTAGTCCTCAAGTCTTATTAGATCATGTTGCTTAATTAAAAAAAATACAAGTAAAAATTGTATTTTTCAAGTTTTATTAAATTAATTTAATTGTTCAATTTATAGATTACTTTTTTTTAGATATAGTAAAATAATTACAGTTGGTCCCACAAATACAATAATACTTAATGAAATTAATTGACCAATAACTTGCCAGTTAATCATAAACTTATTCCTTAAAATAAAATATTTAAATTATATAATATTAATTATACATTTATTTGTTATATTACTTTATTCTTTTAATATTATATATAACCATTTTTCATCAAAGTATAAATTAATATTATTGTATGTCATCGTTGTAGGCAAAAAGTATTGCTTATTTTTTGCATTAATATGATTGATTATTTTTAATAATGTTTTTTGATTGATAATTATGTAAAAGTTATGAAATATAAATAGTTGTAGTATTCTTGTTTGTACAGATAAATGTTCTTTGCGTAAAATGTGAATATTTATCGCAGTATAATAGTTACTTTTTATATATATATATAATTTCATAACTTTTTGTTTAATATATTCATTATCGTAGTAACAAGTTTTTAAAAATTTAATAAATTGATATTTTACGTTATAATTGAAATATTGTTGAAGGTAAGGTAAAGCTTCATTTCTAATCCGATTACGCTTGATATATTGATTATAGTTAGTTATATCTGACCAAAAAGGTAAAAACCATCTTTTACAAAAAAAATGGATATTTATTCTATTTTGATTAATTAATGGCCTAAAGAGATTTAAATTATAGCTTAGTTTTTTATGCAAATTTAAGCTAGTTATTCCTTCTATTGTAGTACCTCTTATTAAATTAAGTAAAAATGTTTCTATTTTATCTGTTTCAGTATGTGCAGTTAAGATAGCTTTGTGTTTATTAATTTTTGCATGCTTAAGTATAATATGATATCTATATTGTCTAGATATATGTTCTGAAGATGTTAAATTAAAAATTTGATATATGTGTATTTTTTTTTTTATATTTTTAAAATAGTTAATAAGATGGTTAATATGTTTTTCGCTATCTATACGCCATTGATGGTCTACATATATATATTCAAATGTATTTATTTGGTGTTTGTATAAACTGTTAAAAGATTCGCAAAGCTGTATAAGACACATCGAATCTTGTCCTCCTGATATCGCTACTAATATTGATTTAATTTCATATTTATCAATAATATGATTAATTAAATTATTAAAGTACTTTTGCATAATTTATTTAGATTAAAACTTCCATAACAATTATTTAATGTATAGTATTATAATTGTATTAATGTATTAATTTTTTTGTAGATGTAGAAAATAGAATAAGTATACTATATACTTAACTATATTTATAATAACAAATAAGAATTTGAATATAAGTTAACTTCAATTAATTAAGTGTATCCATTTTAATAACTATTTCTTGCTTATACTTGTAAAAGTAATATAATTATGATATCTATATTAATAGAGATGGGTTGCTAACTCAATGGTAGAGTACTCGGCTTTTAACCGATTAGTTCCGGGTTCGAGTCCCGGGCAACCTAATTATATATTAAGTCCATTTATTTAAGATGAATATGCCTGTAGTTATAGGTCGATTAAGTAGTATTTTTTATTTCTTGTATTATAAATATAAAAAATGAATATAATTTCTAAAATTTTAAGCAATAAAAGAAGTAATAATTCTTGCGCATTAATTCCATTTATTATAGCGGGTTATCCTAGTATAGATACAACAATTCAAATATTACATCTTCTAGATAATAAAGGTGTAGATATTATTGAATTGGGTATTCCCTATTCAGATGCCTTGGCTGATGGCCCAATTATACAAAATGCTTCTAAAGTGGCTTTAAATCAAGGTGTATATATTGATCAAGTTTTAAGTATTTTAAAGCAGACGACTTATGCCTTGAAAGCTTCTGTTGTAATTTTTAGTTATTATAATCCTGTTTTAGTGAGAGGTGTTGAAAAATTTATTAATGAAATTTCTAGTTTAGGTGCAAAAGGATTAATAATTCCGGATTTACCAATGGAAGAAACTAATTATCTAATTTCTTTATGTACTTATTACAAAATAGAGTTAATTTTATTTATCGCTCCTACTAGTTCTAAAGCTAGAATAAATAAAATTTTATCTAAGGCTCCTGGTTGTTTATATATTGTAAGTCGAACAGGTGTAACAGGAATTAAAAGTTCTGTTAACTTTAATTTAAGTATTTTGTTTCAACATATAAAACTTACAACAAATAAGTTGATTATGTTAGGTTTTGGAATTTCTAGTGCTAAACAAGCTTCGACAATTTGTAAATGGGATATTGATGCAATAGTAATTGGTACAGCATTTATTCAACTTTTGTCTGATGATAATTGTGATACTAATATAAATAGATTAGATAAGTTTGGCATTTTTTTTGATGATATTAAAGCATCAATTAAAGTTTAAGTTTTATAAATTACCCCCAGGGGAATTCGAATCCCCGTTACTTCCGTGAAAGGGAAATGTCCTAGGCCTCTAGACGATGGGGGCATATATTTTTATTTTATTAATATAGCCTATATAAGATTAATCAATTTTTTGCTTGATGTCAACCTTTTATGTTTTGTATTAAAAAATAATATTCTAAGTTAAGTCATAGTTATATTAATTTTATTGTATAATATAAGTTATTATTTTAATGTTATATATTGATAATTAAACGTGATCTTAAAATTAAATAAATAACATTTTGCCGAATAGATGTTACCATATTAATAAATAAGCTAAAAGCTTCATTTTTATATTCTATTAGTGGATCTTGTTGTCCGTAACTACGCCATCCAATATATTCTTTTAATAAACTCATTTTTTCTAGGTGTTCTTGCCATGTTTGATCAATTTGTTGTAGTAAATAGTATTTTTCTAATTTTCTCATAAGACCTGGTCTTAATTGTTCTAAATAGTTTTCTCTTAAGTCATAGCTAATTCTTAGTTGTTCATATAAAAAATATTTGATCTCGTTAATATCCATATTTTTTAAGTTTTGGGTATCTAATTGAGTATTGATATTTATTAACTTGAATATCTGTTTTAAAATATTATTTTTTTTATTAGTAGTATTTTTTTTATATAGATATAACATTTCATCAATAGAATTTTCTCCGTATTCTATTATGCAGTCTTTTATAAATCTTGATCTTAAAATTTTTTTTCTTTCATTGTAAATAGCTTGTCTTTGATTATTAATTACTTCATCATATTCAAATAACTGCTTTCTTATATCATAAAAATACCCTTCTACTTTTTTTTGCGCAGAGTTTAAGCTTTTTGTTAAAATTACAGATTCAATAGGAATATGATTATCAATTCTAAGTGTATTCATCAGTTGTTGTATTTTTTCTCCACCAAAAATTCTAAATAAGTTATCTTCTAAGCTTAAAAAAAAACGTGATGTACCAGGATCACCTTGACGACCAGATCTTCCTTTTAATTGATTATCTATTCTTCTAGATTCATGTCTTTCTGTGCCGATAACATGAAGTCCTCCTAGTTTAATTACTTTTTGTTTTTCTTGATGACAAATATGGGTATATTCAGATAAAATTTCTGTGTAAATCTTATGGTTTTTTTTGTCTATTGGATTTAATAAGTTATATTTATTGTTGATCTTCTCAATATAATTTTGAATATTCTGTTTATTTATACTCTGCTGAAAAAAAGATTTATCTATTTGTTGAATTAAATAATTAATGTTGTCAGATTGATATAATTCTTTATTCTTGTGTTTTCTCATTTGATTTTTATTTAAAGTATTCATTAAATAATTAGTAATAAGCATTTTTGTCATAAATATAGGATTACCTCCTAAAATAATATCGGTTCCTCTCCCGGCCATGTTTGTCGAAATAGTCACAGCATATCTTTGACCAGCCTGAGCAATTATTTCAGCTTCTCTAGTTGCATTTTCTTGTTTTGCATTTAATAAGTTATATGGTATTTTCAAACTCTCTAAAATTTTGGCTAGTAGCTCTGATTTATCGATATTAGTTGTACCAATTAATGTTGGTTTACCAATTTGATACATATCAAAGCATTCGTTTGCAATAGCTTGCCATTTATAGTACTCTGATTTATATACTAAATCGGGTAAATCTTTTCTTATGCACTTTTTATTCGTTGGTATTTCTATAACAGATAATTGATAAATTTTGTTAAATTCAGTTTCTTCTGTTTTTGCAGTACCTGTCATTCCTGATAATTTTTGATATAATAAAAATAAATTTTGGTATGTAATAGATGCTAATGTTTTATTTTCTGGTTGAATAGTTAAATTTTCTTTTGCTTCAATGGCTTGATGTAGGCCATCGCTCCATCTTCTTCCTTCCATAATTCTTCCAGTAAATTCATCTACTATTATAATTTCTGAGTTTTTTATAATATACTCTCTATTTTGTAAAAAAAATTCTTTAGCTTTCAAGCTATTTATAATGTATTTGATCCATTCATTATTAATACTGTATAAATTTTTAATATTTAAAATTTTTTCACACTCTATAATTCCATTCTCAGTCAAAATGATATTTTTAGTTTTTTCATCAATCTCATAATGTATTGGGCATTTTAAAATATCTGAAATATTTTTAGCTTGTTCATACTTTGTATAATTTTTTTCAGTCATACCAGAGATAATTAATGGTGTTCTAGCTTCGTCTATTAATATTGAGTCTACTTCATCTATAATGGCATAATTAAAATCTCGTTGTACGACTTTATTGATATCTATAGCCATATTATCTCTTAAATAGTCAAAGCCAAGTTCACTATTTGTGATATATGTTATATCATAGTTATATTGAACTTTTCTATTAATATAATTGGTTTCTTCTATTACCAAGCCGACATTAATGTCTAAGTACGTAAAAATATTTTGTGCAAACTCTGCATCTCGTTTAGCTAAATAGCTATTAACTGTCAAAATATGTACACCCTTGTTTTCTAGAGCATTTAGATATGCAGGTAAAATAGCTACAATTGTTTTACCTTCACCTGTTTTCATTTCTGCAATATAGCCGCTGTTTAAGATAATAGCTCCTATTATTTGGACATCAAATAACACAATTCCAGTAGCTCTTTTTATGGCTTCTTTAGCGGTAGCAAAAGCCTCTGGTAAAATATTATCTAAATTAATATTAGGTGTATTTAAATAATTTTTTAGTTTTCTTGTTTGTTTTTTTAGTTGTATGTTGTCATATTTTTCCAAAATTTCGCATTGACTATTAATTGCATTAATAATTTTATTGTATTTATTTAATGGATTGTATTTGATAAAAGGTAGCATAGTTGTGTTTTGTAGCTTTAAGTTAATGAATAAAAAAATTTGTAATATTTGGTGAAAAAAATTCTTGTATAGTTATAAATAATTTATGATTATAATATAGTGTATATTTTCTTCCCCATATAGCTTTATGATAATTTAATTTATTTTCTAATTCTATAGAATAACCATAGTAAATTTCATGTATTTGTTTATATATATCAACTTCAGTATTTATAATTAACTTACCGACAGGTATATTATATTCTAATTTATTTTTTTGTTTACTATTATTTGTATATTTAAATTGCCATAGAGATTGAGCAAATATCATTTTAGTATATAGACAGCTTTCAATCCATATACATCGTAAATATCTGTTATTTCTTAGTGTATAGTTGTTTTTTTGGTACATTTGAAATATTGTTTTTTTCCCATTTAAATAATTTAAGATTTCTGTTAAGGACCCTTCATTAAATAAAATAATTTGCCAGTGAATGGGTATTAAATGAGATAACTTATTATGAAAGAGTTGTTTTTTATTAGTTGATAGCATAAATATGCAATGAAAAGTATAAAACTTGATAAACATAAATAAATATTGAGAATTACTATAAGGGTTATATTTATTTGTTTTATATGATAGATTAGTTATTTAATTTTTCGGTTTTAGTTGTATTATTTTATTATTAATGAGTTGCCATTCATTTCTTTAGGAATTTCAATTGTAAGTATGTCTAGAATAGTAGGTGCTATGTCTGCCAAGCACCCAGATTTTTTTAATCCATTAAATGATGATAAGTTGCTGTTATTTAGCATTAATATAAAAGGTACTAAATTTGTGCTATGTGCTGTACATGGTTTATTTGTTAAATCAAGCATACAATCTGCATTTCCATGATCTGATGTAATAATTAGTGTTCCATTAATTTGTTGCATTTTTTTATATATTTTAGCAATACATTGATCTATTGTTTCTATAGCTTTAATTGTAGCTTCTAAGTTTCCAGTGTGCCCAACCATATCTGGATTAGCGTAATTAATGACAATTAATTTATATATATTTTTATTAATAGCTTCAAGTAAAGTACAAGTTAGTTGATCGGCAGACATCTCTGGTGTTAAATCGTAAGTTTCGACTTTTGGACTTGGTATAAGTTGTCTGTCTTCTCCAGGAAAGGGTTCTTCAATTCCTCCATTAAAAAAATATGTTACGTGAGCATATTTTTCAGTTTCAGCAATCCTTAATTGTTTAAAGCCAGAATTGGAAATAATCTGTCCTAAGAAATTAGTTTCATTTTTAGAAGGAAAAACTACAGGTAGTTTTAATGATAAGTCATATTCAGTAAATGTTGCTATGACTAAGTTATTAATTGTTTTTATTGGAAAGCCTTTAAAATTTTTTTTTGTAAAACAATGTAACAATTGTCTAATTCTGTCTGGTCTAAAATTAAAAAATAAAATACCATCATTATGAGATATTTTTTCAGAGGATATTCTAGTAGGAGGAATAAACTCATCAGAAATATTTTGTTTATAATATTGTTTAATAATATCAACACAATCTTGCTTATATTCAATATTATAATCTTCTGTTAATATTTTATAAGTTTTCTCTGTCCTTGACCATCTGCAATCTCTGTCCATACTATAGTATCTACCACTTAAAGTGCATATTTTCACGTTTAGTTGATCTTTTATGTATTCAATAATATCTTCAATAAATACTATGGCATTCTTGGGAGATGTATCTCGACCATCTGTTATTAAATGTAAGCATATGATATTATTATATTCTCTTGTTATTTGAAGGATCGCTTTTAAATGCTCAATATGTGAATGTACTCCTCCATTAGAACATAATCCAATTATATGTAACTTTGATTTATTGATATAAACTTGTTTACATACTTTATGAATTGTTGTATTTTTGAAAAATTCTTGAGTATCTATAGATTTTTGAATGCGTACGAGATCTTGATTAATTATTCGACCTGCACCGATAGTAGTATGTCCAACTTCAGAATTGCCCATTTGCATTTTAGGTAAGCCAACATCTTCTCCTGAAGCACTTAATAAAGTGTGAGGAAAAATTTTCCATAATTTATCTATTGTTGGAGTATTTGCAAGCTTAATTGCGTTACCTCTAGTTTCTTCAGAATATCCCCATCCATCTAAAATTGTTAATATGATAGGAGAAATAGCTATAGTGTTCATAAAAAAAACAATATTTTATTAAATGTATATGACTTAAAATTTAATTTTTAAAGAAAAAATATTTAATATGGCAAATTAATTTTATCTTAATATTTTATATTGAAAATAAAACAACTAAAAAAAGTTACTAACTTTTTTTAATTGTTTTTTATTGTTGGGTTTAGTGTGATGAATTTAACTTAATGCGTTAATTGCGTAATCTAAATATGTATTAGCTTCATTTGCTGCTTGACCAGATAATCCATGACTATTTTTGATAGATTCAATAGCTTCAATATACCAGCTTGCTGATAATTCAAAGCTACGATTAATTTCTTCTAAACCTGCAATTAAATATTCATCCATAGGGCCAGTTGCACCTACGATTAAGCAATATGTTGTCATTCTTAAGTAATAACCAATATCCCTTGTACATTTTGCTTTGCCAATAGCACTAGAAGCATAAGCTGGACCTGGCATTTGAGTTACATATGGAAATTTATTATATACTGCTTGTGCTGCACTAGTAATTAATCTTTGTGAATTACTTGTTAAAGTTTTTGCTGCTTCCAAACTTGCAGCTGCACGTTGATATCTTCCATTAATAGATTGTAATTCAGCATTACTTAAAAATCTTCCTTGACTATCTGCAGATGCGATAGCTTCTGTAATAGGTGTTTTCATTATTAAATATAATCCTTTGTTAATTATTTAATTTACTTTTTGTATTTGTATATTTATCTTTATTATAGAGTGTTTATACTACTGCAGCAGCAGCTCTTTCAAAATATACGCTTAATTCAGCAATTAATGACTGACAATCACCTGATGTAATTCCATTTAGATCATTTGCAACAGAAATTGAAGCTTCTTTCATTTTTTGTATAGCAACAGCAACAGAAGCTCCAGGTGTTCCTAATGCTTGATAAGTTTCTCTTAATCCATTTAAGCATCTATCATCTAATACACTAGAATCGCCTGCTGCCATAGAATATGTGATGTATCTTAAAATAATTTCCATATCTCTTAAACAAGCTGCCATTCTTCTATTTGTATATGCATTGCCTCCAGGTTGAATTAGCTGTGTTTGTTCTGAAAATAATGCTCTTGCTGAACTTGTTACTATATTAGAAGCATTACAAGTAATTCTATTGACAACGTCTAATCTTTTGTTTCCTTCAGAAAGCATAAGTTCTAAAGCTTCTATTTGTTTGGTACTTAAAAATTCTCCTCTAGCATCGGCTTGAGCTATAACTTTGGCAAATGCATCTAACATTTTTTATCTCCTTTAAGTAATAAAATTAATTCTTACGAATTAGCAATTTATCAATAAAATATAAGGTTTATGCATTTATATTATATTATAAAACTATATATGTTGTTTATTAAAAAATATTAAAAAAGTTGTTTTCTATCAATTTTTAATGTTTTAAAATTTCAGGTTCTGTAATTTCATCTACCATTTCTAAAATAGCTTTTATAATTGGTTTATTGATAGGGTCATCTATAATATCAATATCTTCATATTTACGTTTCTTTGCACGGTTTGCAATTTGTACAGTTATTTCGTATCGATTATTTGCTATTTCTAATAATTCTTCAGTTTTATATATTATATATTTTAAATTTATTGTACTAATCTCATAATTTTTGTGCATATTCTAGTCGTATTTAATAAATAATTTTTTATTCTTAATTATTGTTTAATTTATCTTGTATGTTTTTATAAAATTTATGCAATACTATATCAATACAATGAAATATATAATAATTTAGTTTTTATAATTATTAATATTTCATATATATTTTATAGTTTGATACAGTAAAAAAAATATATGCAGGCATCAAGATATTTTACCTATAAGTTGAGTAATCGTATTGGATATCCTTTCATCGTTTATGAAAGAGATGGATGTGGGGTTGGTTTTATTGCTCAAATTAATAATAATTCATCTCACAGTATTATTTCACGTGCTTTACATGCTTTAAATTGTATGGAGCATAGAGGTGGCTGTAGTGCAGATAATAAATCTGGTGATGGTGCTGGTATTACAACGCAAATACCATGGAATTTATTTTTATCTGAGTTGCCAGAGTTATCTATATATCACATAAAAAATTGTGGTATTGCAATGATTTTTATGTCCAAGCAGCATTATGAAAATATTAAAAGTATTTTTAAGTGGGTATTTAATGAATATAAAATAAATTTGATAGCCTGGCGTAAAGTTCCAGTTAATTCATCTGTGCTAGGTGAACAAGCTTTAGAAAATCAGCCTTTAATTGTACAATGTTTTTTTGAATGTAGTCATTATGTTAATTTAGAAAATCAATTATATATAGTCAGAAAAAGGATAGAGCAGGTAGTTAAAGCAACTAATATTGATTTTTATAAAAATTTTTATATTTGTTCTTTATCTTCTCGTGTAGTTATTTATAAAGGCATGGTACAATCTAAAGTGTTAGGTTTATATTATAAAGATTTACTGAATCCGTTATATATAAGTAATTTTGCGACATATCATAGAAGATTTAGCACAAATACAATGCCAAAATGGTCATTAGCCCAGCCTATGCGTTTTATAGCACATAATGGTGAAATTAATACTTTACTTGGTAACTTAAACTGGATGAGGTCTAAAGAGTCATTATTAGAATATAATTCTTGGCAAAATGCTTCTGATATCTTAAACCCTATTACTAATTTTGAAAATAGTGATTCGGCTAATTTAGATGCTGTTGTTGAGTTACTAATACAATCAGGTAAAGATCCTCAAGAAGCTTTAATGATTTTAATTCCAGAAGCTTATCATAATCATCCCGTGTTAAAGAGCTTTTCTAGTATAATTAATTTTTATGAATATCATAGTCATTTACAAGAACCTTGGGATGGTCCTGCATTAGTTGTTTTTGCTGATGGTCAAATTGTTGGCGCTACTTTAGATAGAAATGGTTTAAGACCAGCAAGATATGTTGTATCAAATGATGGTTTTATTAGTTTATCTTCTGAAATTGGTGTTTTGGATATAAGGCATACTAACATTACAATGAAAGGACGTTTAGGCCCTGGCCAAATGTTTTGTGTTGATTTAATAAATAATAAAATTTTAGATAATTTAACTATAAAAAAACAGGTTTCACAAAAATTTCCTTACGGAGATTGGTTAAATCAATATCAAAAACAATTGGCATCTGAAAATTATGTAGAAAATATTAGTATAAATATTGTTGAAATGACTCGTTTACATACAGCTTTTGGTTATACAATTGAAGATGTAGAGTTAGTTATTGAACATATGGCTAGTTCAGCTAAAGAGCCTACATTCTGTATGGGAGATGATATACCTTTACCTATTTTATCTGAAAAACCTCATTTATTGTATGATTATTTTAAGCAGCGTTTTGCTCAAGTAACTAATCCTGCAATCGATCCTTTAAGAGAAAGTTTAGTAATGTCTTTAGATATGTATATTGGCCCTAAAGGTAATTTTTTTAAACCTAATAAATTACTTGCTAAATCTATTAAATTAACTTCACCAATAATTAATGAAAATGAGTTGATCTCTTTATCTAAAAGTTCTTTTAAAACTTATATATTGAATACCTTTGTCAAGATAGATCCAAATTATAATGATTTTAATTTTTATATTAAAAATATTTGTACACAATGCTTAGATTGTGTTCATGACGGTTTTGAAATTATCATTTTAACAGATCGCATAAAATCTTTGGATAAACATTTTATTTTTATTCCTCCGCTTTTAATTGTTGCATCGGTACATCATTATTTAATTAATCAAAAATTAAGGCATAAAGTATCTTTGATTGTTGAGACAGGTCAGTGTTGGAATACACATCATTTTGCGTGCTTAATTGGATATGGAGCAACAGCTATTTGTCCTTATTTAGCATTGTTAACTGTACGTCAATGGTGGAGTAGCTCAAAAACTCAAAAATTTATGAGTAATGGTAAACTTCCAAGTTTAACTATACAAGAAGCTCAAGCAAATTATAAAATGGCTTTAGAAAAAGGGTTATTAAAAATTTTATCTAAAATGGGCATATGTTTATTAACAAGTTATCATGGGGCTCAAATTTTTGAAATTTTAGGTTTAGGTCAAGACATTATAGATATAGCTTTTGTGGGTACTACATCAAGAATTGGTGGAATGAATTTAAGCGATTTATTTAAGCATTCTGTGTTACATTATCAACAAGCTTTTGTAGATAATTTACCTAAACGTTTGCCTAATTTAGGTTATGTTCAATATAGACCTGGGGCTGAGTATCATGTAAATAATCCTGAAATGTCAAAAATTTTACATAAAGCAGTCAGAAATAATGATAAAATATTATTTTTAAATTATAATAATTTGTTAGTAGATAGACCTCCTGCTAATTTAAGAGATTTACTAACTTTTGTAAGTTCTAAACAATCTATTCATATTAATGATGTAGAGCCTATTGAAAATATTTTATCACGTTTTTGTACAGGTGGAATGTCACTTGGTGCTTTATCTCGTGAAACACATGAAACTCTTGCAATCGCAATGAATAGAATTGGTGGAAAATCTAACTCTGGTGAAGGTGGAGAAGATTCCACTAGATTTGCAGTAATTGAAGATTTTGATGACAATAATATTTCAAGTAGTTTTATGCATCTTAAAGGATTAAGGAAAAATGATACTGCAAATTCTGCTATTAAACAAATTGCGTCTGGGCGTTTTGGTGTTACTCCAAATTATTTAGTTAATGCTCAACAATTAGAAATTAAGATTGCTCAAGGAGCAAAACCTGGCGAAGGAGGTCAATTACCTGGAAAAAAAGTTAGTGAATACATTGCTACATTAAGAAATTGTAAACCAGGAGTTACTTTAATTTCACCACCACCGCATCATGATATTTATTCAATAGAAGATTTAGCCCAATTAATTTTTGATTTGCATCAAATTAATCCAAATGCTCAAGTTTCAGTGAAGTTAGTTGCATCAATAGGTATAGGTACCATAGCTGCTGGAGTCGCTAAAGGTAATGCCGATATTATACAAATTTCAGGTCATGATGGTGGTACAGGAGCTTCGCCTTTGAGCTCTATTAAACATGCAGGTATTCCTTGGGAATTAGGTTTAACAGAAGTACATCAGTCTTTATTAGTAAATAAATTGAGAGAACGCGTAATTTTAAGAGTTGACGGTGGTTTAAGAACTGGACGTGATGTGATATTAGCTGCATTAATGGGCGCAGAAGAATTTGGTTTTGGTACTGTTGCAATGATAGCAACAGGTTGTGTTATGGCTAGAATTTGTCATACGAATAATTGTCCTGTTGGTGTAGCTACCCAAAGAAAAGATTTACGTAACCGTTATCCTGGAATTCCTGCTGATTTAGTTAATTTTTTTATTTTTATTGCGGAAGAGATTAGAAGTATTTTAGCTAATTTAGGTTATAATCGTTTACAAGATATTATTGGTTTAACTAGTTTATTAAAGTATAAATCTGTTAAAATATTAAAAACAAATAGTTTAAATCTAGATGTTTTACTAAATCAACAAAGTAAAATAAAGCAGAAAAATTTTCATAATAATGTCCATAAAAATGGTTTCGTTTTAGATGATATATTAATAAATGATAAACAGATTGCGTATGCAATTGAATCTCAATCTAATATTATTAAAACCTGTGAAATTAATAATATGGATAGATGCGTAGGTGCCAAAATTTCTGGTATTATTGCTAAAAAATATGGAAATAAAATTTTTAAAGGTAATTTGCAAATTAATTTTAATGGAGTAGCAGGGCAAAGTTTCGGAGCTTTTATTTCTCATGGCATGCATTTCTATTTATCAGGAGAAGCAAATGATTATGTTGGGAAAGGAATGAATGGTGGTGAAATTATTATTTGTCCTAAAGGAGAATCTTTAGATAAATTATCTTCAGATGTTATTATTGGTAATACATGTTTGTATGGTGCAACAGGTGGTTATTTATTTGCTCAAGGACAAGCTGGTGAAAGATTTGCTGTTCGCAATTCAGCTGCTAAAGCTGTTGTAGAAGGTGTAGGAGATCATGCTTGTGAATATATGACGGGTGGCTTAGTTATTGTTTTAGGATCTACTGGTCGTAATATTGGAGCTGGTATGACAGGTGGTTTAGTTTATATATTAGATGAATATAATCTTTTATCTTTTAATTTAAATAACGAGATCGTTAAAAGTCAAAAAATTTTAACTAAAGAAGCTGAAGATCAAATCAAAAATATGATTGAATTATATGAAATTAAAACAAAAAGTATGAAAGCTAGAAAAATTTTAGATAATTGGAAATATTATCTAAACTATTTTTATCAACTTGTACCGCCTTCTGAAGCTAATACAAGTTATACTAATCTACAATATTCATCGTATGCAAGTGTTTTATAAAAATAATAATTTTTCTTAATATATATATTTTTTTTATTAAAATTATTTAGAGTGTTTAATATAATTTAATTAAAAATTTTACTTTAAGGAATAGTTAAACCTATATGGCACATAATGTAAAAGTATATGATACTTGTATTGGCTGTACTCAATGCGTACGTGCATGTCCTTGTGATGTTTTAGAGATGGTACCTTGGGATGGCTGTAAAGCTGGACAAATTGCTTCAGCTCCTAGAACAGAAGATTGTATAGGCTGTAAAAGATGTGAAACAGCATGTCCAACAGATTTTTTAAGTGTTCGTGTTTATTTAGGATCTGAAACAACTCGTAGTATGGGTTTAACTTATTAAATCGATAAATTAATTAGATAGATTACATGTAATATCTAATTAGTTTTTATATTATTAAGTATTATTTTATGAATTTATTTTATATTAAATTATTAGATTCTTTTAAATCAAAAAAAATTATTAAAGTAATATCTGGCTTAGAAACTTTCAATATTGGAAAAATTTATAAAATGCTTAAAGCAGCAGATATAGCTCAAGCAAGTTATATAGATTTACCTGCAAATATAAAAATTATTTCTTTTTTAAAAAAGGTAACTAATTTACCTTTATGTGTTTCTTCAATAGATCCGCTTGAATTGTATAATTGTGTTATGAATGGCGCTAATATTGTAGAAATAGGTAACTTTGATATTTTTTATGAGAAGCAAATTAATTTTTCAGCTTTTGATATATTAGAATTAGCGATAGAAACACGTAAGCTAGTTTATAGCAAAGATATTTGTGTAACAATTCCACATATATTAAATTTATATGAACAAAGTTATTTGGCTAAAAAATTAGAAAAATTAGGTATAAATTTTTTGCAAACAGAAGGTTTGCATTGGGATATAGATAATTCTTATATTGCGGTACATAATTATAAATATGATATGATATCAAAATCTTGCCATATTGCATCTCCAACTTTGTCTTCAACTTATTTAGTGTCTAGTTCAGTAAATATTCCAGTTATTGCATCTTCCAAAATAAATTGTATATCTAGTTCAGTAGCTTTTTCTAATGGTGCTTCTGGTATAGGTATTAAATCTGCAATTTACCATAGGACTACAATTTATCAAATGTCTCTTTATCTTAGTGAAATTTTCTATATGACTGATGTTTTTATAAAATTACATTACAAACCACAACTTATTTGTGGTATAAATAAAAATAAAATAAGAATACAAAAGCAAATTGTATATTAGGTAAACTGATAATGCATAATATATATTTAATTAAATGATTTTAAATGAACAAATTGTATATAAAATTTACAACTAAAGTAATTAATTTATTTATATTATTATTTTTAGTAACAGTAATGTTATTAAAATGGGATATAAAAAAAAAACAAGGTTATTCTTTATTTATTGAGTTTAGTAATGCTTATGGAATAAAAAAAGGAACTTATATTTATTTTAGAGGAATACAAATTGGATATATAAAAAATATTTATATAAAGATTAATTCAATAGTTGTTATGGCACATATTAATTCCATAAAAATTTTGATACCTAAAAATTCATTAATAGAAATTAATCAAACAGGCTTATTCAATGATACTTTAATAGATATTATTCCTTTAGAGATGATTAGTAATGAGCTTTCAAACATAAATGTTTTTTCGACTTCTTGCTTAAATACAAGCATTTTGTGCCATTATCATTATTTAAAAGGGTACAGAGGTTTAAATTATGATGATTTAGTAAGGGCTGCAACAAGAATATCACAACGTTTTGATGATCCTCGTTTTTTCAATTTATTCTATTTATTTCTTCAAAATAATATTGATATATCAAATGAAATCTTGAATACTTTGAGTAGTACTTCGAAGATCATATATATTTTTTTATATTTTATAAAAACTTATTTACGAATTTATTTCAACTAATTTATTATGATTTCAAAAAAAACATTGTTATTTAATTTTTTAAAGCCAGTTATAGAACTTGAGTATGAATTAGAGAAATTACATCAAATATCTAAAAATAGTTTATTTGATATACATCAGCAGTTAGACTCGATAAAATTAAATTTACTTCAGATAAAAAAAGATATATTTAGTTCCTTAACTCCATTACAAAGGTTAAATCTTGTTAGGCAGTCTAATAGGCCGACAACTCTTGACTATATTTCATTAATGATGGATAATTGGTTTGAATTACATGGTGATAGAGGAGGTACAGATGATCCTGCATTAGTTGTTGGAATTGGTAAATTATATTCTAAAACAGTAATTTTTATAGGTCATCAAAGAGGTAAAGATACAAAAGATAATGTTATTAGAAACTTTGGTATGGCTTCACCTGGTGGCTATCGTAAAGCATTGAGAATCATGCAGCATGCTAATAAATTTAATTTTCCTATTTTGACTTTTATTGATACTCCTGGCGCTTGGGCCGGTATAGAAGCAGAAAAATTAGGTCAAGGAGAAGCTATTGCAATTAATTTAAAAAAAATGTTTTCGTTTGAAGTTCCTATTATTTGTACTATTATTGGTGAAGGAGGATCAGGAGGTGCCTTAGGTATAGGTGTTGCAGATAAAATTCTTATGTTTCAATATGCAGTTTATACTGTTGCGACGCCTGAAGCTTGTGCAGCTATTCTTTGGAAAGATAGTAAAAAATCTTTAATTGCGGCTGAATCTTTAAAAATAACGTCTTCCGATCTAAAAGTTTTAGGAATTATTGATGATATTATTGAAGAACCCTTGGGTGGATCTCAAGCTGATCCTATATTAGCAAGCGCAATATTAAAAAAAAAGTTAATAAAAGAACTTTATTATTTATTAAGTTTATCAAAAAAAGATATAAAAAAACTGCGATATGAAAAATTTCGTAAAATTGGTACTTTTTACGAAAATTAAATAATAATTTTTATACTATATAATGCTAAGACTTCTTAGTCCAATTATTGTTGCTGCACCAATAATATGACCTAAGCTTGTAGTCGCCAGTAATTCAGGTAAACCTAATCCTTGTAATCCTAAAATAGGTATAGACGGGCCTAAACTTCTTGTTTTTATTGAGTATCTACCAATAAAAATTGAAATTAAATTGCAGATTATCATTATGACAGCAATATTTACTGACCAAATTGATGATTGTGCTTCCAATGTTAAATATAAATTCATACAGTTTTTTATTACTTATAGTATTTTATATTATAAAATAATAATATTATTATAACTTAATTAGTATGTTTTCCGACATTAATATAAGATATATGAAGCTTAAATTAATTGATTAAGATACCCATCCATAACTATGTAATCCTTTTCCTAAAAAATTAACCCCTAAATAACATATCCAGACAATAACAAAGCCTAATGATGCTAGTATAGCAGGATTTTTTCCTTTCCATGATTGGTTTAATCTTGAATGTAAGTAAATAGCGAAAATTAACCATGTGATTAAAGCCCACGTTTCTTTTGGATCCCAACTCCAATACGATCCCCATGCTTCATTAGCCCACACAGAACCAGCAATAATGCCTATTGTTAGTAAAGGAAAACCTAAGCCTATTACACGATAGCTTAGGTTATCTAAGCTTTCAAGTAGATTAATACGATCGTATTTATATATAGAGGGGCTTATAGTGTTAAGTGTGTTTTTCATTAAGATTTTTTTATTCCAAGTATTTGAGTTTCCTTGAATTTTTATGTCTTGCCCACTACTTATAATCAAAAATAAAAAAGATAGTAATGATCCTATCATAAGAGTTGCATAACTAAACATAATTATTGTTACATGCATAACGAGCCAATTAGATTGTAATGCTGGAACTAGTGATGTTGAAATTTTCATATTTGAAGGTATTGAAAAACTTGTAAAAGCAATAATTAGTAAAGCTATAGGAGCTGTAATTGCACCAATTAATTTACTTTTACTCTTTTGTTCTAAAATAATACTTATGAAAGTAATGCACCATGTTAAAAAAATTAAAGATTCATATAAATTACTTAGAGGAAAGTAACGATTATTTATCCATCTTGAAATAAGAATGAAACTTAAGCATATATTTGCAATAATAATGAAAGATTTTGTTATAACTTGAATTTTCTTAGTATTTGTAATCGCTAAATTTAACCATTGAAGAATAAATGTAATAAGTAATAAAATGAAGGATAAATTATTTAAATTATTATCAATTGTATTAATATTCATATAAGTTTTATCTTTGAATGTAAATTGAAAAAGTTTATATTTATCAAATATAGCATAAGATAACTTATAATTATTGGTATTGGTATAATAAAAATAAATAAAAACATAATTTTTATTTATTTTTATATTTTATTTACTAATAGATTAATTTAATTATGATAAAGAATTTATTAAGTAATCTAATCCAGCTGCATACTCAACACCTGCTTGTGGGCTCATATCACGTGGAGTACATAGTCTGTCACGTGTAAATTTGAAAGCTGTGATATATGCTGCGCTAGGAAGATTTAAAGTTTTATAAACTTCGCGAGCACCAGCAATTGCCCATTCGTCTAATGGTCCTGTACCACCTACTACTAGTGAGTAATTAAGAAGTCTCATGTAGTGATCAATATCTCTATAGCATTTTGCTATTTTTTCTTGACTGTCGCCAGCTTCACCTGAATTTTTTAAATATGGATATTTATTAAAACAAGCATCTCCTGCTTCTTTTACAACAGCTTCATAATTAGATGCTAATTTTTCTGCAGCTTCTAATCTTGCTGCAGAGCGTTGAATATTTCCTTGAACAGACTCAAGATCTGAACTAGATGGAAAACGTCCAGCAGCATCAGCAGCGCTGATTGTAGTAGTAATAACTGATTTCATTATATATCTCCTTTCTAAATACAATATATATTGTAATATTTGATTATTTTATAATAACTTATTTAAATATAGAATTTGTTTAACTATATTCTAATTATAAAATTCTAATTATAAATTTTTTAATTAATTGCAGTAGCTACTCTATCAAAGCAAGCTGCAGCTTCTGATGCTAATCCTGCACAATCTCCAGCAGGTGTGTCCATTTTACGTTGGCTAGCAGTATTAGTAATAAAAGCGCAACTAGCAGCTTTCATTATATTTACGGCTCTAATAGTTGAGTTATTTGGTACGCCAAGAGCAATGTAAGTTTCTTTTAAACCATTTAAGCATCTATCTTCTAGAACAGAAGCATCTCCTGCTAGTAATGCGTAAGATACGTATCTTAAAATAATTTCACCGTCTCTTAAACAAGCTGCCATACGTCTATTAGTATAACAATTACCGCCTGGAGTAATTAAACCAGCGTTTTCACAAATCATTCCAGAAACAGCGTCAGAAACAATACAACTTGCATTAGAAACAATACAATTTACAGCATCTAATCTTTTATTCCCTTCTGCAATAAAAGTTTTAAGAGCTTGTAAATCACTTCCACTTACATAAGCAGCTTTAGAATCTGAATTTACTACAACTCTAGAAAATGCGTCAAGCATTGAGCTCTCCTTAAAATAAATATTTTTTTCTTAAAATATATAAGAATTTTAGTTTTTCAGCTGTTATTTTTGACCAGCTGATGTATTAGTATCGCATATACAATATAAAATATTTAACATTATAATTTATAACAAATTAACATTAATTTATATTATAGAATTTTTGACATAATATTTAATAATATTATCTTTAATCATCATTCTTTTTAAAATTTTTTTTAAGTATTTTTGTGCTTGTATTTTCGTAAGTTTGTTAATTTTATTTTCATATATTTTAAGAATAAATTCTTGTTCAAGGTTTAGTTGATTCATATTAATGATTTTTATTATTAGAGATAATATATTTTAATTTATTTATAATGTTAACTAAAATCTAATACTTTTATTAGATTTTTGCGAATTTTAGTATAATATTTATATCTTTTTTGTATATATTTTATTTAATTATTAAATATTATAATAATTTATATTATTAATATAATATATACTATAAAAAGTATGATTCATTTATAAAATATAACTATCATGTCTATTCCAATTTTAAAATATTCTTTGTCTACTCAAAACCAACGGGTTAATAGTTTTGAGTATTTAGCAGGAGAAGAACAACCAAAAATTTATACGACTGAAAATTTGCCTAGTGCTTATGAAATGGATGAAATTATTTGGGCAGCTTACAGACAAATTTTTAGTGAGCATCAAATTTTATCTAATACAAGACAAATTTTTTTAGAATCTCAATTACGTTTTAATCAAATTAAAATTAGAGATTTTATTAGAAGTTTATTATTATCTGATACATTTCGTTTTTTAAATTTTGACATCAATAATAACTATCGTTTTGTAGAAATTTGTATACAAAGAGCTTTAGGTCGTGATGTGTATAATGAAAGAGAGAAAATAGCATTGTCTATCGTAATTGCATCAAAAGGATTGGCATCTTTAGTTGATTTTATTTTAGATAGTGAAGAATATATGAATAATTTTGGAGATAATATTGTTCCTTATCAAAGAAGAAGAATTATTACTCAAAGAAATAAAGGCGAAATACCTTTTAATTTAAAAACACCTAGATTTGATAAAAGTATTTTAGGTCCACAAACTTCACCTCAAATCATGTGGTCTGGTGCTATTCGTAAATTTAGACCTCAAGAATTAAGTCCTAAAGCAGGAGACCCAGCTTTATTTTTAAATATGGTAAATAATATTTAATTATTGTATATTTTTAATTAATAATTAATCAACTAAATTTATGAAGTTAATTAGAATTTAGTTGATTTATGAATATTTGCAATAAATAAAATTTAGCTACCTAATTTAAAAGCATCAACAAATAGTCCATAAATAATACCTATACGAATATTATTTATAAGTTTTAAATATTTATTTTCATGTTTTTTTATTCTATAAAATATTTTACTAATAAATTCATTTATTGTAATTATAATGGCAGCATTTACAATTCCCCATTCTCCTGTTTGAGAAGGTAAAGTAGATAAAATACTTGCAAAAAAAAAGCCAAAAATCAGACTAATAATATTTAAACTAAAAAAAATAAACTTATTAGTTGTAAATTTTTGAATTATTTTTTTGATAATTAAGAAAATAATCAATATATTTGGGCTTTAATTTTGTATTATATATTCTGCTCGCTTAACCCAAGAATTAAATAATTAAATGGTTCGATAATAACTTTAGAATTAGTAATATCTTGATCTATAAGCTCATTGGTAATAATTTCTTCCAATATTTTTATACTACGAACAGTTGGAGATAAAGGTACTCCTAAAGAGTTATATGTCTCTTTTAATCCATCTAATACTCTTTCATCTAATATATGATTATGACCTGCAATTAACGCATAACTAGCATATCTTAAATAATATTCAATATCTCTTAAACATAAAGAATATTTTCTAGTAGTATATGAATTTCCTCCTGGCCTTAAAAGCTCTGGTTGCTCTGTGTAAAGTCTTGTAGCTGCTTCTTTAATAATTTTTGAAGATTGACTGTTAATAAACTCTACAGTTTTTATTCTATCATTAGCTGTTTGAAGATAGTTATTTAATTCTTCTAATGCTAAATTATCTAAATATTTTCCAACTAAATCGTATTTATTAACTATATTTGTTATAACATCTTTCATGTTTATGGACCTTATATATTTTGATGTAAAAATAAAGAATACTTATACATTTTATATTTATGAAATATAATATAATCTATTTATACATAGTTTTAGTATTATTTTAATAATTCATTTTATGGATGATTTTTATTGTTTAATTAAGTTAGTCAAAAAAAAAATAGAATTTTATTTTATAAAAAATAAAAGTAATGCTGGTATATATAATTATCCTATTTGTTTTACTGGGTTTACTGTAAATCTTTTAACTGTATTAATTCAGTCTCATGAATTAATTAATTTCCTATCTATAGATCATTGGCTATATTTAGGTCAAGAGTTATTCAAAATAGAAGTAGCAATTTTTAGTGGACAAGAATACATTCAAAAATAGATATATTGTGTTAATATAGCTATTACAAATAACATTCATTATCAAATGAGCATGTAACTCAGTGGATTAGAGTACCAAATTCCGACTTTGGTTGTCGAAGGTTCAAATCCTTCCCTGCTCATAATTTTTTATTTGGGGCTGATAGGTTTCTACATATTGATAATTACAAATCAATTATTTTTTACAAATATTTAAAAATAATAAATGCAAAACATAATATAGTTATTTTTTCTAATAAAAAAGCATATGCTTAATTTTATTTTAAAATATCAAATAGAATTTAATTTATAATATTATTTGATTTATGTTTAATATATGCTCTTGAAATATCAATATTTTTATTAAAAAATGTAAATATTTTAAGTTAAGTATTATTAAGTAATACGTTTTTTAAATTATTAATTTCAATATGGACGTGGGTTCAATTCCCTCCAGTTCCAAAATAATATATATTTATTGTTGTTTTCTATAATATATTAAATTATTATAAATGTGTTCCATAACATTATTTTATAATTAAGCTTAATGATTCTATTTCATATGACTTTAAAAAATTATTATAAACAATTCAATAATTTAAATAGCATGTTATTTAAGTTAAATTGTAGCAATAAACAGCATATTTTTAGGTCAACGAAGTCAAATTCGTCTATTTTAATTGCTAAACAAAATAGTAAAATAAATTTAGCATCTAGTTATTTATTAAAAAAAAAAATAAATTATCGATTTATTTCTCGTAAATTTTGGCAGAAATTTATTAATCAATATTGGCAAGAGACTCTTTTTATTTCAACTAATAATATCTTATCTGATTATTATACTAATAAATTAAAATCAAGTGGTTTACTATTATATAAAGGGAACCAGTATAAAAAGTTTTTATCTCATTTTAGTAAAGACTTAATAAGTGGTAAAGTACAAGTATCATTTCGTCAAAATAATATAAATTTGCCTTTAGTTTATGTAAATAATGATAAATATATAAAATATATATGGAGAAAAGGACTCAATTGGTATATATACAATTTTTTTTCTAGGTATTCATTTATAAAAAATTATTTATTAAAAGATAAAAGTATTCCATTAATGAAAAAAGTCGAAATAAATATAGTCCCGCTTTTTGCTATTGTAAATCAAAATAATCAGTTAATTGTAGCAGAATCTTCTAACAAAATAGCAACGTATAAATATTTATTTGGTCCTTTAAAGAATTTATATGAGAAACTAGTTGAAAAGCAAAATTATGTTGGCTTATTATTTATTAATCCTCATGACGCTTTAGAATATAAAAAGTATTCTATTTCTAAATATTTATTTTTATACAATAGCTCGTTAAATCTTTTTATTAGTAAATTAAGTTTGTATTATAAATTATTATATTCTTCACTTTATAATACAGATTTTAGATTAATACCAGATTTAAAAGAAGTTAGTAATATGATTTACAAGTATCAATATTATAAAAATGTTCAGCTTGATACATCTCAAAAATATGGAAGAACTTATTTTCAAGGTCAACCTATTTATCGTATTAGACCTGTACAAGTTATAAATTTGCATACAGGTTATAAAAGTGAATTAGATTATTTTTATAACTTTAATAAGAATAAAAGTTCTGTGCGTTGTCATGTTATTTTCTTGAATTATAAAACCGCTTTATTAGCATGGAATAAATTTAAAAAAGATTATCCTCATTATAAAATGTCTAGCAATCCTCCTATTTATGTATCAAATTTAGAAAATTTTCTAAAGCTTAAAGTAGAAAAAAATCATATTCCACATATAATTATACCTTCTCTAGAAACTTATAATTTGTTATTTTCACAAATAAGTTTAAATTCTAGTTGGTCTATTGCAAAAATTTTACAAAGTTGGATTTTATATGTTAAAAATTTATGTCAAAGATTAATATGGTCTTTAATAAGTAGAAACCCTATTATATAAATTAAAATAAGGTTTAAAAAGTTTTATTTTAATTTATTAGGTAAAAATTCATGAAAAATATTGAGTATTATTTTCTTGAATAATACTCAATAATTAAAAGTTCATTAATTTGCAAGCTAATCCATTCTCGATCAATAATACCGTTAATTTTAGCGATTAAATTTTCTTTATTTAATTCTAAATGATTTGGAATATTTGCTAATCCAGGAGAGTGTATATATTTTTTAACCAAAGATATCGATGATACCTTATTTTTTATACTTACTATATCTCCTGGTTTACATTGATAACTACAAATAGATACATTATTATTATTAACTAATATATGACCATGATTAACTAGTTGCCTAGCAGAAGGAATTGTTGGCGCTAAATTTAATCTAAAAAGAGTGTTATCTAGTCGCATTTCTAACATTTGTAGTAAAACTATTCCTGTAGAGCCTTGAACTTTTCTTGCATTTTTTATATAGTTTAATAATTGTTTTTCGTTTAATCCATAATTAAATTTTAATTTTTGTTTTTCCTCTAATCTTAAAGCATATTCTGATGGTTTTTTTATATTTTGACCATGTTCTCCTGGAGGAGAAGTTTTTTTAGATTTTTTTTGAGTTAATCCAGGTAGATCCCCTAACTTTCTTAAAATTTTTAACCTAGGACCAGTATATCGAGACATAGTTAAATACTCCTTAATTTTTTATTCAAAATAATAGCAGTCTTTTATTTTTTTTGTGGAGATAAGATCATAATCATATTTTTTCCATCTCTTGAAGGGGATTGTTGAATATCACAGCAAGAATGGAGGTCTTTAGCCATTTTATTTAATAAATCTATAGCTAGATTGCTATGCTGTATTTCTCTTCCTTTAAATATTACTGTTACTTTTACTTTATCACCAGATTGTAAAAAACGTAATGCTTGATTTATTCTTACTTTATAATCATGTTCTTCTATCTTGTATCTCATTTTCACTTCTTTAATTGAAGATTGATGTTGTTTTTTTTTAGCTTCTTTAGCTTTTTTTTCTTGAGTAAATTTATACTTACCATAATCTGTAATTTTACAAACAGGGGGTTCAGATTTATCGCTAATGAGAATTAAATCTAAACCCTCTTGTTTAGCAATTTGTAAAGCTTCATTTGATGTATATATTCCTAACTGTTTACCAAATATATCTATCAATCTTACTTTAGAATACTGAATTTGTTCATTAATTATGTGTTTTTCGCTATATCTATTTTTCAATTTTTTTATATTTAAATAAAGTAGTTTAATCTTGCATATTTTGTAAGTACATAAAAATTATTATAACATTAAATATAAATAACTTTATTATCTAATTAAATGTTTTTAACTCAAATATAAAAATGGAACACACTATTTCAGTATTAGTTCAAAATGAATCTGGAGTTTTATCCAGAATTTCAGGTTTATTTGCCAGAAGGGGCTTTAATATTTTAAGTTTAGCAGTTGGTTGCACTGAAAGACCAGAAATATCAAGAATTACCATGACTGTAAAAGGTGATAATAGGACTATTGAACAATTAATTAAACAATTATATAAATTAATTAATGTATTAAAAGTACAAAATATAACTAATATACCTTGTGTTGAGCGAGAATTAATATTAATAAAAATAAATATGAAACAAGTAAATCGCACTCATATTTTGGAAATAGCTAACATTTTTAGAGCAAAAGTAGTTGATTTATCTAATGATTTTTTAATACTGGAAGTTACAGGTGATCCTGGAAAAATAGTTGCAATTGAACAAATATTAAATCAATATGACATTATAGAAATTGCAAGAACAGGAAAAATTGCTTTAATTAGAGAATCTAATGTCAATACAAAATTCTTAAAAAGCTCTTTTAATATGCAAATGAACCATATATAATCATGGTTTATTTATATAATGGGGACAGAGGGACTTGAACCCTCACGATCATAATAAGATCAACAGATTTTAAGTCTGTTGTGTCTACCATTCCACCATGTCCCCATAATTTTATTTTGCAATATAGTTTAGGCGGTACTCAGATTCGAACTGAGGATAAAGAATTTGCAATCCTCTGCCTTACCACTTGGCTATACCGCCCAAATATAATTTATTTTAATTATTAACCAATTTATCTGAAACTTATTAAAGTTGTCAAGATAAAGCTATATACTGTCATTTTAACCTTGTTCTTCTTGAGTAAATAGTCTGCTTTGAAGTATATCTTCTGATCGAATGGTAACTAAATCATTTTTAGTTAAAATATGATCTCCACTTTGAAAAATACGATTAGCTTGTCTCATTCTTGCTCGATCAATGGCATTTCTTATACTTCTTGCATTCGCAAAATGAGGTTGCTTCATTCTTCTTTCTGCGTATTCTAATAATACAGAATCAGCATTGTCAGAAAATTGATATTGCTGTTCTTCAAGCATAAGCTTAGCTATTTCTAATAATTCTTCTGGAGTATAATCTGGAAAATCTACATGATTTGTTACTCTTGATGATAAACCTGGATTAGATTCATAAAATTTGTCCATTTTATTTTTATAGCCAGCGAAAATTACAACTAAATCGTCTCTTTGGTTTTCCATTACTTGTAGAAGAATCTCAATAGCTTCTGAGCCATAATCTCGTTCATTATCTGGTTTATATAGATAATATGCTTCATCAATAAATAATACTCCTCCCATAGCTTGTTTTAAGACTTCTTTGGTTTTTGGAGCAGTATGGCCGATATATTGTCCAACTAAATCATCTCTTGTAACCGTTAATAAATGCCCTTTTCTTATATAGCCTAATTTATATAAAATATCCGCCATCTTCATTGCAACTGTTGTTTTACCAGTACCAGGACTACCAGTAAAAGACATATGTAAACCGGGACTACCTGAAATTAATTCTAGCTTATTTCTAAGCTTATCTATTAATAAAAGAGCTGCAATTTCTCTAATTCTGGTTTTTACTGGCTGTAGGCCTATGAGTTCTTTTTCAATTTCGTCAATAACTTCTTGTATATGCGTTTTATTGTATTCTTCTTGCAAATTTACTAGAGTGTTATCTGAATAGTTTTGATTCATATCAATTTAAAGTAATTTATTATAGTAAAAAACAAATCAATTTATTTTGATTTGTTTTTATGAATATATTAATTTGTATTAATAAAATTTTTAATACCTAGATCCTTCTGGTTTACTTGTAGCATAACTGCGGAAACTATATTTTTGATTTCTACTAGCATCTTCTGTTCTTACTAATTCAAATCCAGGTTCATAAGATGGTCTATTTAAAAGAAATGATAATACGCAACTTTCAATACCTCTAGTATTATCATAAGCATTAAATTTAATATATTTATTAGAATGTTGTGAACGACAACTATTAATTTCATACATTACAGTAGCTGTATCTTTAATGTCAAATAAAGGTAATCCCCATAATTCCCAAAAACTATTTCTTGGATGTGGATCATCAGTATATTCAATATTTATTGCCCAATTTTGAGAAATTGCATAATCAATTTGTTTTGCAATTTGCTCATCAGTTAAATCTGGTAAAAAGGAAAAAGCTCCTTGTGTTAATCTCACAGTTTTATACTCCTTATAAAAAGTTACTATACTTAATACCAATAGCTTTTAAATTAAAGACGATTTTTTTATATGGCTATTTAAACATTCGCTGTTGGAGTTTCTACGAAATCAGCTGTATCTGTAGAAGTATAATTAAACGTGATATCTTTCCACAAATCTAATGCTGTTTGTAAAGGTCCACATGTTTTTGCCGCATCACGTAAAATTTGTGGTCCTTCAGCAACATAATCACGACCTTCATTTCGAGCCATCACCATTGCTTCTAAAGCTACGCGATTAGCTGTTGCACCAGCTTGAATACCATCTGGGTGACCAATTGTACCACCTCCAAATTGTAATACAACATCATTTCCTAGGTAGTCTAACAATTGATGCATTTGTCCACAGTGAATACCACCTGAAGCTACTGGTGTTACTTTTCTTAAAGATGCCCAATCTTGTGTAAAGAAAATTCCTTGAGGTAAATTAATATCTAAAAAAGGTAGTAATAAAGTATTATAAAATCCTCTAATCATTAAAGGATCTCCTTCTAATTTTCCTACTACTGTTCCTGCATGAATGTGATCAACACCGGCCATACGCATCCATTTACAAATTACTCTAAAATTCATGCCATGAATTTTTTGACGAGAGTAAGTAGAATTACCTGCACGATGTAAATGTAGAATCATATCATTTTTACGTGCCCAAATAGCCATGGTTTGAATTGCTGTATAACCAATTACAAGGTCAATCATAATAATAACTGTACCTAATTCTTTAGCAAATTCAGCTCTTTCGTACATATCTTCCATTGTTGATGCTGTAACATTCATGTAGTGACCTTTTACTTCACCTGTAGCAGCAATAGAGCGATTTACAGCTTCCATAGAATATAAGAATCTTTCTTTCCAACGCATGAATGGTTGAGAATTAATATTTTCATCATCTTTTAGAAAATCTAAACCACCTTTTAAGCCTTCATAAACTACTCTTCCGTAATTTTTCCCAGATAAACCTAATTTAGGTTTTACTGTTGCACCTAAAAAAGGACGACCAAATTTATCCATACGTTCACGTTCTACGATTAAACCAGTTGCAGGACCTTGGAATGTTTTTAAATATGCAACAGGAATACGCATATCTTCTAATCTTAAAGCTTTAACTGCTTTAAAACCAAATACATTACCGATAATAGATGCAGTTAAGTTTGCAATAGATCCTTCTTCAAATAAATCAATATCGTATGAAATGTATGCAAAATATTGATCAGAAGTATTAGGAACAGCATCAACTTTATATGCTTTAGCACGATATAAATCACATGCAGTTAATAAATCTGTCCATACAACAGTCCAAGTAGCTGTTGAAGATTCACCAGCTACAGCAGCAGCAGCTTCTATTGGGTCTACACCTGGTTGTGGGCTTACACGAAATAAAGCTAAAACATCTGTTTCTTTGATTACATATTCTGGTTCCCAGTATCCCATTTTTGCATACGGAATTACACCAGACTCATAGCGTTCATTTTTAATTCTTGTCCTTTCTTCTACAGAATTAGACATTTATTCCTCCTTTATTTTAAGGCAGTATCATTAAATATGAAGTTAGTTACATTTTTAATGCTCATTATAATTATAGAATTAATTTATGACTAACTTTATATATATAAATTTATCATTATACACTCATCATCTAATTCTAGTATTATTTATATTGGTGATAATTTTATTTAATCAAAAAATAATAATTATTATCAATCTTTTTATAAAAATAGCAAGTCTTTTATTTTTATGATAACATTGGTCGAATATAAAGAAAAAATTTGGAGAAAAATATTTTGCCAGTATTACAAGTCAAAGATTCATCTTTTTATAAAGAAGTCATAGAATCAAATTGTCCAGTTTTGGTAGACTTTTGGGCTCCATGGTGTGGTCCATGTAGAATGATATCGCCTGTTATTGATGAAATTGCACAAGAATACAAAAATGTACTTAAGGTAGTACAATTAAATGTAGACAATAATCCTGATACAGCAAAAGAATATGGCATTAGAAGTATTCCAACAGTCATAGTTTTCATAAATGGTCAAAAAGTTGATACTGTAATTGGGGCTGTACCAAAATCTACCTTACTAAACAAAATATATAAATATTTAAATTTATAAAATTATTAATTAATATGTCAAAAATTTGCACAATTTCTGGAAAAAAAACAAATAATGGTTATAATATTTCACATTCTCATGTAAGAACAAAAAAACTTCAGAATGTAAACTTGCAATTAAAAAAAATTTGGTCTGTAAAACAAAAACGTTGGCTAAAAATAAAAATATCTACGAAAGTCATTAAATCATTGTATAAAATGAAATTATAATTTCTACTTATATAGTGACAATTACTAAAAAATATGCTATAATAACAATATATGTATTAAATAGTTAATAGAAAATAATAAGCGCATTGGAATAATATAATTTTAAGGAAAAAGTCTATGTATTCTTATTTACAAAATTTTTATAAAAATTTCAATAAAAATGAAGATAACAATGTAGAATTTTTTAATTATCAAAATGATATTAATGAAACAAATATACCTATAGGTTGGTCTGCAATTTGCTTTGATGAAACAATTAATTTTTATTCTGATTATTTAGTTAAACAAACTAAAGAAGAATCATAATTATTAATAATCAATATATGATTTATTTTTTAATAAATTATATATTTTATTTTGTATTATAAAAAATATTTAGTTGATAAATGCTAGTATAGCTCAATTGGTAGAGCAGCTGATTTGTAATCAGCCGGTTGTGGGTTCAAGTCCCTTTACTAGCTTATTTAAAATAATAAATATATCTATGTTAAGCCTAAATGTTGTAAAGTAGGAACATTAGCAAGTAATAAATAGGCAAAACCGGATCCTCCTATAGAGCCTACTAAAAATCCTGCTGTAAATTGTCCCCATCCCTCAGATGTTTGAAGTAAATCTTTTCCCTCTTCTTTAGTAATATCAAAAGATACACTTCCGTATATTGATAAACAAGCTGTTAAAATAATTATTAATCCTATAGTAGATAAAAAACCCGATAATAGAGCAACATCTGTATTTCTTAATGGACCCAATTTATCAAAAGGTCCTAATAAAAAATAACCATGCGCCATACCTATTTCTAAACCACGTAATAATGGAGACAATCCTCTTCTATATGCAGGTAAATTACTTAATAAATTTTTGGTAAAGCTCGATGTACTAACTGGAGTCGATAAGTTACCTACAAAAGCATCTTGACTATAAGGTTGAATAAAATCTTTCATAACAATAAATGATAATGAGTATATTTGACAGAAAATAAAAATTTTTATGTTCACATAATAATAAAATAACAAAAAATTTATTATTTAAGTTAAAGTATTAAGTTTTTTTATATATAAATTTATAAAAAAATGATATGCTTATGGTTATAATATACATTTAATATAATATTAAAATTTAAAAACAAAAATAAGATTAATAGATAAATGTCACTTTTAATAAGTTATTTATTTTTTATTGTACTATTCACATCATTAGCTTTAGGATTATATTTTGGTCTACAAGCTATTAAATTAATTTAATTTTCTGACGAATAAATATGTCAAATATAAAGATATATAAAATTCTAGGTTCTCGTAGATTTAGTAATTACTGGTGGGCCACAATTATATTTATAGGTAGCCTAGGTTTTTTTATCATTGGATTATCTAGTTATATTCAACGTATTTTAATACCGTTTATTAATAGTGATATACCTATCTTTTTACCACAAGGAGCAGTAATGACTTTTTATGGTACATTAGGAATCTTTATTAGTATTTTTTTATGGTATACTATTATTTTAAATATCGGGAGTGGCTATAATGAATTTAATAATATAACAAAAATAGTTACTATTTTTAGATTAGGTTTTCCTGGTAAAAATCGTTTTTTAAAGCTACAGTATAATATTAGTGATATAACATCAATTAAAATAATTATAGAAGATAAATTTTTAAGTAAAAGAGAAATTTATTTAAAAATGAAAGATAAAAGAGAAATCCCTTTAACAAAAATAGGTGAATCAGTTACAATCTCAGAATTAGAAAATGAAGCTGTTGAATTAGCACAATTTTTAAATGTAAAAATAGAAGGAATTAAGTAACTAATCTTATCTTAAAGACTATAATATATCATATATAGTGTAAAGTTGATATTTATAGTTGTATTATGATAGAATTAACTTTGTTAATTATATAGCGGGTATAGTTTAGTGGTAAAACCTTAGCCTTCCAAGCTAATGATGCGGGTTCGATTCCCGCTACCCGCTTATAAAATTTATTTTTTATTTAAGCTATTGCATCTGGCTGGATTCGAACCAGCGGTGTCTTATTAAGATGGCGGATTATTAAAGTCGATTTCTTCAAAAATCTCTTTTACAAAACCGTACGTGAAATTTTCATTTCATACGGCTACTACCTAATTCAATAACAATAACTATTATAAAAACATTGTATTTTTAATACATAAAAAATTTTGTTTAAATATTTATTAATAGAAATAAAATATAAATATTTTTTATATAATAAATTATGACAATTTTTTCTTAATCTGTAAAATAATACTGTGTTAATTTTTGAAAAGTTTAATTTAATATTATTAATGAAAGCAATAAAAAGATCATTAATTTTAAACAAGTTTTTTATATAAATTTTAAAATCTTCAACTAATAAACGCATTAACAATTTATTATTTTGAACGCTTGTTAAACGTTTCAAAATAAAAATTTGTTTAATTTTTATTTTTGATAAGCTAAAAATTTTTTTTATATATTGTTTATGCCAATATAAATGATTAAAAGAAATATAACTAATAAAATAAAGCAAATTATAAATCTGAAAATATTTATTTAAATTAAAAGTTTTTATATAATTTAGTATATTAGCATTTTTTTTAGTTATCTTTATAAAATCAATTTTTTTATTTTGATCTAAATAACTATCAAGCCAACTAATAGCATATTTTTTATTTAATGTTTTAGTATAATAATTAAAATTATATATAAATTTTGCTTGCCATTCTGGTTGTATAGATAAAAATGTTATCCATAAACGAACTTGTTTCATTAAAAAATATAAATTTATACTATATTTTTTATTATGATTATAAAAGTTTTGTAAAATATTAAATTTTTGTTCATCTGATATTAACAAATTAAATTTTTTTTTGTTGGAATAATATATGCGTATTTTTTCTACAATCTGTATAATTGTTGCTATTTTTGCTTCATTAGAATTTAATAAATATTTTTGTAATTTATAAACTTTATTAAATTTATAATGCATACTGTTTTTATATATTTTATATTGTATAATAGCAATTTTTGTATATATTTTTTTCCAAGGTAAAGAAGACCAAGAAGTTTTTTTATTTATAGTGTATTGATATAACATTGTTATATTTATAAATTGAAATAGATACAATATGTCAGCATATTAAGTTGCTTTTTATTGTTTCTCACTAAATAGTAAATTATGCCTTTAAAACTTATTATTTAATTAATAAATAGTTTTACTATATAGTTACTCCGTTCCATATTTTTTATTTAATAATCAACTTAGACTCCTTCTATATGCTATTAATCTCGTATAAAAATCATGCTTATATTAACTCACAATAATTAAGCTTAAGGATTAATATATTTTTTAAAAATATATTTCTATAGCACTTTAAACAAAGGTTTGTTTTACTAGTCTTATTGATCTTTTTATTAGTCAGCTTCATCTAAAAATACATAAGGCTGTTAATTTTTTAAATTGACTAATTATAGTATATTCATGATTTAGAATAGTTAGATTTCTACTAACAAAAAAAATATAGTTTATTATATACTAATAATTTTTAGTTAGCTAAGATTATATAAAATAATTTCTTAACACCTAAAAACGGGTCACACATGAGTCCGCTGCCTTCGGCCTCTCAGCCACAGATGCTTATATTTTATATTCTACATAAAATCAATAAATAAAGCAAGTAAGCAAAATATTTTATATACTATTCATTCATGTTATGATAGGTTGCTACAGCAGAAGGTGAAATTTTATTTAAGTATCTAAATATCCAATATTTGAAAATAGTATCTAAAATTACAGGAAATGTTGAAATAAAAAGGAAAATAAAATCTCTGCTCTCAGGTAAACCAAAATGACGAAGAATAGCCTCTATAATTATTTCCCATCCATGAGGAGAATGAAATCCTACAAATATGTCTGTAAATAAAATAATTAGAAATGCTTTTGCTGTATCACTTAATCCATATATATATTCATTTATAAATGACTTAAGTATTGAAAATTGTCTTTTACGTATAATAAGTATTGAAATGAATAAAATAACAGAAATAAAATCAGCTATTATATTTTTAATAGCATTAGAACTTTCATTTGAATAATATAATGCAATTTCTAATGCTTTTTGAGTCATTTTTTTTTCGATATTAGAATAAGATTTATCTTTTAGCTTTCCTATTAAAATTTCAAAATGTATTTTTTCTTCAAAACGTTGTAATTCAGCGAATGCTCTTTCTTCCTGTGATTCATTAAAAAAAATATATGTGCTATTATGATTCCAAAAGTAGTTAATTATAGGATTTAATATAAATGTTTTGGATATTTGATTTATGAGTATAGGCATAATAACTAAAACTAAAATATATTTAATAGATGCTAAAGTTTGGTATTTTATAACTTTAAATTCCTCTAAAGCTTCTAATTCTAAATTAGGATTTAATTCTTTTTTAAATCTATTAAATAACTTAATAATAGAGCGAGGTATTATACCTGTTTTTTCTAAAGCAAACTGATTAATTTTTTTCAGATTCCAGTATTTCATAATATTTAATATTTTTTGTATTAAATTGATTTATACTATGTATGCCTAATATAATTTTATTTATACTTATAAATATACTTCAAAAATTAATTAAATTAAACATGAATTTTTTCGATAACTTTTCAGGTCATTGGATAACAAAAAAGAGTATTTTTATACATAAATATAACGCGAAATATGCATACGAAGAAAAAATTAAAATAATTAAAAATAATTATGCAAATGATATTTATAATTATCAATCAATGTATAATATAAACAATAAAAATGTTAATCTTTATTTCAATATATTCAATTTAGATTGTTCAAATAACTCACTCAATAAAAAAACTAAAATCATTAAAAATCAATATCGCATAAAAAAAAATAATCACGATTTATTAAAAGTACATTTAAATTTAAACAATAATTTAACTTATAATGAATATATTTACTTTATTAACAAAAATTTCAATACTTCTATAAGTTTCATAAAAGAAAATAAAAACTATTTAGTTACAATATTTACATCATATATAAAAGTATATAGTTAATGATTTTTATATTAAAAATAGCATCAAATTGTACTATAAAGATGCTATTAATTTATAATAAGTTTTTACTCTAAATCTCTTCTATTAGGATTTCTTGAAGGATCGTTAGATAAAAAACCAAAAAAGAAAAGAGATACAAAGAAAATAATCGTTGTATAAACTAATATTTTTAAAGTTAGCATATTTTAATTCCTTTAATAATTCTAAAAATATATATAGTTAAGTATATATAAAAAAACAATAATTACTTTAATTTTTTAAATATTTAAAGTAATCATTTCGACATCAAAAAATAATTGAGACTTATTATTTGTATCATTTATTTTATATAAGTTGCCTTCTAGTATACAAATATCGTTAGTTTTATACTTTTCCGCCATTTTTTTAATTAAGTTACTTTCTATATAGGTTAGTAAATAAAAAAATGATATGTTTTTTATATTATTAGGTACATATAATAATAATAAAATTTTTTTTTTACTTTTATATATTTTAATATTTGAGCTGTAGCTATGTATTTATTCATAATATATAGTATTAAAAATTACTTTCGTCCATTTCTTCTAGTTTTTGATAATTTAATCGTTTTAACTTATACATTACTTTGTGAAAATATTCTTGTAAATAATGTTCTAATGATTCTATTTCATCAATTGAAAAATTAAAAATTTTCCAAATATCCTGCATAGAAGTATGAAAAACACTATCTTCTGATAATATTTCAATAAAAGCTAATCTATCTGCTATATTCCAAGTCCATTGAAAAAATTTAGTCAACTCTTTTAATACTCTCAAAAAATAGACAGGAATTTTTGTAATTTTAGCTTTTTTACCCGATATTTTTTCACATAGTTTAATAATTTCTTTAGATGTCCATGATTTGTTTCCAACTAAAGGAATAATTTTATTTTTTATTTTTTTAATAGCTAAACTTTTAATACAAATTTTCGCAACGTCTTGAGTATTAATATAACCAATTGATGTTTCTTCTTTCGTCATCCATATTGGCTTTTGATCTAAAATAGGAATTGCGTATTGATTGATTAATCCTTGAAAAAATCCAGATAAATTAAAAATGGTATAACACAAATTTGAGTTAATTAACTTAGATTCAATTGATAGTTTTAACTTAACTAATGGTATTTTTTTATAATTATAAGCATTTAAAAAAGAAAAAAATATATAATGTTTAATCTTAGCTTGTTGAGCTGATTCTATTAAAATATATTTAGCAATTAAATCTATTTGTTTGATATTGTACAAATCATTTGGTCTTGCTGTTGAACAATCAATGATTGCTGTAACATTATATAATGCCATAGGAATTGTTTCAGGTAACTTTAAATCACCATATATTAATTCAGCTCCCCATTCTTTTAAAAAAGCAGCTTTACGGAAATTTCTAACAAAACACTTAACTTGAAATCCCTTATCTAAAGCTTTTTTAACTACTTGTCTTCCTAAAGTGCCTGTACTACCAATAATTAATAAACTCATAATAAAAATATTAATATAAATATATATGATACATTGTAAATTAGTAAAATTATACTTAATATCTATAAATAGAAATAGGTAGAAAGGGAGTTGAACCCTTATAACTAAAGTTATCATATTTTGAATATGATGCGTATACCAATTTCGCCATCTACCCTAAAATATTCTATGATAATGTATTTATTACATTTATATACATAATTTTATCTTTAACATGAATTTATCATACTTATCGTTTTATAGTCAATATTTAAAATCTCCTACTACTATTCTGCATAAAATTGAAATAAATTATAAAATTTTAATTACTTATACTATTTTATTTTTTCTTCCATATTGTCACTATATTTATCTTTTAATACTTACTTTATTTATTGTATATATTAATTTTTATATATTAAAAAAAAAAGCACATGTCAATATACTATTAACTATAAACAAAAGTATAATTTATAGTATAATTTTATTTTATTATTTACATAGTTTACAATATTCTAATAAAATTTTATTTAATTATATAAAATATATCCGAATTAATTTTTTAACAACATATTTTTTATACAAGAATAAACATGCTTATTTTATAATTAAACAATATTTTCAATACAATATTCCAACTATTTTTTTTAAAACTTTATTAGTAACTTTATTATATATTCAATCAATAAAAATATTAAATTTAAGTACAAGATATGAATCCATAATACTAAATTTTAAAAAGTTATTAAATAGAATAAATTTATATAAACAGACACAAAACTCTTACTTTTTTTTAATTATACTATTCACAGCTAAATTTCTGGAAAGAATAATATATAAGCCTTATATTTTATATTTATCGATAAAAATTAAATATTCCTATTTTATTAATCCAAATTCTTTTTTTTATATTACTAGGATAATGCTTTATAAGTATATTATTTCTATTTATTATGATACCCACATTTTTGCCTATAATTTATGGAATAAACAAATGGCTATTACATATTATTTTTATTAATAATCATATTGACTTTTAAATTAAGATTATATTTATAATTCAAATATATTTTTATTATTAAAATACGGATTATTATGATAAAATCAGATATAAAAAACAATAATTATACGGAAAATAAAGATATATATAATTTTATTGATCAATCTTATAAGTATGGCTTTTATACTAATATTGAAACAGAAGATTTTCCAAAGGGATTAAATGAAAATATTATTACTTTGATTGCAAGAAAAAAACAAGAACCTCAATATTTACTCAATTTTAGACTGAAAGCGTATAAACAATGGAAAAAAATGCTCGAACCCAAATGGAGTAAACTTTTTTATTCTTCAATAAATTATAATAATATGATATATTATTCAATACCTAAAAAGAAAAAAAAACTTAATAACCTAAATCAAGTAGATCCTGAAATATTAAAAACATTTGAAAAACTGGGTATACCTTTAAATGAACAAAAAAGGCTTTCTAATGTTGCCGTAGATGCTGTATTTGATAGCATTTCTATCGCCACAACATTTAAAAAAGAACTAGCAGAAGTTGGAGTAATTTTTTGTTCTATTAGTGAAGCTATACGATTGTATCCCAATTTAGTAAAAAAATATTTAGGTTCAGTTGTTCCTATAGGAGATAATTTTTATGCATCTTTAAATTCTGCGGCATTTACAGATGGCTCTTTTTGTTATATTCCACCCAATACACATTGCCCATTAGAATTATCAACTTACTTTCGTATTAATAATCAAGAATCAGGACAATTCGAAAGAACATTAATTATTGCTGATTGCAATAGTTATGTAAGTTATTTAGAAGGATGTACGGCACCACAGTTTAATAATAACCAATTACATGCAGCAATAGTAGAATTAATTGCTTTAGAGAATGCAACAATTAAATATTCAACTGTTCAAAATTGGTATTCAGGTAATGCAAAAGGACAAGGGGGAATCTATAATTTTGTCACTAAAAGAGGTCTTTGTATGGGAAATAACTCCAAAATTTTGTGGACACAAGTGGAAACAGGTTCATCAATAACATGGAAATATCCAAGCTGTATTCTATTAGGTCAAAATTCTATAGGAGAATTTTCTTCAATAGCCTTAACAAACAACTTCCAACAAGCGGATACTGGTAGTAAAATGATACATATCGGTAAAAATACAAAAAGTAAAATTTTATCTAAAGGAATTTCAGCAGGTTATTCTACTAATAGTTATCGTGGACTAGTTAAAATTGGACCCAAAGCATATTATTCTAGAAACTATTCTCAATGTGATTCTTTATTATTAGGCAATGAATCTAATGCTAATACTTTTCCATACATACAAGTACAAAACCCTTATTCAAGAGTAGAACATGAAGCATCTACATCTAAAATTGGAGAAGAACAAATTTTTTATTTATTACAAAGAGGAATTAATATTGAAGAAGCTATTACTTTAATGATTACAGGATTCTGCAAAGATATTTTACAAGAGTTGCCTATGGAGTTTGCAACAGAAGCAGATCGTTTACTTAATTTAAAGTTAGAAGGAACAATTGGATAAAATCAAGGATTATTATATCATGAATAAAGATAACATTTTGAATATTAATAATTTATATGCAGAAACTAATGCACAAAGTTTACTCAAAGGTGTAAATATTTCTATAAATTGTGGAGAAATACATGTCATAATGGGAAAAAATGGATCAGGTAAAAGTACACTAGCAAAAGTTATTGCTGGTCATCCTAATTATAAAATTACACAAGGAAAAATTAATTTTTGTGGAGAGGATGTTACTTATAAAAATCCTGAAATACGATCTCATAAAGGAATATTTCTAGGTTTTCAATATCCAATCGAAATACCGGGTGTAAGTAACTTAGATTTTTTAAGATTAGCTTATAACTCTAAACAAAAAGCTAATAATCTTTGTGAATTAGATCCATTATCTTTCTTTAATTTAATTAATCAAAAAATTAAACAAATAAATATGGGAACTTCTTTCCTTAGCAGAAATGTAAATGAAGGTTTTTCCGGTGGAGAAAAAAAGAAAAATGAAATTTTACAGATGTCTCTATTTAATAGTAAACTATGCATATTAGATGAAATAGACTCAGGCTTAGACATAGATGCATTAAAAAATATTGCAAAAATAATTAATAATTTACATAATGATTTTAATGGATTATTACTAATAACTCATTATCAAAGATTATTAGATTATATTATTCCAGACTATATACATATAATGGCAAATGGCCAAATTACATATACCGGAAATTACGAAATTGCAAAAGATATTGAACAACATGGATATGATAAATATAATACAATAATAAATAATTAAAAAATCAAGAATAGCTCAATAACTATTCTTAACTTTAATTATTTTATATTAAAAATCCTTGCTTCACATTTTGTATAGATTGTTTCAATAACTCTTCAGTATCGGGATTTAATTTTTTTGAATTTTTAATACTTTCAGCAAATTTTGGCTTTGAATTATTTAAATCTTCTTTTAAGGCAGCTATAAATTCTGATATTTTATTTATTTCTATATCATCTAAATAGCCATTAATACCAGCATAAATTGTTGCAACTTGATCGTGTACAAGTATAGGTGAATTTTGTGGTTGTTTTAAAATTTCTCTTAGTCTTTGACCACGAGCTAATTGGTTTTGGGTTGCTTTATCTAAATCTGATGCAAATTGAGAAAAGGCTTCCAATTCCGCAAATTGTGCTAGTTCTAACTTTAGCTTACCTGCTACTTGTTTCATTGCTTTAATTTGAGCAGCTGAACCTACTCTTGATACAGATATACCTACATTAATAGCGGGTCTAATGCCAGAATTAAACAAATCACTGGACAAAAAAATTTGACCGTCTGTTATAGAGATTACATTTGTCGGAATATATGCAGAAACATCTCCAGCTTGTGTTTCTATAATAGGTAATGCTGTCATACTACCACTACCTAAACTTGCATTTAATTTAGCTGCTCTTTCCAGAAGTCTAGAATGCAAATAAAATACATCACCAGGATATGCTTCCCTTCCTGGAGGTCTTCGTAATAATAAAGACATTTGACGATATGCTTGTGCTTGTTTTGTTAAATCATCATAAATGACTAAAGTAGCTTTACCTTTATACATAAAATATTCTGCTAAAGTTGCTCCTGTATAAGGTGCAATATATTGCAAAGTTGCTGGATCATCAGCGTTAGCAGCAACAACTATTGTATAATCTAAAGCACCTTTTTCTTCTAGACTAGAAACTACTTGAGCTACTGATGATGCTTTTTGACCAATAGCAACATAAACACAAATGACATCTTGATCTTTTTGATTGATAATTGTATCTAAAGCAACAGCCGTTTTACCTGTCTGTCTATCTCCAATGATAAGCTCTCTTTGTCCTCTACCAATTGGAATCATAGAATCAATTGCTGTAATTCCCGTTTGCAGAGGTTCACAAACAGATTGACGACCAATAATACCTGGAGCATATGATTCAATTAAACGAGTTTCATTGGAACTAGGAGATCCTTTATCATCAATAGGTTTAGCTAAAGGATTAACTACTCTACCTAAAAACCCTTCGCCTACAGGAATTTGAGCAATTTGACCTGTCGATTTTACAGAACTTCCCTCTAATATGTTACGACCATCTCCCATTAATACAACACCAACGTTATCACTTTCTAAATTTAAAGCTATTCCAATTGTTTGATCTTCATCTTCAAACTGTAAAAGCTCTCCTGCCATTACTTCGTCTAGGCCATACACACGTGCAATCCCATCACTTACTTGCAAAACAGTTCCAACATTAGTAACTTCTAAATTTTGATTATATTTATCGATTTGCTCACGTATAATATTACTAATTTCATCTGGTCTAATATTTACCATATAACTCCATAATTTTATAATTTATACATTTACTTTTTTATGCTTATATAAATACAAATAAATTACAAATTTTTAATTTGTATTAAGATATAAAGAAATTTGCTTTAATTTACCTAATAAACTAGTATCAATAACTTTAGATCCTATTTTTAGGATAAATCCTGCCATTAAATTTAAATCTATATTTGTGATTAGTTTAATATTTTTTGTATTTCCGATAATTTTAATTTTTTCAATTAGATTACTTGTTTGTGATTGATTGAATTCAATTGATGTAGTTAATTCAACAACTGTAACAGATTCTAATTTATAAACTAACTCAAAATATTTATCAATAACAGATTGTAAAATCGAAATTCTACGTTTATCGATTAGTACAAATAAAAAGTTTAATATAATTTGATTTACTTTGTTTTTAAATAATCTATCTATCATAGATTTTTTGGCATTGATCTCAAGCAAAGGATTCGCTAAAAATAATTGTAAATCTTTAGAATCAGATAAAGCTTCATAAATTACAGAAAGATCTTTTTTAGTTTCTTCTAACAAATTAGAATCTTTTGCTATTTCTAATAGAGCTTCTGCATAAGGTATAGATATTTTTTCCACTAAATTTGCATTATTCATATATACATATCACCTTCGAGCTTCATAATATTTTTATCTATGATTTCAGCTTGCATCGCTAATGTTATCTGATTCTGTAATTTTAGATTAACTTTATCAATTGCTAAAGATGTAATTTGTTTCTGAATTTGCTGTTTTACTTGATTTTCAGCATATTTAATGCTTGCATTACTTGATAAAGTTAATCTTTCAATATCAGATTTACCTTGTTCTAGTATAGAGTTACGTACTTTTTGAGCAGTTATCTCTGCTTCAGCCAGAATTTGTTTAATAATTAGTTGAGCCTGAGATAATTGTTTTTCGGCTTCATTTAACCGAATCTGAGCTTGATTTAAACGTTCTTCAGACTCATTAATTGCTAATAGTACTTTTTCTTGTCTAACATATAACATAGAACCTAGAAATTGTTTTAGTACATATATTAAGCCTGATAACAAAAGTAAAATATTTAATACATTCGCTTCTAAAAAGTTTGTATTCAAACTAATACTAAATCTTAAGTATTGTTGAGTAATTACATGAAATATTGACATATTTATCACCTTAGTTATTTTACTTCTATTAACTTTTAATATTTTCAACAAATTTATTTATACTAACATACTTATAATTTTATATTTTAATCATTTAATAATTTTAATGTTATTTGATCACTCAATATATCTATTTGTGATTCTAACGTTTTTAAAGCTTGCTCTTTCTGAATATTTAATTGTTTATATGCACTACTTAATAAATTTTCAGTATCTTTTTGTGCTTTTTTAATTTCATCTGAAACCAGTGCTTGTGCTTCTTGCTGAGCACATTTTATAATATTTTGTGCCTTTTTTCTCGATTCAGCTAGCTCATTTTCATATTTTTTAGTTAATTCATCTGCTTTTAATAACGATGCAGAAGCTGCTGTTAAACTATTTCGAATATACTCTTCTCTTTGATATAAAATATTACCAACAGGTTTATAAAACAAAATATTTAAAAGAATAGTTAAAGCAATAAATTGTAAAGCCATCAAAGGTAAAGTCGCATTAAAATCAAATAAACCTCCTGTAGCTTCTTCATTAGATATTGCTAAAAAAAATAATGATAAAAAATACATATTTAATAATATAAATATAAATATAAATTGAATCACTTAAAATAAACATAGTACAATACTTGGTTTTTTATAAAAACCAAGTATTGTATCAATGAAATCAAGTTTTCACTATTTACTAGCCAACATAAGGATTAGCAAATAATAATGACAAAGCCACTACTAAACCATAAATTGTTAAAGATTCCATAAAAGCTAAACTTAGGAGTAAAGTTCCTCTAATTTTACCTTCTACTTCTGGCTGTCTTGCAATACCTTCTACGGCATTTGCAGCAGCGCTACCTTGACCAATACCAGGTCCAATAGCTGCTAAACCAACTGCTAAACCAGCGGCTATCACAGATGCAGCTGAAACAATAGGATCCATAATAATATTTGTAATAATATTGTAAAAAATAGACAATTAACATATTTCATCAAATAATATTTTTACTATAACTAAATTTAAATATAGAAAAAATATTATTTACTAGTATTTAATATTAATGCTCACCATGACCTTCTATCGCTTCTCCAATATATGCAGCAGATAATGTTGAAAAAATTAATGCTTGTATAGAACTCGCAAACAATCCTAAAATCATCACTGGTAAAGGAATTAAAATAGGTACTAGTAAAGTAAAAACAGATACTACTAATTCATCCGCTAAGATATTTCCAAATAATCTAAAACTTAAAGATAGTGGCTTTGTAAAATCTTCTAAAATATTAATTGGTAATAAAACAGGAGTGGGTTCAACATATCTTAAAAAATATCCTACGCCATTTTTTCGCAAACCAGCATAAAAATATGCCAAAGAAGTTAAAAGAGATAATGCGACTGTCGTATTAATATCGTTTGTAGGAGCAGCTAATTCACCTTCTGGTAAAATAATTAATTTCCAAGGAATCAGTGCTCCTGCCCAATTACTTCCTAAAATAAAAAGAAATAAAGTAGATATATAAGGAATCCAAGATCTATATTCATGTTCACCTATTTGATTTTTAGCTATATCTTGTAAAAACTCTAGAATAAACTCCATGAAATTTTGAAACTTATCAGGAAGTCTTTGTAAATTTTTTGTACCAACAAATGATATTAACAATAATGCGAAAATAACTAACCAAGATACTATAAAAACTTGACCATGAATATTATAGTCACCTATTTTCCAATATAAATGTTTACCAACTTCAATACTAGAAATGTCAATAAAAGATAATAAAGCTTGATTGTGTATTTGATACATATAAATTTAAAGATTAATTAATATAACTCTGTTATATCATATTATATACAAGATGATTATATTATTTTATTTATTATATATCATATTAGAAACTTCTTGCGTAAAATCATACGATTTTTTTTCTAAACCTTCACCAAGAACAAAACGTTGAAAACGCCTAATTTTAATGTTTTCTCCTAATAATGCAATATGCTGTTTTACTAAATCTTCAATAGAGATTTCAGGATCTTTAATAAATGACTGATTCATTAAACTAATTTCTTTTAATTTTTTCTGAATTCTACCCTCTATAATTTGTTTTTTAATATTTTCGGGTTTGTTTAGTAAATCATCTTTTTCTATTTCTATAGATCTTTCTTTAGCAATAATTTCTTCAGGAATTTGATCAACTGATATATATTGAACAAACTGACAAGCTGCCAACTGCATAGCAATATTTTTAGCAAGATTATGAAAATTTGACTGACGGGCAACAAAATCTGTTTCACAGTTCAATTCAACCATTACCCCTAGCTTAGCTCCAACGTGAATATAGCTTTCAATGATACCTTCTGTCGCAATCCTTGAAGATTTTTTATCAGCAGATACAAGACCTTTTTTACGTAAATTATCTATTGCTAATTCTACTTTACCTTCTGCAGCTTCTAAAGCTTTTTTACAGTCCATCATTCCAGCTCCTGTTCTGATGCGTAACTCTTTAATATCTTCAACTAGAATTTTTTTAGACATTTTATATCCTTTAAATTAATTACAAATAATTGTATTAATGAAGTTTTAAGCAAGCTTATTATTTGCTAAATTTCTTCCTTCTAAAATAGCATCTGATATTTTTGTCATAATTAAATTTATAGACCTAATTGCATCATCATTTGAAGGAATAGGAATATCTACAATTTCAGGATTACAATTCGTATCTAACATACATATAGTGGGTATACCTAATTTTATACACTCTTGAATAGCCGTTGATTCTTTTTTTTGATCAACTACTATAACTAAATCTGGTAACTTTTTCATATTTTTGATACCATTTAGATATCTACGCAGTTTTTCTAACTCTTTACGAAAAACGGAAGCTTCTTTTTTGGGCCAAGAATTAATTAATCCAGAACTATATTTTTCTTCTAATTTTTTTAATCTTTCAACTCTAGACTTAATTGTAATCCAATTGGTTAACATACCACCAAGCCATCTTTGATTAACATAATATGAATCAGAACGTTGAGCTTGTTTTGAAATTATACCGGCAGCTTGTCTTTTAGTACCTAAAAATAAAAAAGTTTTACCTTCTTTAGCAGAATTTTTAATAAAATCATAAGCTTCTGTCAAAAGTTGCGCAGTTTGCACAAGATCTATAATATGTATACCATTGCGTTCTGTATAAATGTATGGAAACATTTTAGGATTCCATCGTCTAGACTGATGTCCAAAATGTACTCCCGCTTCTAATAATTCTTCTAGCGATACAATAGGCATAAAAAAAATTATAACTTTAATTAATAATAAATATATAACGAAATTGCTGTTTACTAAGTTAATATAATAAATATAAATATTTATAATATATTCTTCGAATAATCATAACACAAAAAACTAAACATTAATAGAATTATAATTATGAATGTTTCTATCATCAATAATAATATCTTCAAAATTATATTCACTAGAATTAACATCGAAATTGTTGATAGAATTATAATCACGAAAAACAGAACTATTTTGAATATTGTATATATTAAAACCTGTACCAGCAGGAATTAAACGACCAATAATTACATTTTCTTTTAAACCTCTTAACCAATCTAATTTTCCAGAAATAGCTGCTTCTGTTAATACTTTAGTAGTTTCTTGAAAACTTGCTGCAGAAATAAAGCTTTCTGTATTTAATGAAGCTTTTGTAATACCTAATAAAATGGGATAATATACAGCTTGAATTTTGTTGATTAGATTTAAAGACTTATTTATTGCTTCTATTTTTTGTAAGTCAATAATTTCTCCAGGCAAATATTCACTATCTCCACCATCTTCTATTTTAACTTTTGAAGTCATCTGTTTAACTATAACTTCAATATGCTTATCTGCAATATCTACGCCTTGTGATTGATACACTAATTGAATTTCTTTAACTAATAATAATTGTATTTCTAAAAAACTTAATCTTGTAGAATCGTCAAGACTTAAGCCTTGACGTAAATATTGACGAAACTTAGCTTCTAATAGTACATGCGGATTCAATAAAGTATCAGTTTTTTTTCTTGCTTCTAAAATTTCTTCGATTCTAGGTAAACCTTGAATAATATCACCTGTTTTTGAACGTTCAAAAACAAGAGTAGCAATATTTTCTCCTTTTTGAATTAAATTATTGTTAGACACATGTAATGATGAACCAGAAGAAACTAAATAAGGCTGACCTATTCTAAGTATTACTTGATTATTTGTTATAGAAATAATTTTACCTGAATAATTAGATCTTAAATCAATCGTAACATGATCTCCTACATAAATCCAATCGTTTAATTTGACTAATATTTCTTGATCACTTTTAATATGAAATATAAATACATGTGATGAGTCTACAATTAAAAGTCTTTTATTAGACATTTCATTATTATCTAAATAAGATACTTGACCTTCTATATTTGAAAAAATATTAGTTTGAGCTATTACAGAATTTGCTTTAATATAAGAATTATCTTTAACTAAAATATTTGTTGATACATATAAATCTCTGTTATTATTAAAATAAGTATCTTTTATAGGTATAAAATCAGCTATAATAAACTTTATAGAAAAAATAGAAGCTTCTAAAATCGTTTTTTCTAATTGGATATATGATTTTAAATTATGATCTTTTTCTTTTAAATCAAAAACTAAATGTGTTGTTATTAAATTAATGCCACCAACTGATTTTACTCTTTCACCATCTTTAAAATAAGTACGACGTATTAATTTTAAATCTAATGAATTAATTTGAAAAGATGCTTCTGAATACTTGAAAATATAATTTTTAAAAGGCACAGAATATATAATAACAGGTCGTAATAAAATAAAAAAAGTATTTTCAATTTTCATATATTCCCAGTATACTAGTTTATCTGTAGTTATATTAAAAATAAACTCATGTGGACGTAAAAAACCTTTATACTTTCCTATTTTTTCAATATCATCAGATTTATTCAATACATATAATTTACCTGGCTTAATTATAACCTCTCTTACAATACCATCTTTTTCCACAACTTCAACTATTCCTTTGTTAGATGCAAAAATATTTTGAATAATTTCTGTACCAACTTCAATAACTTGCCCATGAGATACCAATAATAAAGAAATATCTTTATTAATAAGATGCGTCTCTTCAGAAATCCACAATATGTATCCAGAGCCTATTATATCATAAGTATCTTTATTAAAATTCCCTTTGTATCCACTTTTCATTATAGATAAATCTAGATATTTTATAATGCCACCTGTTTTAGTTTTGTATGCATCTGATACCATATCTGCAATAACTTGCTTATCTACAATTTTACTATTAGGCTTACAATTTAAAATAAATTTTTCATTATTATCCAATTCTAAAATATACGATTTATAATCTTCATAAGTACTAGGAAATACTTTAATATTAGTATATGATTTAGATGATGTTACTAATAACAATTTGGATATAGGACATATATTCGATTTTTTTATTAAATAAATATAACCATTATGCTTACTTAATAAATCATAACGAGCTAATAAGCTATTTTTTTTTATACTTTGTTCATTTTTTATTATTAATTTAATTTCACTAGGAATATTATACACTTTACCAGCCAAAACCCAAATTACTATATTTTGTTTTATATAATTAATAAAATTATTAATACTTTTATTTGTATTAAATGGAGTAGAAAAATGTACACTACCAGAAAAATCAGCAACAATTATTTTTTGTGCTTTTTCTGTTCTAAATTTATCAGTAAAAGAATATTCTGCAATAATTTCATTTTCTTTAACTGAGCTATTGTTATTAATTAACAATAAAGAATTTTTTAATAAATTAATTATAGTTTCTTTTTTATCAAAACTAGTAATAATTATTTGACAATTATGATGAATTAAACTGGCATAATTGCCATGTTTAGTTCTTGTTTTTGTCATATTAATATTATTGGAATAACTCAAAATACCTGCTTTTGGACTTAATATATTCTCAGAAAGTTGACCCGTGAATATACCACCTGTATGAAAAGTTCTCATTGTTAATTGAGTACCTGGTTCACCAATAGATTGAGCAGCAATTATACCAACTGCTTCACCTAAATCTACTACTTTACCATGCGCCAAATTCCAACCATAGCACATCTGACAAATAGATTTTAGCGAAGAACATGTTAATGGAGAACGTACTAATACGTTTTTTATATTTAACTCAATAAATTTTTGTGATAATTGTGGATCAATACTCTGATTTGCTTTAGCTATTATATTATTTGAAGAAAAATCAATAATATCTTCAGCTAAAGTACGTCCTAGTAAAGCTTGATTTAAATGTATTAATACTTTTTGATTATCAATCATATCTTCTAACAAAATACCTTTAGTAGTTTTACAATCATAATCTCTAATAATTATATCTTGTGCAACATCTACTAACCTACGAGTTAAATATCCAGAATCTGCTGTTCTTAAAGCTGTATCTACTAAACCTTTTCGAGCACCATAAGAAGAAATAAAATAATCAGTAATCGTAAGACCTTCTCGAAAATTACTAGATATTGGTAAGTCAATAATTTGACCTTGAGGATCAGACATTAAGCCCCTCATTCCAACTAATTGTCTAACTTGAGAAATATTTGCTCTAGCTCCAGAAAATGCCATCATATATATTGTATTCAAAGGATCTGTGTTTTTAAAATATTGAATAACTTCTTTTTTCAAATTTTCACTTGCATCATTCCATGTATCAATAATCTTTTGAAATCTTTCAACAGCAGTAATTTCACCTTTTTTATAGCGCTGATTAGTATTTTGAATTGAATTAATAGTAGTATAAATTAAATTATTTTTCGTGGGAGGAATACGTAAGTCCTCTAAACTTAGAGAAATACCTGCTTTAGTTGCATAATAAAAACCAATATCTTTTAGTCTATCTGCCATATTAGACGCCCGAGCAATACCATATTTACGAAAAGCCCAAGTAATTAATTTTTTTAATTCGGATTTATCTATTACTCGATTAAAAAAATACATTTTATCATTATTTAAACTAGAATTCATAATTACAATATACCTTAAAAATATTAAAATTATTCTATCATTAATGATTCATATATTGCTTTATTAAATAGAATACGACCAACTGTTGTTCGAATATATGTAATTAAATGTTTATTATCTTGATCTAATTTAATTATTTTATTTTTATAATACAAAAATTTGTGACCATTTGTATCTATTTTTTCATTTACAATTATATTATCATTATCAATATTAAAACTATTTAAAAAACCATTAAAACGTATCCAAATTAAAGTATGTAAGTTAATTTGATTATTTTCATATGCTAATAAAGCATCATCTAAACCACTAAAATAATGGTAAATATCTAGAATTTCTGCCGGATTATTTGTCGTTAAATAATAGCAACCTAAAACCATATCTTGGCTAGGCATAATAATAGGATGACCTGTTGCAGGAGACAAGAAATTATTTGGGGCCAACATTAATAATCTAGCTTCCGCCTGCGCCTCTAACGATAAAGGAACATGAACTGCCATTTGATCTCCATCAAAATCCGCGTTAAACGCAGGACAAACTAAGGGATGTAATTTAATTGCTCTTCCTTCTACTAAAATAGGCTCAAAAGCTTGTATTCCTAAACGATGTAAAGTAGGAGCTCGATTAAGTAAAACAGGATGACCATAAATAACTTCTTTTAATACATCCCAAACTAAAATATCGTTTTTTTGAATTAACTTTTTAGCTGCCTTAATGTTATTCACGAGGCCTTGAACAATTAAACGATGTATAACAAACGGCTGAAATAATTCTAATGCCATCTCTTTTGGTAAACCACATTGATTTAACCTCAAACTAGGACCTACGACAATAACAGATCGACCTGAGTAATCTACCCGTTTTCCTAAAAGATTTTGACGAAATCTTCCTTGTTTACCTTCTATAATATCTGATAATGATTTTAAAGGACGATTATTAGCGCCAACGACAGTTCTGCCCCTACGTCCATTATCCATTAATGCATCAACTGCTTCTTGAAGCATTCTTTTTTCATTTCTCACAATAATTTCTGGAGCTAAAATCGATTTTAATCTTGCTAAACGATTATTACGGTTAATAATTCTTCTATAAAATTCATTTAAATCTGCTGTTGCAAATCTACCTCCATCTAATTGAACCATTGGTCTTAAATCTGGTGGTATTACTGGTATAACAAAAAAAATCATCCAAGCAGGGTCTGCATTAGTAGAAATAAAATTTTCCAATAATCTAAGTCTCTTCATTTTTTTATTAAATTTAGGAGAATTTTTTTTTATACTTTTAGAGGGTTTAAGAGATTCTTCTCGAAGTGTTTCTACAGATTCCTTAAGATTTATATGTTTTAATAACTTATAAATGGCTTCTGCACCTATACTTACTTCGATGCCAAATAAATCTACTGATTGAGGATATAACTTATCTTCTAACGCTCTCCACTCATATCCTTCAAGTAACTGTTTATAAGATAACTTTTCGTATTTTCCGGGATTAATAACAATATAAGAATGAAAATATACAATTTTTTCTACTTCTTTAACAGTTAAATTTAAAGCTAAGGCAAGATAACTTGTACTACCTTTCAAATACCAAACATGAGTTACTGGACAAGCTAATTCAATATATGCCATTCTATGACGTCTAACTTTAGATTCTGTTATTTCTACTCCACATCTTTCACATACAATACCTTTATACCTAAATCGTTTATATTTACCGCAATGACATTCCCAATCTTTTACAGGACCGAAAATTCTTTCGCAAAATAAACCATCCATTTCCGGTTTTAATGTACGATAATTAATAGTTTCTGGTTTAGTCACTTCACCTACAATTTGTCCATTAGGTAAAGTTCTCTCTCCCCAAGAACGAATTTTACTAGGAGAAGCTAAACTAATTTTTACATAATCAAAATTATACTCAGATGTACTCATAGAATATTTATCATTATATTTTATAAAAAATTTATATACTATCAAAGTCTAATAAGTTATCTTGCACTTTTAAATTTTCAAAACTATATAAATTATTAAACTGATTTTTTTTTTCTTCTTTAAAATCTAACTTATGAACAGCTATATCTAAACCTAACGATTGTAACTCACGCATTAATACTTTAAATGATTCTGGAGTTCCTGGCTTCGGAATAGGTTTGCCCTTAATAATGGCATTTAATGCTTCATTTCTACCTTGCATATCATCAGACTTCACAGTTAACAATTCTTGCAAAGTATATGCTGCGCCAAATGCTTCCAATGCCCATACCTCCATTTCACCCAACCTTTGGCCACCATGTTGAGCACGACCGCCCAATGGCTGTTGAGTAACTAAAGAATAAGGACCTGTCGATCTTGCATGAATTTTATCATCAACTAAATGTACTAATTTAAGTATATATGCTTTACCGACTGTAATTGGATTGTCAAATGATTCACCTGTTCTTCCATCAAATAAAATCACTTTGCCTGGATGATACGTATTAAATAACCATAATTTATTAGTTTTTATACTTGCTTCTTTTAATTTATTATTAATTAATACTCTTGAAGCCTCTATCCCATACATTTCATCAAAAGGCATAATTTTAAAACATTTATGTAAATAACTACCAGCTAAACCAAGCAAACATTCAAATAACTGTCCAACATTCATACGTGAAGGCACACCCAATGGATTTAATATTATATCAATAGATTGACCATCAGGTAAAAATGGCATATCTTGCCTATGTAAAATACGTGAAACAATTCCTTTATTTCCATGTCTACCAGCCATTTTATCGCCCACTTGAATTTTTCTTTTTTGAGCTACATATACACGTATGATAATATTAGTACCTGGTGGCAATTCATCACCTTTTTGTCTTTTAAATACCTTCACATTTACAACTCTACCTTTTGCAGCATTAGGTAGTCGTAAAGAAGTATCTTTAAAATCACGAGCTTTTTCGCCAAATATCGCTCTTAACAATTTTCCTTCTGGCAACTGATCTGATTCACCTTTAGGAGTAACTTTACCAACCAATATATCACCAGAATCTACCCAAGAACCTACAGAGATAATACCATTTTTATTCAATAATCGAATTGATGACTCACTAACGTTAGGTATTTCACGAGTAATTTCTTCTGATCCTAATTTTGTCTGCCTACATTCAATTTCATATCTTTCAATATGAATAGAAGTGTAATAATCACTATATACTAAAGTTTCACTAATTAAAAAAGCATCCTCATAATTATAGCCTTGCCAGGGCATATATGCGACTAAAATATTTCTACCCAAAGCTATTTCACCTATTTCAGTAGCAGAACCGTCTGCAATAATTTGTCCTTGTTTTACTTTTTCCCCCGGCCATACAATTGGACGCTGATTAATACATGTATCTTGATTAGAGCGATAATACTTTTTCAATCTATAGTGTATTATTTGACCATTAATATCTTGTATACCAATTTTAATACCTGAAACATAGTTAACATAACCAATTGTTCTACTAAGAATAAGAATTCCAGAATCTTTTGCTATTTTTACTTCTAAACCCGTACCTACAATAGGTTTTTCTGGATATAATAAAGGTACGGCTTGTCTTTGCATATTTGAACCCATTAAAGCTCTATTAGCATCATCATGCTCAAGAAAAGGAATAAGAGAAGTCGCAGCTGATATTACTTGGATAGGAGAAACGGCAATATAATCAACTTCATTTTTAATCGATGTAGTAAACTCTTGACGATATCGAATAGGAATATTTTCATGCTTAATCAAATTTTTTGTACTAATTAAAATATCAGCAGGCGCAACTTTGAACTCATCTTCTTCATCTGCTGTAATATATATCGGTGTATCTGTATAACAAACTTCTCCTTTGATAACTTTATAACATGGTGTTTCAATAAAGCCATATTTATTTACTGTAGCATAAACACTTAAAGAGCCTATTAAGCCTGCATTTGGACCTTCTGGTGTTTCAATAGGACAAATGCGTCCATAATGACTAGGATGTAAATCTCTTACAGCAAAACTTGCACGATCTTTATTTAATCCTCCTGGACCTAATGCGCTAATTCTTCTTTTATGTGTTAACTCAGATAAAGGATTTGTTTGATCCATAAATTGAGATAATTGACTGGAATTAAAAAATTCACGTATTGATGCAATTATAGGTTTAGAGTTAACCAAATTAGATAAACTTAAAGAATCTATATCACAAATGATCATACGTTCTCTAATAATTCTTTCCAAGCGTAATATACCTATACGAATTTGATTTTGTAATAACTCTCCGACTGAACGTATTCTTCTGTTGCCAAGATGATCTATATCATCAAATGTTCCAATATTTTGCTCTTTTATATTAATTAAATAATTAACTGCAACAATTATGTCTTGAGGTGACAAAACCCTAAAATGACTAGGAACTTTCAAATTTAATTTTTTATTGACTTTATATCTACCAACTTCTCCTAAATCATATTTTTTTGGGTCAAAAAAACGAGCATATAACATTTGTTTTGCAATAACTGCGGTTGAGGGTTCATTTGGACGTAATTTATGATAAACAATTAAAAGAGCTTCTTCTTCTGTAACTTCCTCAATATATTTTTTTCCGGTTTCTTTATATAGCTCTTTTTGTTCATATAAAGAAGAAGCTGTTAATAAAAAAGAATATTTATTTAGCTTAGATTTAATCTCTTGAATATTTAAACCAATAGCTTTTAAAAATATATAGGCATTTATTTTATAATTCTTATCTATTTTAACCCAAATTTGATTTTTAGCATCTATTTCAAACTTCAACCATGAACCTCTATTAGAAATAAGGCTTGCACTATATATTAATTTATTATTTTTATCTAATTCTTTTTTATAATATATTCCAGGACTCCTAATAATTTGATTAATTATAATTCTTTCTATTCCAGAAATAATAAATGTACCTCTATTAGTCATTAAAGGCAAATCACCAATAAAAACTTGTTTTTTTTTATATCTTTTATAATTTTCTTGAGAACTTAATAATGATACATAGTCAAGGTTTTTATTCTTTTTTACAAATTCAGTATTTTGTCTAGTTAATTTACAAGGAACATAAATCTGAGCACTATAAGTTTTATCGCGACTTTTAGCTTTCCTAACACTATAACGGGGAAATTTTAATTTATATTCTTTACCAAAAAATTGTAATTTTAGCTTACCTGTAGGATCAGTAATAGTTGGCAAAGAATCGAGAACTTCAATAAGACCTTCTTCTAAAAAAGACTTAAAACTTCTTCTTTGAATCTGTGCAAGATCAGGAATAATCGATATAGAAATTTTTTTTCGTGACATTAAACACTCCAAGTCATTGATATGAAAAATAGATCTTATTAATTATTATTTAATTATTTATATTACTAAAGAAGAAATTTTTGAAAAATTTTTTGCAGATTATTAATAATCGATATATTAATAAAAAATAAATTTTAGTATATTTAAAATTTACTTTTTATTATTTTAGCTAATCTAGATTTTTTACGATTTGCTTTATTTTTATGCCATATTCCTTTTTTTACAGCTTTATCTATTGTTTTATATACTATAGATAAATTCATTTGCATATCACTAATTGGATTATTATCTAAATTAAATAAATATTTTTTTATTGATTTTTTAATAGCTATTTTATATTTTTTATTTTGTAAGCGATTTCTTAAAGAAATTTCTACTCGTTTATTAGCAGACAAATTTTTGGACATATAGTATCAATAAATATTTTGCAATTTTATTATAATGATTATAGCATTAATAAATTAGTATATACAAGAAAATTAAAATAAATTATAGTTAAGATTATAAAAAAAAGTAGATTTATTATTTAAATATTATCTTTTTCGTTAAAAAATGGCAAAAAATAAAGGAACACGTATTGTAATTACACTTGAATGTCCATGTAGAAATAACATAAATACCAAAAGAAAAAAAGGACTATTTCGCTATACTACTTGTAAAAATAAAAGAAATAATCCAGCAAGATTAGAATTAAAAAAATTTTGCCCTTATTGTAATAAGCATACATTATTTAAAGAAATTAAATAAAATTTTATTATTCACAAATACATGCATTTATCTCCAAAATACAAAACCTTACATAAAGAACATGCAATGTTAAATTATAAAGATATAGATAGTTTAAAAAAATACATAAATGAACAAGGGAAAATTTTATCTAGACGACTAACAGGATTGCATACAAAAGAACAAAAAAAAATTAGTAAGTCAATTAAAAGAGCGCGTATATTAGGGCTATTACCTTTTCTTAACAAAAATTAAATTATAAAAACTAAGATGAATATTTCTTAATATCATCTTATATTTTTTGTATTACAGTGTTTTCTTTTTGGGTCTTAAATCATAGGCCTTAATTATATCTTTTACTTTCCAATCATTATAATTACACATAATTCCACATTCATTATTAATTAAAACTTCATCAACATCAGTTTTCATTCTTTTCAATGAAATCAAAAAACCATCATAAACCAAATTTGTTCCTTGATATACATAAATATAAGACATTTTTTTTAAACTTCCTTCATTTACTATACAACCTGCTACAGAGCCTTTGTTAATTGCAAAAATTGTTTGTACAATAGCTGAGCCTATAAAAATATTTTCATATTCTATATCAACTAAATTTAACATACATTCTTGTATATAATCTAACAAATCATAAATCACATAAAAGATTTTAAAACTTAAATTATATTGTTTAACTAAACTAATAATATTATTAGAAATATCTACATGAAAACCTACAATTATTGAGTTTGCCGCTAAAGCAAGCTCAATATCTTTACTTACAATATTACCAACACTAGCACTAACTAAGTTAATTTGTACTTTATTTTGAGAAATCTTAGCCAATGAACTAAATAATGCCTCTAATGTACCTTGAGTATCTGTTTTTAAAATTAAATTTAATTGTTTAATACTTTTACTATTATCAACCAAGATCTTTCTATTTACTATTTTTGAATTTTTCATAATGTCTGTATTTTTATAATTATAAAAATACACTAACTGTTTAGCTTTTTTTTCATCATTAACCTGTAAAAAATTAGAACCAGACTCGGGAGGCATAGAAAAAGCTAAAATTTTAATAATTGACAAAGGATATACCTGTGTTACTTTTTGATTATTTATATCTAATAAACTTTTAACTTTCCCATAAATCTTTCCAGAAACTATTACATCACCAACTTTTAGGGTTCCTTGTTGTATTAATGCATTAGTTACTATTCCCTTTTTTTTGTCTAAATAAGCTTCTAGAATTGTTCCTTTAGCAGGAAGAGTAAAATCCGTAACATAGTTTTGTAATTTAGCTAACAAACAAATTGTAGATAATAAATTATCTATATTTTTACCGGTTAATGCACTGACTTCAATAACTTTAGTATTACCACCCCATTCTTCTAAAATCATATTATAATTAGCTAGTTCTTGTTTAATTTTTAGAATATTTATATCAGCTTTATCTATTTTATTAATAACAACAATATGAGCCAATTTCATCTTAAGAATATACTCTATAGACTCTATGCTTTGTGGTTTTAGACCATCATCTGCAGCAATAATTAACAAAGCAATATCTGTAATTTTTGCTCCACGTAAGCGCATCGAAGTAAAAGCCTCGTGACCAGGAGTATCTAAAAAAACTAGCCTATATTTTTCTTGCTCATATTCCCACTCAACTTCATATCCACTAATAGCCTGAGTAATTCCTCCATATTCATGTTTAACCATATGTGTTTTCATAATAGCATCTAACAAAGTAGTTTTGCCATGATCTACATGACCAAAAATTGTTATAACAGGAGCTCTTTTAGTCATTTCATAATCCAAACTTAATGAACTGACTGGATCAATGGTCTCTACAATTTGTGGATCATCTTCTATAACGTTAAAATTATAATGTAAAGCAATTTCTTTTGCCATAGAAACATCTATAACATCGTTTATTGTGACAGAAATACCTTTTAAAAACAAATATTTAATAATTTCAGCTTCAGGTATGTTTAATTTTACAGATAAATCTTGTAAATTTAATGGACTATTTAAAACAACTTCTGAACTTAAAATTTGATGCTTACTAAAAAGTGTAATATCACTAAAATTTTTACCTTTATTTTTTTTTTTATATTTATTTGCTTTATAAGAATTAACGTTTTTATTCTCTAAATCACCCGAATCATCTATCAATAGATCATCTGTATCTAAAATAGCATTTTTTCTTACTTTTTTATTTAATTTAACTTTATTTTTTTTAGACTCTAAAATATCTTCTGAAGTTAAATTATGCTTATTTTTCTTTTCATTTTTTTCAAATTTACCTGATGAAACAACATATTTATTAGAATTATCTTTGTCATTTGTATTAACAGGTAGATTTTTACCAATTAAATTCTTCGTTTGAGAGATAATATTTGAGTGACTATTAAGTAATTTAGGAAATCTTAAATATAAAATTTCATTAGAATAAACTATATTAGACATAATATAATGATATAGTAAACATATATAAAAATTAAATTTTAAATAATAGAAAAAACATATTTTAAATTGTATGTTAAAAATTTTTTCTATTAATTTTAATAACAGCAATATTATTATACAAATAAATCAACGATAATACCTATGCCTCGTTTACAAAAAAATGATAATTTTATAGATAAAACATTTACAGTATTAGCTGATATTATTCTAAAAATTTTACCAACAAGCAAGGACGAAAAACAAGCTTTTTACTATTATAGGGATGGAATGTCAGCACAGTCTGAAGGAGAATATGCAGAAGCTTTAGAGTATTATTATGAAGCTTTACTTTTAGAAGAAGATCCATATGATAGATCTTATATATTTTATAATATTGGCTTAATTTATGCTAGTAATGGAGAACATATTCAAGCCTTAGAATATTATCATCAAGCTTTAGAATTAAACTCACAACTTCCTCAAGCGTTAAATAATATAGCTGTTATTTATCATTATCAAGGAATAAAAGCTGCTAATCAAAATAAGCTAAATGTATCTAAATTTATGTTTGAAAAAGCAGCAAAATATTGGAAAGAAGCTATTGCATTAGCACCTAATAATTATATCGAAGCACAAAATTGGCTAAAAACAACAGGTAGAATAACTTATGATTAGCTATGACTAAATTATAAATAAAGCTTATTCATATGTTATAATTAAATAATACAATAAGAAATTTTATTTATAATTTAGCAACAAATCTCAGAAACATATTTGATTGACTATAATCTTAATTATATAAAAGATACAAACATGACAACATCAACAGAAAAAGGATCTGTAATACAAATTATTGGACCAGTAATAGATATAGAATTTCCTGCTGGTAAATTACCAAAAGTATTTAATGCACTTAAATTAAAAGGCCCAAATGAAATTATTACATGCGAAGTACAACAATTACTAGGAGATAACAAAGTAAGAGCTGTTGCAATGAGTTCAACAGAAGGACTAAAAAGAGGTACAGAAGTTACAGATACAGGACAACCTATAACAGTACCTGTGGGTATTCCAACTTTAGGAAGAATTTTTAATGTTTTAGGAGAACCTGTAGATAACTTAGGTAAAGTTCAATCAACAGATTCACTACCAATACATAGAAATGCTCCTTCCTTTACTCAATTAGAAACGAAACCATCTATTTTTGAAACGGGAATTAAAGTCGTAGATTTATTAGCTCCTTATCGCAGAGGAGGTAAAATAGGCCTATTTGGAGGCGCTGGTGTAGGAAAAACTGTACTTATTATGGAATTAATTAACAATATTGCTAAAGCACATGGTGGTGTATCTGTATTCGGCGGGGTTGGAGAAAGAACAAGAGAAGGTAATGATTTATATGAAGAAATGAAAGAATCAAAAGTAATTAATGCAAATAAACTAACAGATTCTAAAGTCGCTTTAGTATATGGACAAATGAATGAGCCCCCTGGAGCAAGAATGCGTGTAGGTTTAACTGCTCTAACTATGGCAGAATATTTCAGAGATATTAACAAACAAGATGTATTATTATTCATAGATAATATTTTTCGTTTTGTACAAGCAGGCTCTGAAGTATCCGCCTTATTAGGTCGAATGCCTTCTGCAGTAGGCTATCAACCAACTCTAGCAACAGAGATGGGAGCTTTACAAGAAAGAATTACATCTACAACAGATGGATCGATAACATCTATACAAGCCGTATACGTACCTGCTGATGATTTAACAGATCCTGCTCCTGCGACAACATTTGCTCATCTAGATGCAACAACTGTTTTATCTAGAAATTTAGCTGCAAAAGGCATCTATCCAGCTGTTGATCCATTAGGGTCAACATCAACAATGTTACAACCGAATATAGTTGGTTTAAAACATTACGAAACAGCTCAACAAATTAAATCTACTTTACAAAGATATAAAGAACTACAAGATATCATTGCTATTTTAGGATTAGATGAATTATCAGAGGAAGATCGCCTAACAGTTGCTAGAGCAAGAAAAATAGAAAGATTTTTATCACAACCATTTTTTGTGGCAGAAGTATTTACAGGATCACCTGGTAAATATGTTTCTTTAGAAGAAAGTATAAAAGGATTCCAAATGATTTTAAAAGGTAAGTTAGATGATTTACCTGAACAAGCATTTTATTTAGTAGGAAATATAGAAGAAGCGATTCAAAAAGCCGAAACCTTAAAATAAAAATATATGAATTTAAAAATACGTGTAATTGCTCCAGACAAAGTTGTTTGGGATGCAAACGCAGAAGAAGTAATTTTGCCTAGTAGTACAGGACAACTAGGAATTTTAAAAGGGCATATACCTTTATTAACAGCTTTAGATATAGGTGTCATGCGCGTTAGAATTAACAAAGAATGGCAACCAATTATACTTTTAGGAGGATTTGCAGAAATCAAAAATAATAATATTACTATATTAGTAAATGGCGCTGAAAATATATCTAGTATTGATATAGAAGAAGCACAAGGTAATTTAGAAACAGCAATTAACCTATTAGCAGAAGCTAAAACTAATAAAGAAAAAATAGAAGCTACTCAAAATTTACGTAAAGCTAGGGCAAAAATACAGGCCGCGAATGTATTAAATAATATGTAATCAAATACTTTTATAAAAACATAGAGATTAAGTTTTTTACTAAAAAAATAAATCTCTATGTTACAATATCAAAAAATTAACTTAATCCAGAACAAATATAATCAAAATATAATCCCATTTCTTTACCAGCATCCGCTCCTACTAAAGAAGAAGTAACTTCTTTCATTGCTTGTATGGCTTGTATTGTTGCTCCAATAGGCACACCCAAAGAATTATAAGTTTCTTTTAGACCATTTAAAACACGCTCATCCAATATTGATGGATCACCTGCCAGCATTGCATATACGGCATATCTTAAATAATAATCTAAATCTCTGATACAAGCAGCATATCTTCTTGTTGTATACATGTTACCACCTGGTCTAGTAATATCAGAATATAATAACGATTTTGCTACTGAATCTTTAATAATTGTTGCAGCGTTAGAAGAAATTGTTGAAGCTGCTCTAACTCTTAAGCCACCTGTTTGAAAGTATCCTTGTAATTTTTCTAAGGCAACATTATCCAAATATTTACCTTGAACATCAGCTGTATTAAGTACAGAAGTAATTGCATCTTGCATAATATTTATTTCCTTAAATTAGTTTAATTATGTATTTTTTTTACTGCATAGCACCGATCGTATGATCGAAATAAAAAGATGCTTCTGTTGAATCTTCACTAGATAATAAAGAACTAGCAACTGCTTTCATTGCACGAACACTTTGCGCAACAGCACTAATAGATGTTCCTAAAGAACTATACATTTCTCTTACACCAACTAAACCTATTTCTTCGATTGGAGACACATCCCCTGCAACAACACCATAAGTTATTAAGCGTAAATAGTAATCCATATCTCTTAAACAAGTAGCTGTCATTTCTTCTCCGTAAGCATTACCACCAGGAGATACTATATCCGTGCGTTCTTGAAAAAGTTGTTGAGCTGCTCTTTTTACTATTGATTCTCTATTTTCTGTCAAAATTGAAGCTATTCTTAAACGAGACTGTGCTGATTTAATAAAAACTTTAATTCGATCTAATTCCCCTGGACTAAGATATCTTGCTTCTGCATCTGCATTTACAATTGATTTAGTAACAATACTCATGAATAAAACTCCTCAAGTTTTTTTATATTCATAATTAATAATATTTATATTCTATATTCGAATAATATACTATGTATAATTGTTCAATATTTGATATGAATATATTAGTATATTCAATATATATACTTTACATATCAATATTATAAAAAATTTTTATTTTACTTTAACCTAAATTTATAAATTCTTAAAATATAATAAAAGTACTAAAGCAAAAAAGATCCTAATATTTTAATTTAAGAAAAACTAGGAACTACAATTGTTTCATTTTGTTTAGTTAAAGTATTGTACAATTTTTCTGTATTAGGAAAATTAGCAGCTGGCAAAGTAGGAAAACGACGATAAGGTACAGTATTTAATCCAAATATTGTATTATATTCAACACTATTTACTAAAGCTAAAATAAAAGAAGAAATACCTTGAGATGCTAGTAATTGATTATAATATCTTATTTCGGCTTGATTATTTGGAGCTCTACCTAAAAAATGTTTTGTTCCTAATTCTATAACTTTTGTGTTTGGATAAGAGTTATAAAATTCTTTTCTATATAAGTAGGAAATACCTATTTTTTCTACAACTTGCTGTACATTTAATTGCCCTAATAAAAATGCTTTATCTAAATTATAAAATTCATCTCCTACTGTAAAGCTATTTAAATCTCGCTCAAATAATTGTCTATAAATAGCTCTTAATATTTGCAATCTACTCGAATAATCCATATTGTCATTTAATATAAAAATTTTAGTCTGATCACGCCTAGAATTTACTCCTTGAAAAACTTTTTTTTGAATATTAGTAGAAATAACTTGTGCTTTACTAGGTGTTAAAGAGACATTTTTATTCATATCTATGTTTTTTCGATTACCAATAGCTAAAAGCTGCATGGAATTGTTAGAAGAACTTCGTGACAGCATTGCCATAGGTGTTATATATCTTTCATATGGAATTATATTATCACCAAAAGACTCTATATATTCTGGACTATCTAACATAGCATCCACCATTTTATAATATCCCTGTTTATATACAGTATCGAAATACTGATTTATTTCTTGCCTTCCATAAGTTGGTCTACCAAGTAACCTATTATGAATATATTCTATACTTTTACAAATGTATAAAGAATTCCAAAACAAAGATCTAAAAAGTTGTGATTTTACAATTAAACGTATAAAACTACGAATAGAGGTTGACTTATTTTTTAATTGATTTTCTATTGAAGCTAAACTAGACACTTCCTGCTGATACAAAATTCTACCAAAAATTCTTAAATAGACAGTCCTAATAATTGTATCAAATGAATTATCATCCATAATTTCCCTGTTAAATATTTTAGGACCTAAAGAACCTGCATTTAATTGCCTAGAATTAGGATTACTTATTTGATTATATATACCAGGACCACGTCTCAATAAAATTCGACGTGTATCTTTACTAACAAACACAAACTTAGATTTTAAACCTGTCGAACTACTAGGAAAAATAGCACCAAACTGAATTAATAACGGATCATTTGTTAGGCCATAAACATGTTGATTTGGTAATTTAGCTTTATAATCACTAAATAGAGTAATAAATTCAGGAGCTTTTCTAAATACAGCGCTATAATTAAATAAACGAATCTGAGCTCCCCAATTTTTTGACTCTTGCGCTTCTTCACCTAAAGTTCTTACATAAGGTACTGTTTCTTCACCAAAATAATCAGCATATTCTTGAGAGTTAACTAAACTATCTATTAAACCATCTAAACCTCTAATAGAAATATATGAAAAATATTTTTGAAATTCTTCTAACGAACTTATTCCTCTACCTAATATATGCTTAAATGCTAACTCAACTACTCTACTATTTACAAATGGTTGATAAAACTGTTTTTTATATATATATGACTTAGCCAATAAACGAACAAACTCTTTAATTGATATTTGACCATTTTTTACTTGAGATTCTAAAATAGTAAATTTTAAGCCATACGCTTTAACAATATCTCTTTCAAATATTTGTCTATAACACGCTTGAATGACTACATTTTTTTCATTATTAGATAAACTACTTTTCATTACAAACTTCTGAGTAGAAAAACCAGCATTTGTATAAATTTGTGGTAAACGAAGTCCTTGTAAATCATTAGATGGTCTTTTACGCAATTTATCACTTAAAGATGCAGCTTCAAATTCGGAAATAATTACATTAAAGTATTGTCGTACTAACTCTTGAGCTTCTACATCATCTTTAAAAAGAATAATTGATAATTTTCGCATTTCACGTAAAGCAACAATAGCTGCTGCACTAGAACAAGCATTATCAATTAACTCTCTTAAGCCACGTATATTAACGGAAAGAATATTTGTATCGCCAGCAATGATAGCATAAGTTAAATATCTAAGAAACCAATCTAAATCACGTAAAGATTTTTTCATACGTATTGAACCATAACGCACAATATTAATTGGCTTAAAACCTGTAGGTAAAGGCAAATTATCAGAATTTAATAACGAAGAGGAAAAATTATCAAGTAAATTATTTTGTTGATTAGCAATCTTCAAATTATTTGTCTCTAAAAACGAAGCTTGCGATTGCTCTAAATAAGAGGCAGCTGATCCTCCAATAAATATTTTATCTGCTGCTTTCGCAACTAATAAATTTGCATTTTGAGCCAAAATATTAGCAATTGTTAAACGTTTATTACCTGAATTTAAAAAAGTACTTAATTGACTTAATTCACCTAATTCAAGAAAGCGATCTTGTTGTTCTGCTTGCATAATGCTTAAAATAGACACTGTTCTATATAACTTCGGCTGAACTGTGGGACTGCCGCTACTATACCTAACAACCATATAAAAATATATCCTTATTTATATAATATTAAATTCTTATATACCAATAATCATGAATATTAAGAATTTAATAAAATTAACGATAGTATATCAAACATATTAATATAATTATAATCACATAACAAAACTAGCATGAATCAATATAAATTTTGTAATACTTGTATAATAAATTTATAAAAAATTCTAAGTATAGATTTATGAAAAAAAAATATATTAATAATAATGACCAAATGTCCCTAATTGAACATTTACAAGAATTAAGAGAAAGATTATTTATCGTTTTTATAATATTTTGTATTATTACACTACTATCTCTAGTAGATATTAAAAATATTGCATGCATATTAGAAAAACCAGCTATTCACGTAAAATTCTTACAATTAGCTCCGGGAGAATATTTTTTTGTATCTATAAAAATAGCAATATATTTAGGTGTTATTTGTAGTAGCCCCTTTGGTATTTACCAAATTATTATGTTTATTTTGCCCGGACTAACTAAAAAAGAAGCATCATATATTATTCCTATTTTAATTGCTTCTATTATTTTATTTTTTTTTGGTCTTATATTTGCATATAAAATACTTATTCCAGCAGCTTTAAATTTTTTCCTAAATTACGGATCAGATATAATAGAACCACTATGGTCTTTTGAGGAATATTTTAATTTTATATTAATTTTATCTTTCACTACAGGAATTACTTTTCAAATACCCATTTTACAAATATTACTAGGACTTTTAAAAATAATCTCATCTGATATTATGTTAAAGCACTGGAAATACATTATTCTAGGATCAACTATTATAAGTGCTATTCTTACACCTTCTACTGATCCTATTACTCAAATTTTTATGTCATTCGCAATATTAAGCTTGTACTTTAGCAGTATTTGTATCTTGAAAATTTTGAAAAAATAAAAATATTTAGTTAAAATACATATTTATGATAAATAACAAATATAGAATGTTATTATATTATAAGTAGAATATAAACTTATATTTTAAAATTTTTTTTTAACTACAAGAAAAGTATTACATTATGAACTTAAACTATGTAAAAAAAATCATACTTATCATTATTAGTATTTTCAGTATAAATCTTATTAATAATTTAAACGCTAATGCATTTCCTATTTATGCCCAACAAGGTTATGAAAATCCAAGAGAAGCTACAGGACGTATAGTATGTGCTAACTGCCATTTAGCACAAAAAGATGTTTCTATTGAAGTACCTAAATCTATACTACCTAATACTATATTTGAAGCAAAAGTAACAATACCATATAATTTAAATAATCAACAAATACTAGGAACTGGTAACAAAGGAGATTTAAATGTAGGAGCTATTATGATTTTACCTAAGGGATTTAAATTAGCTCCTCAAAATTTATTACCTGATGAACTAAAAATAAAAACAAAGAATATTTATATTCAACCTTACAGCACATCTAAAGATAATATATTAGTAGTAGGACCTATTCCGGGAAAAAATAACCAAGAAATTACATTTCCTATTTTATCCCCAGATCCTAATAAAGATAAAAATGTCTATTTCTTAAAATATCCTATTTATATAGGCGGAAATAGAGGTAGAGGACAAATATATCCAACAGGAGACAAATCTAACAATAATCCAATAAATGCTTCATATGATGGAAAAGTAATAGAAGTCATTCAATCATCAAATGGAAGCTATACTGTTAATATTCAAAAAGATAATGGAGATACTTATAGTGAAAACATACCTAAAGGATTAGAAATTAAAGTTAAAAAAGGAAGCTATATTAAAGCTAATGATAATTTAACTACCGATCCTAATGTAGGTGGATTTGGACAAAGTGAAACAGAAATAATCTTACAAAGTCCAAATAGAATTATTGGAATGATAATTTTTTTTATTACTGTAACAATTGCTCAAATATTTTTTGTATTGAAAAAGAAACAATGGGAAAAAGTCCAAAGTGCTGAAGTAAACTTTTAAACAGTCAAAAGTCATAAATAAAAATTGTATTTTTATTTAGAACTTCTTTTTTTTATTTAAGATTCATTTACTAATATTCTCACAGAGTCTATAATCTGTTGAGGATTAATTATAGTAACTTTTTCTAGACTACCATTATAAGGAGTTGGAACATCTTGAGAGGATAATCTCACGATAGGAGCATCTAACAAATCTAAATAATGATCATTTATTTGAGCTATTATTTCAGCTCCAATTCCACCTGTTTTCATACATTCCTCAACAATCACTAGCTTATTTGTTTTTTGTAAAGAAGAAATAATAGTATTTATATCTATAGGTTTTAAAGAAATTAAATCTATAACTTCAGGATCAATACCATCTTTTATTAAATCATTAACAGCTTCCATTACATGATAACGCATTCTTGAATAAGTCACAATTGTTATATCTTGACCTTTTCTTACTAATTCTGCTTTATCAAGAGGTAAAAAATACTCTTTGTCAGGAATAATATCTTTCAAATTATATAATAATACATGTTCAAACAAGATAACAGGATTATCATCACGAATTGCTGATTTCAATAGACCTTTAGCATTATAAGGAGTAGAACATGCAACCATTTTTAATCCTGGTATAGATTGAAAATATGATTCTAAGCGCTGAGAATGCTCTGCTCCTAACTGACGACCAACACCACCTGGCCCGCGAATTACTAATGGTATTTTAAAATTTCCTCCAGAGGTATACCTTAACATACCTGCATTATTAGATATTTGATTAAAAGCTAATAACAAAAAGCTCATATTCATTCCTTCCACTATTGGTCTCAAGCCTGTCATAGCTGAACCTATTGCCATTCCCATAAAACTATTTTCAACAATAGGAGTATCAAGTATTCTCAAATCACCATATTTTTTATGTAAATCTTTAGTAACTTTATACGAACCACCATAATGACCAACATCTTCTCCTAAAACAAAAACAGATGGATCCTTTCCCATTTCTTCATCAATAGCTTCTCTTAAAGCATCAAACAAAAAAACTTTTTTCATAATTAAAATATATTATAACTGACTAAAATAAAAAATAAGATTACAAATTTTCAGTAAACAAATAACGCTGCAAATGCTTTATTTGAGGCTCTGGACTCGATAAAGCAAAACTAACTGCATCTTCAACATCTTTTTTTACTTCCAGCTCAATTTGTTTTAAATTATCAACATTAATCACGGTGTTCTGCATGAAAAATCTTTTTAAACGTTTAATTGGATCCCGCAGTAACCACGCATTTTTTTCTTGTCTTGACCTTAATTCGTCAGGATCAGCAAGTGAATGACCTCTAAAACGATAAGTCAAAGCTTCAATCAGGGTTGGTCCTTCACCTAATCTTGCTCTGTCAATAGCTTGCAAAGCAACATTTCTAACTGCTAAAACATCCATGCCATCTACTTCTATTCCAGGTAAACCAAAAGATTGAGCTTTTTTGTGAATTTCAGGTAAAGATGTTGATCTGTTATGAGCCATTCCTATAGCCCATTGATTATTTTCAACCACAAAAATAACAGGTAATTTCCATAAAACCGCCAAATTTAAACATTCAAAAAACTGACCATTATTTGTAGTTCCATCTCCAAAAAAACAAGCTGTCACACTTAATATATTTGTATCACGTAGTATTTGTTTTCTATATACACTTTGAAAAGCTGAACCTATCGCTACAGGAATACCTTCACCTATAAATGCAAAACCTCCCAAAAAATTATGTTGAGCAGAAAAAATATGCATAGATCCACCTCTACCATGGCTACAGCCTGTTTCTTTGCCAAATAATTCTGCCATAATTATTTTAGTTGGAACACCTTTACTAATAGCATGAACATGATCACGATATGTACTACAAACATAATCTTCAGACTTTAAAGCTTTAATTACACCTGTCGAAACAGCTTCTTGACCGTTATATAAATGAACAAAGCCAAACATTTTACCTCGGTAGTACATTTGTGCACACATATCTTCAAAGTAACGACCTAATAACATATCTTTATATAAAGATAATAAATTATCTTTATTAATACTATTTAATGAGTTGGCTGTTTCAGGCAACGCAACTTTTATATTATGACTATTCATTAGAAAATTATAACTCCCTAAAATATTTTCATAAATCCTAGAATTGTATAATGTTTTATATAAAATGAAATAAAATATATTTTATTATTAATTTAATAAAAATAATATTATTTAATCATCTTATTGATTATTAACTAATATCACAGGATTTAGTCATTTCATAATATTATTTTTTTACTTTTCAAACAAGATATATTACATGACATCTCTAAACAATTTATTTTTATCTATAGATACAGAAATCTTACAGTTGAATAAAAATTTAAATAGGATGATTAGTGCTAAACATCCTATTTTATATGCTGCTGCTAATCATTTATTTAAAGAAAAAGGAAAAAAAATTCGTCCTTCTATTATTTTAATCATTGCAAAGATAACAACTTTACATAAAAAGATTCATCCCAATCATACAAGACTGGCAGAAATTACAGAAATAATACATACAGCTAGTTTAGTACATGATGATGTTATAGATGACTGCGACAAAAGAAGAGGACTCGATACTGTACATAATATTTTTAATACTAAAATTGCCGTATTAGCAGGAGATTTTTTATTCGCACAATCATCTTGGTATCTAGCAAATTTAAATAATTTAGAAGTAGTAAAAATTATTTCTAAAGTAATTATTGATTTTGCCGAAGGAGAAGTAAGACAAGGATTAACTAGCTTTGATACAACAATAACAATTGATGATTATATAGAGAAATCTTTTTATAAAACAGCTACTTTACTCGCATGTAGTTGCAAAGCAACTGCAATATTGAGTAAATGCAAACAAAATATACAAAACGATTTATATCTTTATGGTAAACATATTGGTTTAGCATTTCAAATTATCGATGATATACTCGATATAACTAGCAATACAGATACACTGGGTAAACCTTCCTGTTCTGATTTAAAAAATGGAAATTTAACGGCACCAATTATATTTGCTTTAGAAGAAAATAAAGAATTATATAAGTTTATTGATCATGAATTCTACTCTGAACAAGATATTTCTAATGCCATGAAAATAATAAAAAATACTAGAGGAATTCAAAAAGCTAAAGATTTAGCAGAAGAACATATTCAACTAGCAATAGAGATTATAAAAAATAAATTCAGATGTAACAACTCCAAATTTTTAATTATAATTAGTAATTATATATTAGATAGAATCAATTAAAAAAAATCTAGGTTAATATAACATCATTTACAATAAAATCAAAAGCTTTTTTATCTATAATTGATAATTGTGCTAACATTTTTCTATTCAACGCAATATTAGATTTTTTTAAGAAATAAATAAACTGACTATAATTAATTTTATATATACGAACAGCAGCATTTATTCGCGTAATCCATAAACGCCTGTAATCACGCTTTTTATTTTTTCTACCAATATAAGAATACTTTAGAGCTTTTAAAACTTGTTGTTTGGCTATGCGAAATAATTTAGAATGAGAACCTCTAAAACCTTTAGCTAATTTTAATATTTTTTTTCTTCTTTTCCGAGCAATATTGCCCCTTTTTACACGAGTCATAATATTTTAAATATTTATATTATTATATTAAATTAATTATTTAAGTTGTTAATTTTAAATTAAATGTAAGGTAACTTTCTTTTTAAAGAAAAAGCATCTGATACTTTAATACAACTAATTTGCTTTAATCTTCTTTTTCTTTTACTATTTTTTTTTTGCAATAAATGATTATGTGATGCATGATGCCTCAATAATTTAAATGTAGCTGTACATTTAATACGTTTACGAATAGAACTAGACGTTTTTAATTTATACATTTTTTATATTAATACACAAAAATTTATATGAATAAATATAATTGATATCGACTATATCTTATATTTATTCAATCGCCTTTTATAGTTAAATTATAATAAAATTTTATCACTTGCTTAAATACTAAGTAAATTTTTTTCTTAAATTATTTAGCGAGCTTATAAATAACATTAACATAACTTTAATTAAACTTGAATCTAATTCTTTAAAAATTTTCATATTTAAATTAAATGCAATATTCGCTTCAGCAATAATTTGACCAATCTGTTTATCATTTAAAGGAATATTATTTAATGCATTTCTATATTCACTTTTAAAAAGTTTTTCATCAGTAATTGCTCTAAAATCATAAAAAGACGTACCTAAATTATTTTGCAAATTCATTGCATTTATAGCAATTTTTTTTAAAATTTGACCACCAGACAAATCTCCAATATAACGAGTATACGCATGAGCAATTAACAATTCTGGCTGATTAGCTCCTATTTCATGAATTCTATTTACATATAACTGTGTAGCAGACGATGGTTTAATTTGACTAAGCCAATCTACACCATAATAATAAGATAGATCTTCTATTAAACTTGATTGACGAAACAATTCTGGGAAATAAATAAAATTTATAGCTACATGATTTTTGTTTCTTTCTATTTCTTTTTCTATTGCAGAATATATATAAAATAAGTTAGCGACTAATTTTCTATAAGATTTTTTATCGACTACACCTCCTAAAAAAGATTTTACAAAACTAACATTTTCTGCCATACTATGAGATTTCGTTGTACCTTCACGTAATTGTTTAGCTAAATCAGTAGACATATATACTCCTTACTATTCAAATTTATATATATTAACTAAATACTTAAACCTTAAACAGATTATATACACGATATATTAGATTTTATACAAAAAAAAGTACTCATGATATAGCTTATATACTTATATAGAACGAAAATATTCTTTAGCTTTTAATGGATTATTATTTATTGTAGGTTCTCCAGGTTGCCAATTTGCTGGACAAACTTCATCAGGGTTAGATTTTACATATTGGATAGCTTGTAATACCCTTATAGTTTCATTAATACTTCTACCAACATCTAAATTATTAATAAAGGCATGCTGTATAATACCTTCAGAGTCAATAATAAACAAAGCTCTTTGAGATTTGCCAGACGAAGTTAAAACATTATACGATGCACTAATTTGCTTAGTTAAATCAGAAATTAATGGATATCTTAACGAACCAACACCACCAGAATCACGGTCCATTTGGCTCCAGGCTAAATGAGAATATTCACTATCAACAGAGACAGCAAGTACTTCAGTATTTAATTCTTTAAATTTATCATAAAAATTACTAAAAGCAACAAGTTCTGTAGGACAAACAAAAGTAAAATCTAGTGGATAAAATATTAAAATAATATATTTACCCAAATAATTAGATAATTTAATTTGTATAAATTCTTGTTCATACACAGCTATAGAAGAAAAATCTGGAGCTTTATTACCTATTTGAATGTAGTTCCTATTATTGTCTGAATTCATTCTTAATTTATGTACCTAAATAAAGTAAATATTAATATAAATTTATTACTAGTATAATACAATATTTATTTACTTTGAAATATTTAATAATTGTAATTACTAAAATAGCGGGGAATGGATTTGAACCATTGACCTTCGGGTTATGAGCCCGACGAGCTACCAGACTGCTCTACCCCGCGACCATCTAATTATATAACAAATATAAATAAAATTCAAAAAATACAGTATAAAAAATAATGAAAACAGAAATTAATACTAAATGCGTAACATGTATATTTTATTCTATTTAAAAACGGCATTACTTGATATAGACCAATTAATCTATCTCTAGTCAACATATCAATTGTTTTTATCCATATTTGACCATCATACCAACCAGATTCTTCATAAAAAATAGCAGCACTAATTAGTCTTTTAAAAATATAAGACCAACCTAAATATAATCTACAAAACAGGCAAAAACATATAATATCTACTATTAAAAAATCTATCATCAATAATCGAAAAAAACTATTTAAATAATTTAAAATATAACATAAAACAAAACCACATATTATATATAAAAATAAAAATATTCCATATACTATGTATATATAATACAATAAATTATTATCTGACCAAGAAAATAACAGTGATTTTTTTAACGCGAAATATTCATTCAAAGGCTGTTGATCAAAAGGAACAGGACAATTTGTTTTAAAAGTAGGCATAACTAATAAAATATTATTAAATTAATACTTAAAAATATTAGTTAAAATATTTAAAACAATAAATATATTAACCATAGTAAAAATAACTTTTTGTATAAAAATCTGATTTGAACTAAAATTTAATAATTTACTTTGGTTGATAAAATTATTTTGAATATTACTATTAGGATTATTAAATAATATTAACGAAATTATTAATATACTCAATATATAAAAAACTAATTTAATCATATACATTTACTATATTTAATCAACTAATTTAACTAAGAATATGTTCATCTAATAATAACATATTCTATTTTATGAATTATAATTAATCAAATTTATATTTATTCACTTTGTATTTTTAATAAAAAAAAACCTAAAAATAAACCTAAAATAATTAAAATAAAACTAATTGCTGCTGCAGATAAAATTTCATTAAGCATATTTAATTCCTTAAACATAAAGTAATAATATATTTTAATTTAAAATCCATTACGTCCCCAAACAACTAAAGCAATAGAAAAAGTAACCATCGCAAATAAAGCACCCCAGCCTAAGTTTAAAATATCCATTATTAAATAGCCTTATACAATACAAAATTTATTTATTAATATTAATATATTTAATATAAAATAAACTTAATTCAAAATAATTATAATTACAAATAAATGTAAACGTTAAAAATATAATATCAATATTTGCTATTATATTATAAAAGTATTATTTCATAATTTTTTCTTGAATAACTACATATGCAAAACACGATTAATAAATCAAGTAGATATACAAACGAAACATTATTAACTCCTAGATTCTATACAACAGATTTTGATGAGATGGCAAATTTAGATATATCATTAAACATTGAAGAATTTGAAGCTATATTACAAGAATTTAGAGCAGATTATAACAAACAACATTTTATTAGAGATCAAGAATTTGATCAATCTTGGCATCATTTAGATAATAAAACGAAAGCACTGTTTATAGAATTTTTAGAACGATCTTGTACAGCTGAATTTTCTGGTTTTTTATTATATAAAGAATTGTCTAGAAGATTAGAAAAAAAAAATCCAATAGTTGCAGAATGTTTTTTATTAATGTCAAGAGATGAAGCAAGACACGCTGGTTTTTTAAATAAAGCTATTGCAGATTTTAACTTATCTTTAGATTTAGGATTTTTAACTAAAAGTCGTAAATACACATTTTTTTCACCCAAATTTATATTCTATGCAACTTATTTATCAGAAAAAATAGGTTATTGGAGATATATAACAATATATAGACACTTAGAAAAACATCCCGAATATCGTATTTATCCAATATTTAAATTTTTTGAAAACTGGTGTCAGGATGAAAATCGTCATGGAGACTTCTTTGCAGCTCTTTTAAAATCTCAACCACAATTTTTAAATAATATTATCGCTCAATTATGGTGCCGTTTTTTTTTACTGAGCGTATTTACAACAATGTATTTAAATGATTTTCAAAGATCTGACTTTTATAAATCAATAGGACTAGACGCTAGATACTATGATATGCAAGTAATTAGAAAAACCAACGAAAGCGCTTCAAGAATCTTTCCTATCGCTCTCAATATAGATTCACCAGAATTTTTTAAATTTTTAGATATATGTGCATCGGACAACAAAATGTTAATAGAAGTTGATAAAAAATATAAAAATCCAATTTATAAGTTTATACATAAATCATTTTTATATACTAAATTATCTATATATTTTATTAAACTATATTTAATACCTCCAGTTAAATCATATTATTTAACAAAAGCCATAAAATAAAAAAATAGCCATAAACATTTTTTGTGGCTTATTTGTAAAGCTTTATATCTTTTTTTCTATTACTTTCAAAAATAAAGATAAAATACAATTTAAATATCTACAACATAGTCAAAATATTTTTTATGAATAATACAATCGATTTTAAAATACCATCACCAACTTTCGGTGGCAGTACAGGCGGATGGTTAAGATCAGCTGAAACTGAAGAAAAATACGCCATTACTTGGACTAGCAAAAAATCACATATTTTTGAAATGCCAACAGGTGGATCTGCTATTATGGCAGAAGAAGATAATTTATTATATTTAGCAAAAAAAGAACAATGTTTAGCTTTAGCAGCACAGCTAAAAACTGATTTTAAAATCAATAATTTTAAAATTTATAGAATTTTCCCTAACGGAGAAGTTCAGTATTTACATCCTAAAGATGGTGTTGCTCCAGAAAAAGTAAATGAAGGTAGAAATGAAGCCGGAACTATAAAGCATAATATTGGCAGCAATGATAATCCTGTAAATAAAAAATTTACAGGAAAAGCGACATACGAGTAACCCCCCAAAAAAAAGACTCATTTTAGACTTGTATTTATGGTCTTTTTTTTATATAATATAAAAAATAATCATAGCTATAAAAAATTAACTAAGGAGAGGTGGTAGAGTTGGTTGATTGCGTCTGATTTGAAATCAGATGAACTGAAAAGTTCCGTGGGTTCGAATCCCACCCTCTCCGTATATAATAAAAATATGATTATTTTTTATTTGTTGTTTCTTCAATAAACTGAACTGCGTGATGTAGAGTTGCTATTTTTTCGGCATCTTCATCTGGAATTGTTATATTAAACTCTTCTTCTATTGCCATAACTAATTCTACTGTATCTAATGAATCAGCACCAAGATCATCTGCAAAATTAGCTTCTAAAGTTACTTCTTGCTCATCTACTCCTAATTGTTGAACGACAATATTTTTTACTTTAGTAAAAATATTTAATTCAGCTTCTTTTGGTGACATAAAACCTCCTAATATATCAACATTTTTTGACCTGTATCTATAGTAAAACATAAAACACACATTATTAAAATAACTAATCTTTAATAAGGATGTATTCTTAAAAATTGATTATTGTCTTGCTCATAATGACTACACTTTAAATTATATAAATCAACTAATTGATACTGTAACTTTGTTAATGCGATACTTTGAGGTAAAAGTTCTACTGACTGTTTTTTAGAAATAACAATTTTTTCTATAGCTAATCTAGTTTCAATTAAAACTCTTATTTGATTAAAGCTTTTATTGCAACATAATTTGTACCAATCGATACAATAAGCCTGATATATGCTTGAAATTTGTTTTAATGCTCTTAAAATATTGTTAGCTGTACTACTATGAATTGTATAGACAGTTATATGTTTATATCGAGCGATATCACGTATTTTGCTATCATGTTTAATATAACTTTTTAATGCTAAAATTATATTTGCTTTTATAATATCACGAGTAATAATAATAGAAAGTTCTAAATTATCAATAATTGATTTGATTTGCTGTATATTAATACCATAAGAATACAAGTAAACATATTTTTTCTCATTGTAGAAATATTTAAAAGGTTTACTACTAATATAATTCTTCATTTCAGTTTTTAAAATGGTATCAGAATTACAAGAACTTTGAATGATTGCTGAGTTAAAACTTGACTGTCCAATATTAGAATTAGCTAACAATTTATGTTTTTTTGATCTAAAATTAAAATTTAATAACTTATTCGCTTCAGAATGATGAACAATAAACTCTTTAGAACTTGAATTTTCACATAAAATAGAAATAGATCCATCATCATTTAATTTTCTTTTTTGTATATACAATTTAGAACCTTGTAAAATTTGATCTACAATTTGATCTGTTTTTTCATGAATAATCCAACTATTTCTTTCATGAATTTCTACAGCCATTTGAAAAGCAGGAACAGCTTTTCTCTCTAAAATACTTTTTTGAGAACCACGACGTCTTGCTTCATCATCACCTAAAGTAACATATTGTATACCACCAATTAAATCAGATAAAACAGGATTTTTTATTACACTTTCTAAATAATTACCATGAGCGGTACCAACTAATTGAACACCTCTCTCAGCTATTGTACGAGCAGCTAAGGCTTCTAACTCTGTACCTATCTCATCTATAATAATAACTTCTGGCATATGATTTTCAACTGCTTCTATCATAACTTGATGCTGTAATTCTGGTCTAGCGACTTGCATTCTTCTTGCTCTACCTATTGCAGGATGGGGAATATCTCCATCTCCAGCTATTTCATTAGAAGTATCAATAATTACAACTCTTTTTTGCATCTCATCAGCTAAAATTCTAGATATTTCTCTAATCGCGGTTGTTTTACCTACGCCTGGTTTTCCTAGTAATAACAAAGAATTACCGTACAGCAATAAATCACGAATGACACTAATTGTACCAAAGACCGACCGACCAACTCTACATGTTAAACCTATAATATTGCCATTTCTATTTTTAATTGAACTAATTCTATGTAATGTATATTCAATACCTGATCTATTATCAACACCAAAATGACCTATCTTTTTGATACAAAAATCTAAATCATGCCAAGAAATCAATGTTTTAGATAAATATTCTGGACCATTGGGGAATCGTGCTTCAGGTTTTCTTCCCAAATCCATTACAACTTCAATCAAATATTGTCGATGTATATGTTTCTCTAGTGGAAGCCTAACAAAATCAGGTAAAATTTTTAATAATTTATCTAGATCATCAGCAATTAACATTTGTTTACTGTATATTAGTTATTTTTATTAGTTTTAATATTATTTTATTTTACATAAATAACGTAAAATAATTATATACTTTTTTCATAACTTTTACACAATGAATAGAAAACCTAATTTAATTGCGATATTATCATTACCAATAAAAATAAATTTCGACTATTGACTAACTTAAAACAATTAAATAAACTTAAAATAATGGGTTATAAAAAAACTTGACAACAACACATGTTCTTATTATAAAACTATCAAGTTATATAAGAATCTGGACTCTATTACATGAAATAAATTCATTATAATGTCATTAGCTAATATAAATAAATAATAAACATATCAAATAAATTTATATGACACTAAAAATAAAAGATCTAAAACGATTTATATCTTCTATAAAAACCAAAAAAGTAAATCAAATTAATCTAAGATCTAAAAATTTAGAAATTTTAGTTAATAAAAAATTTTTTTATAGTCAGATATTAAAATATACTAAAAATTTGAATAAGAAAAATACGACCTACACAAAAATTTTTCATCAACCAAACACATCAAATTACAATAATAATAAATCAATAAATAATAAAATACATGAAGAATCTGAAACATATTCTACTATTATATCACCTATGGTAGGAACATTTTATAGATCTCCTGCACCAAATGAACAACCATTTATTCAGAAAAATGATATTGTAAATAAAAAACAAATAGTTTGTATCATTGAAGCCATGAAATTAATGAATGAAATAGAATCAGAGGTTCATGGAGAAATTATTGACATTTTAGTCAATGATGGAGATATCGTTGACTGCGGTCAAGCACTGATTAAAGTAAAGACCAAATAAATTAATTGTCAATATCATAAATATTGTAACTATTTTTAACAGAGATCTAATTATTTCTTTAGTATCAATATAATAATATTATAATAATAGAAACTCATTTCTCATTATACAATGAGTTCAATTAAAAATGAGGGTTTTATTAATTGTCTCATTATTATTTATATAAATAAAGAGAGGAGAATCTCTATGACAACTAGCTCTCAAGAGCAAGAGACAAAGCGCGTAAAAATTACTGTTGATAGAAATCTTGTCGAAACATCTTTTGAAAAATGGGCAAAACCAGGGCACTTTGCAAAAAGTTTAGCAAAAGGTCCAAAAACAACAACATGGATATGGAATTTACATGCAGACGCTCATGATTTTGATAGTCATACAAATTCACTAGAAAATATTTCTAGAAAAATTTTCAGTGCTCACTTTGGACAGTTGGCCGTAATTTTTTTATGGCTGAGTGGAATGTACTTTCATGGAGCAAAATTTTCTAACTACATAGCATGGCTAAATAATCCCATGACTATAAAACCTAGTGCGCAGATTGTTTGGCCAATAGTGGGACAAGAAGTATTAAATGCAGATGTAGGCGGTGGTTTTCAAGGAATACAAATTACGTCTGGTTTTTTTCAATTATGGAGAGCATCTGGTATCACCACTGAACTTGAATTATATGCTACAGCCATAGCAAGCTTATTTATGTCTATTTTAATGCTAATAGCTGGATGGTTTCATTATCATAAAGCTGCACCTAAATTAGAATGGTTTCAAAATGTTGAATCAATGTTAAATCATCATTTATCTGGCTTACTAGGCTTAGGCTGTTTAGGCTGGGCTGGACATCAAATACATGTATCACTACCTATTAACAAATTACTAGATTCGGGAATTTCTCCTCAAGAAATTCCGTTACCTCACGAATTCTTAGTTAATCGTAATTTAATGACTGAGTTATATCCTAGTTTCCAAAAAGGAATCATACCATTCTTTACATTAAATTGGAATGAATATTCTGATTTTTTAACATTTAAAGGAGGATTAAACCCTATTAATGGAGGTTTATGGTTAACAGATATAGCTCATCATCACTTAGCTTTATCTGTCTTGTTTTTAATCGCAGGACATATGTATAGGACTAACTGGGGTATTGGACATAGCATGAAAGAAATTTTAGAGGCACATAAAGGACCATTTACAGGCCAAGGACATAAAGGCTTATATGAAATTTTAACTACATCATGGCATGCACAACTAGCAATTAATTTAGCGATGATGGGATCACTAAGTATTATAGTTGCCCATCATATGTATGCAATGCCACCATACCCTTACATAGCGACAGATTATCCAACACAACTTTCATTATTTACTCACCATATGTGGATAGGTGGCTTTTGTGTTGTAGGAGCGGGAGCACACGCTTCTATTTTTATGGTGAGAGATTATAATCCGGCACAAAATTATGATAACGTTTTAGATAGAGTTATTCGACATAGAGATGCAATTATTTCTCATCTTAATTGGTTATGTATATTTTTAGGTTTCCATTCTTTTGGTTTGTATATACACAATGACACGATGAGAGCATTAGGAAGATCCCAAGATATGTTTTCAGACACAGCTATACAACTTCAACCAATATTTGCACAGTGGATACAAAACATTCATACATTAGCTCCAAGTAATACAAGTCCTAATTCATTAGCAACTGCAAGCTATGCTTTTGGTGGAGACACTATTAGTATTGGAAATAAAATTGCAATGATGCCTATAAAACTAGGGACAGCAGATTTTATGGTTCACCATATACATGCTTTCACAATTCATGTATGTGTATTAATACTAGTAAAAGGATTTTTATTCTCAAGAAACTCTAGACTAATTCCAGATAAATCTAATTTAGGATTTAGATTTCCTTGTGATGGACCTGGTCGTGGCGGTACATGTCAAGTATCAGGATGGGACCATGTATTTTTAGGATTATTTTGGATGTATAATTCACTTTCTATTGTTATTTTTCACTTTAGCTGGAAAATGCAATCAGATGTTTGGGGTAGCATTTCAAAAGAAGGAGTGATATCACATATTACAGGAGGAAATTTTGCACAAAGTGCAATTACAATTAATGGTTGGCTACGAGACTTTTTATGGGCTCAGGCATCACAAGTTATCCAATCATACGGCTCAGCATTATCTGCCTACGGACTGATTTTTTTAGGAGCTCATTTTATATGGGCATTTAGTTTAATGTTTTTATTTAGTGGTCGTGGATACTGGCAAGAATTAATTGAATCTATTGTTTGGGCACATAATAAACTAAAAGTAGCACCATCTATTCAATCTAGAGCATTAAGTATTACACAAGGAAGAGCTGTTGGACTAGCACACTACTTATTAGGTGGTATTGGCACAACTTGGGCATTTTTCTTAGCAAGAATAATATCAGTAGGATAAGGATAAAAAAATGGCAACAAAATTTCCTAAATTTAGCCAAGCATTAGCAAAAGATCCTACAACAAGAAGGATTTGGTATGGAATTGCTACTGCACATGATTTTGAAAGTCACGACGGAATGACAGAAGAAAACTTATATCAAAAAATTTTTTCATCTCACTTCGGACACATAGCAATTATTTTTTTATGGACTTCAGGCAACTTATTTCACGTCGCTTGGCAAGGTAACTTTGAAGAGTGGGTTTTACAACCATTAAAAACAAAACCTATTGCACATGCTATATGGGATCCACATTTTGGACAGTCTGCAATTAAAGCGTTTACTACAACAAAGGCAGCATATCCAGTAGATATAACTTTTTCTGGTATATACCATTGGTGGTATACAATTGGCATGCGAACAAATGAAGATTTGTATAATGCGGCTATATTTTTAATTATCTTATCAGCAATTATGTTATTTGCTGGATGGCTACATTTACAACCGAAGTTTAAACCAGGCTTATCATGGTTTAAGAATAATGAATCTAGATTAAATCACCATTTATCTGGATTATTTGGAATAAGCTCTTTAGCATGGACAGGGCATTTAGTTCATGTTGCTATTCCTGAATCTAGAGGACAGCATATTAGATGGAATAACTTTACTCAAATAATGCCTCATCCAGATGGATTAACACCTTTTTTTACTGGACAATGGTTCAAGTATGCAAGTAATCCAGATTTGTTAAATCATTCATTTAGTACAGATCAAGGAGCTGGCACAGCTATTTTAACTTTTTTAGGAGGTTTTCATCCCCAAAGCCAGTCATTATGGCTAACTGATATTGCACACCATCATTTAGCAATTGCTGTTGTTTTCATTATTGCAGGGCACATGTATAAAACTAATTGGGGTATTGGTCACAATTTAAAAGATATATTAAATGCTCATAAACCACCTAGCGGCAAATTAGGTAAAGGACATGAGGGATTATATGAAACAATTACCAATTCTTTACACATGCAATTAGGCTTAGCACTAGGAAGTTTAGGAGTTATTACTTCACTTGTTGCACAACATATGTATGCACTACCACCATATGCATTTATGGCAAAAGATTTTACAACACAAGCTGCATTATATACCCATCACCAATATATAGCTGGATTTTTAATGGTAGGAGCTTTTGCGCATGGAGCTATATTTTTTATCAGAGATTATAATCCTAAAGAGAATGAAAATAATGTTTTAGGTAGAATGCTAGAACATAAAGAAGCAATTATTTCACATTTAAGCTGGGTATGCTTATTTTTAGGATTTCACACTTTAGGACTATACATTCATAATGATACAATGCTAGCATTTGGAACACCAGAAAAACAAATATTAATTGAACCTGTCTTCGCCCAATGGATTCAAGCAAGTTCAGGAAAATCATTATACGGCTTTGATGTTTTACTATCTTCATCATCAAGTATTGCAACGCAAGCTGGAAGTAATGTATGGCTACCAGGTTGGATTGAAGCAATTAATAATCCTAAAAATTCTTTGTTTTTAACTATTGGACCAGGAGATTTTCTTGTGCATCATGCTATTGCTCTAGGATTACATACCACAACATTAATTCTAGTGAAAGGAGCATTAGATGCAAGAGGATCAAAACTTATGCCTGATAAAAAAGATTTTGGATATAGTTTTCCATGCGATGGACCTGGTCGTGGCGGTACATGTGATATATCAGCTTGGGACGCATTTTATTTATCAGTCTTTTGGATGTTAAACACCATTGGATGGGTAACCTTTTACTGGCATTGGAAACACATTACAATCTGGCAAGGTAATGTTAATCAGTTTAATGAATCATCAACATATTTAATGGGATGGTTAAGAGATTATTTATGGCTAAATTCTTCTCCATTAATAAATGGATACAACCCTTACGGAATGAATAATCTATCTGTATGGGCATGGATGTTCTTATTTGGTCATTTAATATGGGCTACTGGGTTTATGTTTTTAATTTCTTGGCGCGGTTATTGGCAAGAGCTTATCGAAACCCTTGCATGGGCACATGAAAGAACACCTTTAGCAAATCTTATTAAATGGAAAGATAAACCTGTTGCTCTTTCAATAGTCCAAGCTAGATTAGTTGGACTAGTACACTTTTCGGTAGGATATATATTAACATATGCAGCATTTGTTATAGCATCTACAAGCGGTAAATTTGGCTAATACTAAACATATATTTTAATTAATTTAATAAAAAAAAGATTTTTTTAAAAGAAATCTTTTTTTGGTTGAAGTAAAATAAAAAATGATATAAAATAATCTGATAATAAAATAAAAATAATAAACAATATATAAATCAGATAGAAAATATGGCGAAAAAAAGTATGATTCAAAGAGAAATTAAAAGAACTAAATTAATCAACAAATATCAAATTAAACGAACTGAAATAAAAAATCTATTAAATTCTACTAATAATTTCAATGAAATAATTAAGTTACAAAAACTATTACAAAAAATACCTAGAAATAGTATGTCTTGTAGGCATAGAAATCGTTGTTGGATGACAGGAAGAAGTAGAGGATTTTATCGCGATTTTGGCATATCAAGACATGTACTGAGAGAAATGTCACACGAATGTTTACTTCCTGGAGTAAAAAAAGCTAGTTGGTAAAATTTATAGCATTTATTTACTGTACAATGTACAAGATAAAAATAATAAATACTCTAAATATTAAATATTAGAGTATATTTTATTAAATAACTTTTATAAAAAAAACCAATTATAAACCAAATTGATTACCTCTGCTATACTGTAAATAAGCAGCAACTAAAAGACCTAAAATAGTTAAAGGAATCAAACCTAATACAATTCCTGATAAAAGAGGTTCAACCATAAATATAAATATTATTAATAATAAAAACTTAACTAAAATTTATTTTAACATATAATTTTACTACTTAACTTATCTAAAACCTATAGCTGCTTGCCAAACAAAAGCAAGCAATAAAAAAAATACGGGAATAATTGGTAAAATATCTACTAATGGTCTAAAAATTAAGTAAGCTTCAGGCAACTTAGCTAAAATAAAACTGGAAAAAATCATAAAAATTCCTTAAAATAAAAAATTATATATATTATATACTTAATATAATTAAAATAAATATAAAAATTTATGTTATTTTAGTATGATTAACTAGAATACATTTACATCAATAAATTATTATTAAAATAATCAAATTATACATAAATAATAAATAAATACATAATATAATATTGTATATATAAAATTAAACTAGTAAAAATAAATATAAGTTAAAAAACATAATGATACTAATAATTCAAGCACTTGTATTAATTTTAGTCATATTATCGATTATTTTAGTTGTCAGTATACCAGTAACTTTAGCTTCACCAGGACAATGGGAAAAATCAAAAAATTTAATATATGCAAGTATAGGCGTATGGACAGGGCTAATAATTATTACAGGTATAGCGAACTCATTTATTACTTAAATTAAAATAAAATATTTATATAATACTTATATAAATTTAGCTTGACATAGACAAATTTATTTGAGATATTATATAGATATTTTAGTTAATTCTGCGGGTATAGCTCAGTGGTAGAGCGCAACCTTGCCAAGGTTGATGTCGCGCGTTCGAATCGCGTTACCCGCTTTATTACAATTAAATATTTTTAGAATTAGTATCAATTACTACATCATCAGTATCAGAAGAATCTGTTTTAACTGAATCTTGATTAATAGGTACTTGTTTACTCAAATTTAACATTAATTGCTGCAATTCGTTTTGAGCACTTTTAATACTTTCGTACTTTTCTTCTTTAATGAAACCTTTTAAAATATCTATTTTTTCCTGAATTTGTTTTTTAGTTGCTGTATCCAACTTATCACCTAATTCATTAATTTGATTTTGACACTGATAAGATAAAGACTCAGCTTGATTTTTTAAATCTACTTGTTCACGCTTTTGTTTATCCATATCAGCATTTATTTCTGCATCTTTGACTAATTTTTCTACCTCTTCTTTAGGTAAAGTAGAAGCACCTGTAATAGTAATTGATTGCTCTTTGCCAGTACCTTTATCTTTAGCATTTACAGATAAAATTCCATTAGCATCTATGTCAAAAGTTACTTCTATCTGAGGAACACCTCTTGGAGCAGGCATAATACCATCTAGCCTAAAAGTACCCAAACTTTTATTATCTTTAGTAAATTCTCTTTCTCCTTGTAAAACATGAATTTCTACATTCGGCTGATTATCCACAGCTGTAGAAAAAACTTCTGATTTTTTAGTAGGAACTGTTGTGTTACGAGGTATAATTTTTGTCATAACACCACCTAATGTTTCTACACCTAAAGATAGAGGCGTAACATCTAAAAGTAAAATATCTTTTACCTCGCCTGCTAATACTCCAGCTTGAACAGCTGCACCTATTGCAACAACTTCATCAGGATTTACAGTTTGATTAGGATCTTTTCCGATATTTTCTCGAACTAATTTTTGTACAGCAGGAATTCTAGTCGACCCTCCAACTAATACAACCTCATGAATATCTGAAGAACTTAATTGAGCATCTTTTAAGGCATTATTAACAGGTATTTGACAACGAGAGATTAAATCCCAGCATAAACTTTCAAATTGAACACGCGTAATACCTTTTTCTAAATGCTTTGGACCAGTATCAGTTGAAGTAATAAAAGGTAAGTTAATATCTGTTTGAGACAAACTCGATAGTTCCATTTTTGCTTTTTCTGCAGCCTCTGTTAGTCTTTGCAAAGCTTGTTTATCTTGACTTAAATCTATCCCTTCATCGTTTTTAAATTCTTTAACTAACCATTCTACTATACATTTATCAAAATCATCTCCTCCAAGATGAGTATCTCCAGAAGTTGCCAAAACTTCAAAAACACCATCACCAACTTCTAAAATAGACACATCAAACGTACCACCCCCAAGATCAAAAACTAGTATAGTTTCATTATTTTTTTTATCCAGACCATAAGATAAAGATGCTGCTGTTGGCTCATTAATAATTCTTAAAACATCTAAACCCGCTATCTGACCAGCATCTTTTGTGGCTTGTCTTTGAGAATCATTAAAATAAGCAGGTACCGTAATTACGGCTTGAGTAACTTTTTGTCCTAAATAAGTACTTGCATCCTCTACTAACTTTCTTAGAACTTGTGCAGAAATTTCTTCCGGTGCAAAACTTTTATTGAGTGCAGGACATTTTAATTTTATGTTTATATTATTATCTGTTTCAATATCATAAGAAAGCTGCTGCAAATCTTTACTAATTTCATCATATTTGCGACCTATAAATCTTTTAACTGAATAAAACGTATTTTCTGGATTCATAACCGCCTGTCTTTTAGCAATATTACCAACTAATTTATCTTGTTTTTTTGTATAAGCAACAACTGAAGGAGTTGTTCTTAAACCTTCTTTATTTGCGATTACAACCGGTTTTCCACCTTCCATAACAGCAACTACAGAATTTGTAGTACCTAAATCAATACCTACTACTTTATTCATTCGAATTCTCCTAATTATATTAGATAATTTTAATTCTATAGTGCAGTATATCAACAAATAATAAAAGTAGTGTTTACCGAATAAAATAGATTTCATAAAAATTTATTTTAAACTTGAAAATTATATACAATTACAACATAATATAAATGCTGTATAATAAAAACATTCATAAGATATTTATATATAGGAGATAAATTATAAATGTCACTAAATATGTTAGGAAAAAAAGTTGGAATGACACAAATATTTAATGAAGAGGGTCATGCTATTCCTGTAACTATTTTACAAGTTGGTCCTTGTACAATTACACAAGTTCAAAATAATAAAATCCAAATTGGATATGAATATATCAATCCTCAAAGACTAAGTCAACCTAGTCTAGGCTATTTTAATAAGCTTAAAATACCGTGTTTTAAATATTTAAAAGAATATGAATCCAAATCGTTCTATTTAAATAATCTAAAAACAGGCATAATATATACGATAAAACAATTTAAAAAAGGTCATTTTATAAGTGTTTCTGCAACAAGTATTGGAAAAGGATTTAGTGGTTATCAAAAAAGGCATCATTTCAGTAGAGGACCTATGTCACACGGATCAAAAAATCATAGACAACCCGGCTCTATTGGAGCAGGAACGACTCCTGGAAGAGTTTTTCCTGGTAAAAGAATGGCAGGAAGAATGGGATGTAGTAAAGTGACTATAAAAAACTTACAAATTATTGATGTTAATCTTAAAGAAAATATTTTAATTGTTAAAGGATCTGTACCTGGTAAAAAAGGAAATTTATTACAAATTTATAATCAAAAATAAATAATTTTAACTTTATGGAAAAAAAATATTTTAGTTTCAATTTTAACAAAAATCAAGAAGAACAAATGTATATTGTTCATAGAGCTATCACTCATCATTTAAATTCATCTAGACAAAGAAGTGCAAATACTAAAACACGGAGTGAAGTAAAAGGAGGAGGAAAAAAACCATGGAAACAAAAAGGAACTGGCAAAGCAAGAGCAGGATCAATTAGATCTCCTTTATGGAAAGGAGGAGGAATAATTTTTGGACCTAAATATAAAGACTACATAACTAAAATTAATAAGAAAGAAAAAAAATTAGCAACTAAAATATTAATATATAATAAGCAGAACAATACTATTATTATAAATACAATTACAGACGAAATAAATAAGCCAAATACTAAATATTTTATAAAACAACTCAAAAATTTTAATATACAAATCAATGACCATAATATTAAACTACTCATCATTATAGAAAATTATCATAAAAATTTATATCTTTCGATACGAAATTTACCAAACGTAGAATTAACTACAGCAAACAATATTAATATATTATCCTTAATAAAAGCCCATAAAATTATTACTACTCATCATGCTTTAAAAATTATTAACCAAAAATATAAGGATTAAAATATATTATGAACAAAGATTTATTAAATTTAATAAAATATCCAATAATTACAGATAAAACAACTAAAGCAATAGAAGATAACATTTATGTTTTTGCTGTTGCTAAAAAAGCAAATAAAAAACAAGTTAAAAAAACTATTGAATATATTTTTAATGTCAAAATAAAAAAAATTAATACTTTAAATGGACCTAAAAAAAAAAAAAAAGTAGGAAAATTTATAGGGACAGTCACACAATATAAAAAAGCAATTATTAAATTACAAGATAACGACACAATTAATTTATTTAACAATAATTAATTTATTTATAACTTTTTATAACTTATACAATACTCTAACATTTATAATATGGCTATTCGCTTATATAAAGCATACACACCCGGAACAAGAAATAGAACTGTTTCAACTTTTGAAGATATTACGATAGATAAACCTCATAAATCACTATTAAAACCATACCATTATTCAAAAGGACGCAATAATAGAGGTATAATTACATCCAGACATAAAGGAGGAGGACACAAGAAAAAATATCGCATTATAGATTTTAAAAGAAATAAAATTAATGTTGAAGGCAAAGTACTTAGCATTCAATATGATCCTAACCGCAACGCTAGAATTGCTTTAATATGCTATAAAGATGGTGATAAAAAATATATCTTACAACCCAGGTCTTTACAAATAGGAAATTATATTATTTCTGGTCCTAATGCTCCAATTGCTATTGGTAATGCTCTTCCATTAGAATATATCCCACTAGGTACTGCCGTTCACAACATCGAAATTAGACCAAATAAAGGTGGTCAAATTGTAAGAGCAGCTGGCACATATGCACAAATTGTTGCTAAAGAAGGGAATTTTGTAACACTAAAATTACCATCTAGCGAAGTTAGAATCATCAGCAAAAAATGCTACGCAACTATTGGACAAGTTGGTAATATCGATGCAAACAATATAACAATAGGTAAAGCCGGAAGGAATAGATGGCTAGGTAAACGTCCATCTGTTAGGGGAGTGGTAATGAATCCTGTAGACCATCCACATGGTGGAGGAGAAGGGCGTTCTCCTATAGGCAAAAAGCATCCTGTAACACCTACTGGTAAACCTGCTTTAGGATACAAAACAAGAAAAAGAAAAAAATATAGCAATAAATACATACTTCGCCGTCGTAAATCATAAATAAACACAATAAATTAAACTATGTCAAGATCATTAAAAAAAGGTCCATATATAGAAGACAAGCTATTACAAAAAATTGAAAAATTAAATCAACAAAATAAAAAAGAAACTATAAAAACATGGTCTAGATCATCAACAATTATACCAAATATGGTTGGTCATACAATTGCACTACATAATGGAAAACAACATTTTCCTATATTCATTTCAGATCAAATGGTTGGTCATAAACTAGGAGAATTTGTACCTACGAGAACTTTTAAAAGTCATATTAAAAATGATAGAAAAACAAGAAAATAACTAATTAAAAAAAACATGAGCAATAACATATCTAAAGCTACTAATAAATATTTAAGATTATCTACACATAAAGCGAGAAGAGTTTTAGAACAAATTAAAGGTAAAACATATAATGAAGCCATGTTAATTCTACAATTTATGCCTTATAGGGCATGTAAAGCTATTACTAAAATACTAAAATCTGCTTTGCATAACATACAAAATAATAAGGCGCAAATAGAAATAAACAAAAACCAATTGATTATAAAACAAGCATTTGCAAATCAAGGACCTACTTTAAAAAGATTTCGTCCACGTGCACAAGGAAGAGCTTTTCCAATACGTAAACCGACATGTCATATTACAATAGAAGTTGAAACAATTAAAATATAAACTAAAAATCACATAAATATCTCCAAAAATTTATCATGGGACAAAAAACACATCCTGCTGGATTTAGAATAGGAATTACTGAAAAACATAAATCTTCCTGGTTTTCTCCAATGAAATCTTATTCTTTGCTTGTAGAAGAAGATTATAAAATAAGATCGTTTATACAAAAATTATTAAATAAAGCTAGTATATCATTAATTCATATTGAAAGAAAACTAGACCAAATAGAAATTAATATACATACTGCAAGACCTGGATTAATATTAGGGAAAATGGGTAATGGTATTGAAGATTTAAGAAGTAGTTTATGCCAAACAATCAAATTAAAACAAAAAATTAGGATTAATATTATTGAAATCATGGAACCAGATAGAGAAGCTGTATTACTAGGAGAATGGTTAGCTCAACAATTAGAAAAAAGAGTTGCTTTTAGAAGGGCTATTAAACAAAGTATACAAAAAGCTCAAAAATCCAATATTAATGGAATAAAAATTCAAGTAGGAGGAAGATTAAATGGAGCTGAAATTGCAAGAAAAGAATGGGTCAGAGAAGGAAGGGTACCCTTACAAACTTTAAGAGCTAATATTGATTACGCATATACAAAAGCACAGACTATTTACGGAATTTTAGGAATAAAAATATGGCTATTTAAAGGAGAAAAAACTAAAATAATAGAAGTACACAATTATCCAAAAGAAAAAAACTAACTAATCTAATTTGAAATATATTATATTATGCTAAGCCCTAAAAAAACAAAATTTCGTAAACAACATCGTGGACGTATGCAAGGAAAAGCTAGTAAAGGAAATAAAATCATTTTTGGCGAATATGGACTACAAGCTATAGAACCTACTTGGTTAACATCGAGACAAATTGAAGCAACAAGAAGAACTATTACAAGATGTGTAAAAAGAGGCGGAAAATTATGGATCAGAATTTTTCCAGACAAACCAGTTACAGCAAGACCTGCAGAAACTCGTATGGGTTCTGGAAAAGGAGCTCCAGAATATTGGGTAGCTGTAATAAAGCCAGAACATATTTTGTTTGAAATATCAGGAGTACCTGAAAATATTGCTAAACAAGCAATGCATTTAGCATCATACAAATTGCCAATAAAAACTAAATTTATTACTAAAAATATCTTTTAAATAAAATATGTTAAAGAAAAAAATATATTTCAGTGAAATAAAAAAATTACGTTTAGATGATTTAAAATTAGATAATAAAATAATCGACTTAAAAAAACAACTATTTTTTTTAAAAATTCAAATTGCAACAAAACAAAAAATAAAATTACATATGATTAAGCAAACTAAGCAACAAATTGCACAACTACTTACGCTAAAAACTTTTTATAACAACAACAAATAAAATAAAAAAAATGTCAAGAAAAGAAATTTATGGAACAGTAATAAGCAATAAAATGGATAAAACTATTATAGTCGCCGTTAAAAAACAAGTAGCACATAAAAAATATAAAAAATTTATGACTAGAACTAATAAATATTATGCACATGATAATTTCAATGAATGTCAAATTGGAGATAAAGTAAAGATACAAGAAACAAGACCATTAAGTAAAAATAAACGCTGGAATATGATAGAACTAATAAAAAAATAAAAATGATACAAACACAGACTTATTTAAATATTGCAGACAACAGTGGAGCACGCAAAATTATGTGCATTAGAGTATTAGGAAGTAGTAATCCTAACTATGCATATATAGGAGATATTATCATTGGAGTAGTAAAAGATGCTTTACCAAACATGCCTATAAAAAGATCGGATATAGTTAGAGCTGTTGTAGTGAGAACAAAAAAAACATTAAGAAGATCAGATGGAATGAGTATTCGATTTGATGATAATGCTGCTGTTATTATTAACAAAGAAAATAATCCAAGGGGTACTAGGGTTTTCGGACCCATAGCAAGAGAATTAAGAGACAAAAATTTTTCTAAAATTATATCATTAGCACCAGAAGTTGTATGATTCAAAATAATAAAATTAAATTTAAAATAGGCGATAAAATAATAATCATAGCAGGCAAATATAAAAAACAAAATGGCAAAATAATAAAAATTATTAAAAAAAAAAATAGCGTTATTATAGAAAACATAAATTTAAAAATAAAACATAATAAACCTAAAAAAACAGAAGATAAGGGAGAAATTACTAAAGTAGAAAGTTATATACATATTTCAAACATAAAAAACCTGTCATTTTAAATTCAGTACACACTATGAATACATCACTTAAAATACTTTACAACGACAAAATAACCAAAGAACTGTTACAAACATTTAAATACAAAAATGTTCATGAAATACCAAAATTAACAAAAATCATAATCAATAGAGGTTTAGGAGAAGCAGCACAAAATCCTAAGATACTAGATAAAAATCTAGAAGAATTAAAATTAATTACAGGTCAAAAACCAGCAATAACACGTACAAAAAAATCTATTGCCGGTTTTAAAATAAGAGAAAACATGCCTATAGGCTTAAAAGTTACTCTAAGAAGAGAAAAAATGTATGATTTTTTAAATAAATTAATTAACTTATCTTTACCTAGAATTAGGGACTTTAGAGGAGTTAGTACCAAACAATTTGATGGAAGAGGAAACTATAATTTAGGCTTAAAAGAACAAATTGTTTTTCCTGAAATTAACTATGATCAAATTGACAAAATTAGAGGTATGAATATAACTATAGTTACAACAGCAACAAATGATAAAGAAAGTTTAGTTTTATTAAAAGCATTCGGTATGCCTTTTAAATATTAACACACATAATAATACACAAATATGAATGATACAATATCAGATATGCTAACTAGAATAAGAAATGCTATTTTAGCTAAACATCAAATAGTGCAAGTACCTTCAACAAAGATGTCAAAAAATGTACTTAAAGTATTAGAAGAAGAAGGATATATCAATGAATTTAAAGAAATACAAGATCATCTTAATAATTACTTAATCATTTCTTTAAAATATAAAGGAAGAAACAAGGAACCCATTATTACGAAATTAAAACGAATTAGCAAACCTGGCTTGAGAGTATATGTAAGCCATAAAGAACTTCCTAAAGTACTTGGAGGCATTGGCATTGCTATTATTTCAACATCTAAAGGGATCATAACAGATAGATACGCTCGAAATCTAGGTCTAGGCGGAGAAATCATTTGTTATATTTGGTAAATCTAAAATATAAAAATAGGAAATAACATGTCACGTATTGGAAAAAAAAAAATAACTATACCAGATAATATAGCAATAGATATAAAAAGCTTTGAAATATCTATTCAAGGACCCAAAGGAAAATTATCACACTTTATTCCTGATTTCATTACATTACAAAATAATACAAATACATTACAACTACAAATAAAATCTAAAGAAAAAAAGTTACAAGCATTATATGGACTTTACAGAAGTATCATTAATAATATGGTTATAGGGGTATCACAAGGATTTGAGAAAAAATTAATTATTAATGGAGTTGGCTATAGATGTTATTTAGAAAATAATCAACTAGTACTAAATTTAGGCTACAGTCATCCTATTTACATAAAAACTCCTCAAAATATATCCATAAAAGTAGAAAATAATACATACATTTCTATTAACGGGATTGATAAACAGACTGTAGGAGAAGTTGCCGCAACAATCCGTTCTATGCGACCACCTGAACCCTATAAAGGTAAAGGAATTAAATATATTGATGAAATAATTAAAAGGAAAATAGGCAAAGCTGGAAAATAAACAATACTAATAATTAGATTAAATGATAAAACAATCCAATAAAACAAAACTAAATCATTCTTTAAATAGACCAAGATTATATATTTTTAAATCAAATAAGCACATATATGCTCAAATTATAGACAATCGAAATAACAAAATTATTACATCTAGCGCAACTATATGTAAAAATGTTAAACAATTCGCCAACTGTCAAACAGCCAAAAAAATTGGTCATCATATTGCAGAAGAGCTGAAAAACAGAAATATCGAAACTATTGTTTTTGATTGTGGTAAACATAAATATCATGGACAAGTCAAGGCACTAGCAGAAGGAACAAGAGAAAAAGGTATTAATTTTTAAAAATTTAATTAAATAAACTATGACATTAAAAAAAAAATCAGCAAAAGACAAAGATGAAATACATTGGCAAGAAAAAGTAGTGCAAGTAAAAAGAGTTACCAAAGTTGTAAAAGGAGGAAAAAAATTAAGTTTTAGAGCTGTAATTGTAATTGGAAATGAAAAGGGACAAATAGGAGTTGGAATAGGTAAAGCTAGTGATGTGATTGGTGCGGTAAAAAAAGGTATCAATGACGCAAAAAAAAATATCATATCTATACCATTAACTAAATCCTATTCCATTCCACATCCAATTCATGGATTTTCTGGAGCAGCAAAAATTATTTTAAGACCTTCTGCAACAGGATCAGGAGTAATTGCAGGGGGATCAACTCGAATCGTATTAGAATTAGCTGGTATAAAAAATATTTTAGCAAAACAATTAGGATCTAATAACATACTTAACAATGCTAAAGCTGTATTAAATGCGTTAAATAGTTTAAAAACATTTCAAGAAACTGCTAAAAATCGAAATATTACTATAGAGCATTTATATTCATAAATACGAAAGATCATATATAAATCATGGAAAAAAAAAATACACTTTTTGAAAAAAGTATAGTGACAATAAGCATTTTATTAATATGCAGAATAGGAATTTTTATTCCTATTCCAGGTATCAATCACGATGAATTTTATAAAAATATACAAAATAATGGCTTCTTAAATTTCTTGAATATTTTTTCTGGTGGAGGTTTTTCTACAATAGGAATATTTGCTCTTGGAATAATACCATACATAAACTCTTCTATAGTTATGCAATTATTAATAAAAGTCATTCCTAGTTTAGAAACACTGCAAAAACAAGAGGGAGAAATAGGACGGCAAAAAATAAATCAAATAACAAGATATTTCACATTTATTTGGGCTTGCATACAAAGTATATTAATTACTTTGTGGTTAAAACCATATATATTTGACTGGTATAACCATTTTATCTTCGATTGCATAATTACATTAACGACTGGTTCAATGATTGTCATGTGGTTTTCAGAAATTATTACGGAATATGGAATAGGCAATGGATCATCTTTACTCATTTTTCAAAATATTATTTCTAATATCCCTAAAAATCCACTTGTTATAAACATGAATAAACAAATTAATAATAAATCAACATTTATATTTATACTTTTTATATGCATTATTATTTTAGTCATCTGTATCGTAATTCAAGAAAGTAAAAGAAAAATTAATATTATTTCTTCAAAACAATTAGGTAGAATAGATACACTTAATGTAAACTCACAAAATTATATACCACTCAAAATCAATCAAGGAGGAGTAATGCCTATTGTATTTGCTTCTGCCGCTATGACTTTACCCACATATTTAACATCTAAATTAAATAATAATTACTCTCATAACATCGATCAGTATTTATTGAAAAATCAAATAAATTATTTACTTCTGTATTCATTATTGATTATTGTATTTAGCTATTTTTACTCTTCTATCATTCTTAATAAAGAGGATATAGCAAATAACCTAAATAAAATGGGTGCAAGTATTCCTAATATTAGGCCCGGATTTGAAACTATTCGCTATTTAGAAAATATTCTTAATAAACTTACTTTTATAGGAGGAATATTTCTATTTTTTATTGCACAAATACCATATATTATGTTCCACTTTGCTAAATTAAATAATCTTCAAGGTTTTGGCACAACATCACTTTTAATTTTGGTGAATGTATCCATTGACACTGCAAAACAAATACAGACATATCTAATTTCAAAACAATATGATAATATGATCGAATAACAATACTAATTTTTAATATCAATACATAATAATATGAAGGTTAGACCGTCTGTAAAAAAAATATGTGAAAAATGCCGTATAATACGTAGACACAGAAAAATTATGGTTATATGCGAAAATCCAAAACATAAACAAAAACAAGGATAATATAATAAATGGCAAGAATAGCTGGAGTTGATTTACCTAAAAATAAACGAATAGAAATCGGACTAACATATATATATGGAATAGGAATATCAAGATCAAAAAAAATTTTAAACACGATTCAATTAAATCCTGATATTTTAATTAGAAATTTAACTGATAAGCAAATCATTTCAATAAGAAATATATTGAGTACTGAATATGAAATAGAAGGAGATTTAAAAAGACTAGAAAATTTAAATATAAAAAGACTAATGGATACAGGATCATACAGAGGGAGAAGACACAGACTTGGCTTACCTGTAAGAGGTCAAAGAACACGTACAAACGCTAGAACCAGAAGAGGTACTAAAAAAACTATTGCAGGTAAGAAAAAAGCCCCTAAAAAATAATATATTTTTATGTAATAAACTAATAATAAACTAACAATGGCCAGACAAATAAAAAAAAAAATTAAAAAAAATAAAAAAACTATTATTAATGGTATAACACATATACAATCAACATTCAATAACACAATTATAACTATAACTGATTTACAGGGAGAAACAATTGCATGGTGCTCATCTGGAGCCAGTGGCTTTAAAGGGGCCAAAAAAAGTACACCTTTTGCAGCTCAAACGGCTGCAGAAAAAGCTGCTGAATATGCATTAGCACATGGCATTAAACAAACAGAAGTAATGATTAATGGTCCAGGTGCAGGTAGAGAAACTGCTATTAGGGCAATACAAGCAAGAGGAATAGAAATTACACTAATTAAAGACATTACCCCAGTACCACATAATGGATGTAGACCACCCAAAAAAAGAAGAGTATAAACTAAACCAATAAATTTTTTATACATGCACAAAGAACTAACTTATTGATACTGATTTAAGGAAATACAAATGACTCATTTTCAAATAGAATGCATCGAGTCAAAAACTATTGGAAGTCGAGAACAGTACGGACATTTTGTAATAGAACCTTTAAAAAAAGGACAAGGTATAACTGTGGGAAATTCTTTACGAAGAACTATTTTATCAGATTTACAAGGTGCAGCAATAGTCGCTGTTCGTATTGCAGGAATTAATCATGAATTTTCTACAATAACAGGTGTAAAAGAAGATGTTTTAGAAATTTTACTCAATTTGAAAGAAGTTATTCTAAAAAGTTACAGTAAAGAACCACAAATTGGTAGAGTAAGAATACAAGGACCAGCTGTTATTACAACTGGATTATTTGAATTACCTCAAGAAATTAAATTAATTGATCCTAAACAATATATAGCTACTGTTTGCAATAATACTATTTTTGAAATGGAATTTAGGATAGAAAAAGGTCAAGGATATCGTCTTATGAATAAAGGAATTGATTTAAAATCTATTGATTTTTTACAAATCGACGCAATATTTATGCCAACTAAAAGAGTTAATTATTCTATCGAAGAAAAACAAATTCATACAGGTATAGTTGAAGAAAAACTTTTTTTTGAAATATGGACAAATGGAACAATATCACCTCAAGAAGCATTAAGTGAAGGAGCTAACATTCTAACTAACTTATTTCATCCATTAACAAATATTAATTTTACATCAAAAAATAATATAACTAATAGTAAAGAAAAACAAATTAATCAAATTTCAATTGAAGAACTACAACTGTCTGTACGGGCATATAATTGTTTAAAAAGAGCACAAATTAATTCTATAGCAGATTTATTAGACTATTCTCAAGAAGAGTTATTAGAAATTAAAAATTTTGGGCATAAATCTGCAGAAGAAGTTATTGATGCATTAAGGCAAAAATTAAATATTAATTTACCCAAAGAAAAAATACAATAATTTTTTTTTATAATATAATAACGATATAAATTAATAAAATTACTTTTATAATATAAATGCTTATAAACAAAAATAAAACATATTTTAAATCTAGTATTACAAATCAAAACCAATGGTATCTCATTAACGCAGCTAATCAAAACTTAGGTAGATTCAGTAGCAAAATAGCATATATGTTACGAGGCAAAAATAGTACAGAATATGCTCCACATATAAAAAACAATATCTACATTATTATTATTAACTCTAAACTAATTAAAGTAACAGGTAACAAAAGAAAACAAAAAACATATAAAAGACACTCCGGAAAACCTGGAGGATTAAAAACAGAAACTTTCGATAATTTGCAAAAAAGATTACCAAATAAAATTTTAGAAAAATCTATAAAAGGCATGCTACCGAAAAACTCTCTTGGTAGACAAATATTTACTCAGATTAAAATTTATGCAGATAACAAACATCCACACTCAGCACAGCAACCAAAACTATTACAAATAAATGCAATATAAAAATGTCACATATTATAAACAATAACATTACATACTTAGGAACAGGTAGACGTAAAACATCTATTGCAAGAGTAAAGTTAATACCTGGATCAGGTAAATTAATAATCAATGGTTTACCTGGTGAATTATATCTACAATTTAGTCCTAATTACTTAAGAATTTCATGTTCACCATTAACTTTATTAGGACTAGAAAAAGAATATGATGTCCACGTTAAAGCAGAAGGTGGTGGTTTAACAGGGCAAGCTGATGCAATAAGACTAGGTGTTTCTAGAGCATTATGTTCTCTGAATCCGGATAATCGTACCATTTTAAAAACTGAAGGCTTACTAACACGAGATGCAAGAATAAAAGAAAGAAAAAAATATGGCTTACGTAAAGCAAGAAAAGCACCACAATACTCAAAACGTTAATATAATCACTTTACTCTTTACTTATGGCAAAAAAAAATATACATCCTAAATGGTTTCCTAATTCCAAAGTTTACTGTGACGGTAAACTTATTATGACAATTGGATCAACAAAAGAAGAATTACATGTTGATATTTGGTCAGGCAATCACCCTTTTTTTACCGGATCACAAAAAATTATCGATACAGAAGGTAGAGTCGAAAAATTTATAAAAAAATATAAATTAACATAAAATTACTACAATGTTTGACACTAGATTCTACAATATTTATAATTAAAGTAAAATATTCAATATTGAATGAATATCATTTAATCAATAATGCCAACTATTCAACAATTAGTAAGATCAGAAAGACAAAAAGATTACAAAAAAACAAAGTCTCCGGCACTTAAATACTGTCCACAAAAAAGAGGAGTATGCACACGAGTATATACAACTACTCCTAAAAAACCGAATTCTGCATTACGCAAAGTAGCTAGAGTAAGGTTAACTTCTGGCTTTGAGGTTACAGCATACATACCTGGAATAGGACATAATATTCAAGAACACTCTGTTGTTTTAATTAGAGGAGGTAGAGTAAAAGATTTACCAGGAGTTAGGTATCATATTATACGAGGAACATTAGATGCAGCTGGCGTCAAAGATAGACTAAATGGTCGATCTAAATATGGAACTAAAAAACCCAAAAAATAAATTATATATTATAAATTAAATAGAATGTCACGTCGTAATACTGCTAAAAAAAGGAATTTGAGTCCAGATCCAATATATAATAGTAAGATTCTAAATATGCTTACAGCACGTATCTTAAAAAATGGTAAAAAAGGATTAGCTCAAAAAATTATATATAAATCACTGGATATAATAAAAGAAAAAACTCATAATGATCCTATGGAAATACTAGAAAAAGCCATTCGTAATGCGACACCACTTGTTGAAGTAAAAGCAAGAAGAATTGGAGGATCAACTTATCAAGTACCAATAGAAGTTAGAGCTTATAGAGGAACAAACTTAGCATTGAAATGGATTACAAAATTTGCGAGTAATAGAACAGGAATAAATATGTCTATAAAACTGGCAAACGAAATCATTGATTCTTCAACTGAAAATGGTAGTACTATTAGAAAAAAAGAAGAAACACATAGAATGGCTGAAGCAAACAAAGCTTTTGCTCATTATCGTTATTAATATCTATTAATTAGAATAAAATAAAGTAAATATTTTTATTTACAATATTTTCAATTTTCATTCATTATATTTATGGAAAGGAAACTAAAATGGCACGTGAAAAATTTGAACGTAAAAAACCACATGTTAATATTGGAACAATAGGACATGTAGATCATGGTAAAACAACATTAACTGCTGCTATTTCTGCAACATTAGCTGCTGCTAATAACACTAAAGCAAAAAAATTTGATGAAATTGACGCCGCACCGGAAGAAAAAGCAAGAGGTATTACTATTAATACAGCACATATAGAATATGAAACTGAAAATAGACATTATGCCCATGTAGACTGCCCTGGTCATGCAGATTACGTGAAAAATATGATTACTGGTGCAGCTCAAATGGATGGAGCTATTTTAGTTGTATCAGCAGTAGACGGACCTATGCCACAAACAAGAGAACACATATTATTAGCTAAACAAGTAGGTGTTCCTAATATAGTGGTTTTTTTAAATAAACAAGACCAATTAGAAGATGACGAATTACGAGAATTAGTGGAACTAGAAGTACGTGAACTGTTAGTAAATTATGATTTCCCTGGAGATGATATTCCATTTGTTGCTGGCTCAGCTCTATTAGCTCTAGAAACTATTTCAAAAAACGAACAAATAACTAGAGGAGAAGATGAATGGGTAGATAAAATTCATTCTTTAATGGATGCTGTAGATTCTTATATCCCAACTCCCCAAAGAGATACTGAAAAAACTTTTTTAATGGCTGTTGAAGATGTATTTTCTATCACAGGAAGAGGAACTGTCGCTACTGGGAGAATTGAAAGAGGTATTGTAAAAGTTGGAGATACAATAGAAATAGTTGGACTTCAAGAAACCAAAACAACAACTATAACTGGATTAGAAATGTTTCAAAAAACATTAGATGAAGGTATGGCTGGCGATAACATCGGAATACTATTACGAGGTATACAAAAACTACAAATTCAAAGAGGAATGGTTCTAGCAAAACCAGGTACAATTACGCCTCATACTCAATTTGAAGCTGAAGTCTATATCTTGACAAAAGAAGAAGGAGGTAGACATACACCATTTTTTCCAGGATATCGACCACAGTTTTATGTAAGAACAACAGATGTAACAGGTACGATAACACAGTTCACTGCTGATGATGGTTCTACAGCAGAAATGGTTATGCCTGGAGATAGAATAAAAATGAGTGCGGAATTAATCAATCCTATTGCCATTGAACAAGGTATGAGATTCGCAATTAGAGAAGGAGGTAGAACAGTCGGAGCTGGTGTTGTATCAAAAATACTTAAATAATTAAATACAAATTAAAAAATAATGTTAGAAATATCAAAGAATAAAATAAAAATTAAATTAAAAACATATGACTATACATTGTTAAATTCATCTTGTCAAAGTATTATAAATACTATAAATAGAATTAATGGAAAAATAAAGGGACCAATTCCGTTACCAACGAAACGTAAAGTATATTGCGTTTTACGTTCACCACATGTAGATAAAGATTCCAGAGAACATTTTGAAATTAGAATTCATTCAAAACTCATTGAAATTAATGAACCATCTTCCACAATAATCGATGCTTTAATGAAACTAAATATACCTGCTGGTGTAGACATAGAAGTCAAACTATAAATTGGACAATCATTTATTCTATATAAATGATTGTCAATATTAATAAAAAGAAAAAAAACTTTATCAATATAAATTAGCTTCTTGTTTTATTAAAATAGTGCAATCGCTCTTAGGAATAGCAACACAAGTTAAAACATAACCTGCTTCTATCTGATCATCATCTAAAAAAGATTGGTCTGATTGATCAACAGTACCTTTTAAAACTTGACCTAAACAACTAGAGCAAGAGCCAGCACGACAAGAATAAGGTAAATCTGCTAAACCTTCATCTTCAGCAGCATCTAAAATATATACACTATCTTCACAATCAAATTCTTGAGTAACTTCTTCTGAATCATCCAAGACTTCTAATAATGTTACCTTATAATTAGTCATATATCTTTTCTCCACTAATTAAATAATATACTAAGTATATAAAATAAAATAATTATAGTATTTTTATTTAAGCACAGAATAAAAAATAAACTATATAATATTAAACATATCACTATATATTTATTAAATATATCTATTTTTTATGATATTTACACATAGAAAGAACTTCATATAAATTTATATTGTTAATATATATTCAGTTAAAAAAAATATATAATTAATATTGCATAAAAATATATAATTTACACAATTTAAATGATTTATTATAAATACACTACAAAAAGTAAAAAGATATTAAAGCCTTATTATGCATTTATTACACTTTACAGCATCAATAATTTTATACAAGAAATGAAAGCACTTATTAAAAGATTATATATTCAATTGCATAGAAGACCTTCTAACATTTTTGCTAGCATTATACAATCTTTATTATGGCTAATTTTATTTGGAGCTCTTTTTCAAAATGCTCCTATTAACTCAATTGGTCAATATAACATTAAATATTTCCATTTTTTAAGTTATGGTTTAATTATTTTTACTGCTTTTACATCTTCAATTAATGCAGGATTACCTATAATTTTTGACAGAGAGTTTGGCTTTTTTAATCGATTACTTATTTCACCCTTAATGTATAAAAATACTCTTTTTTATTCATTATTAATATATACTTTAAGTATCAGCTTTATACAAGTAATATGCGTTTTTATTGCAAGTATATATTTTTCTAAATTAATATTCAAAATTAATAATATAATTACTATTATTAAGATTATTTTCTTAATTATATTTAATATTGCAAATATAAGTATTACATTAAGTTTAATTTTACCAGGACACGTTGAGTTCTTAGCTTTTACACTTCTCATAAACTTACCTACTTTATTTGCAAGTACGGCATTAGCACCATTATATTTTATGCCATACTGGTTACAAATTTTAACCTGTTTCAATCCGTTAACTTATGCTATAGAAATAATAAGATTTTTATGCCTTGAAACAAGATATACATTAAATACAAAACTCATTGAAACAAACTGGTTAAATTTGACCATAACAGAAAGCTTCATTATACTTATAACAATAACTATATTAAGTTTTATAACTACACATAAAGTTTTGCAATATAAATACAATTAAATGTCTAATTCTATAAAAAAATGCTATAATTTTCACTATAACAAAAATAAAAAGTTAGAAAAGTATCATATTAATTTCTTTGAAAGGAGGCATAGATTCTATGGCTTTACCATGGTATCGTGTACATACAGTAGTATTAAATGACCCCGGTAGACTAATTTCAGTGCACTTAATGCATACAGCTTTAGTTGCCGGATGGGCTGGCTCAATGGCTTTATATGAACTCGCAGTATTTGATCCCTCAGATCCAGTATTAAATCCAATGTGGAGACAAGGTATGTTTGTAATGCCTTTTATGACAAGAATTGGGGTAACAGATTCATGGGGAGGATGGAGTATAACTGGCGAAAGTGTATCTAATCCTGGACTTTGGAGTTTTGAAGGCGTTGCAATAACACATATTGTTCTATCTGGTATGCTATTTTTGGCATCTATATGGCATTGGGTATACTGGGATTTAGAGCTTTTTAGAGATCCAAGAACAGGTGAACCTGCTTTAGACTTACCTAAAATTTTTGGTATCCATTTATTATTATCAAGTTTATTATGTTTTGGATTTGGAGCTTTCCATACAACAGGATTATTTGGACCCGGAATATGGATATCTGATGCATACGGAATAACAGGAAAAGTACAACCCGTTGCCCCAGCATGGGGTCCAGACGGCTTTAATCCTTTTAATCCTAGTGGTATTGCTTCTCATCATATTGCAGCTGGAACAGTAGGTATTTTAGCAGGCTTATTTCATTTAACCGTTAGACCGCCACAAAGATTATATAGAGCATTAAGAATGGGAAACATAGAAACGGTTTTATCTAGCAGTATATCAGCTGTCTTTTTTAGCGCATTCGTTACATGCGGCACTATGTGGTATGGATCTGCAACAACACCGATTGAATTATTTGGACCAACAAGATATCAATGGGATAGTGGATACTTCCAACAAGAAATAGAAAGAAGAGTAGAAAGTTCATTGAATGAAGGAAGTACACCTGAAGAAGCATGGTCTAAAATACCAGATAAATTAGCATTCTACGATTATATTGGCAATAATCCTGCAAAAGGAGGCCTATTTAGAGCAGGTCCCATGGATAAAGGAGATGGAATTGCAGAAGCATGGCTAGGCCATCCTATTTTTCAAGACAAAGAAGGAAGAGAATTAACTGTACGCAGAATGCCTGCTTTTTTTGAAACATTTCCTGTAATTTTAGTAGATAAAGACGGCATTATTAGAGCAGATATACCTTTTAGAAGAGCAGAATCCAAATATAGTATTGAACAAGTAGGCGTAACTGTAAATTTTTATGGAGGTAAACTAAACAATAAACAATTTATAGATGCACCAAGTGTAAAAAAATATGCTAGAAAGGCACAATTAGGAGAAGTTTTCGAATTCGATCGCACGACTCTAGAATCAGATGGTGTATTTAGAAGTAGTCCAAGAGGATGGTTCACTTTTGGGCATGCTAATTTCGCTTTAATTTTCTTCTTTGGTCATTTGTGGCACGGTTCTAGAACTATATTTAGAGACGTATTTGCAGGTATTGGCGCAGAAGTAACTGAACAAGTAGAATTTGGAGCTTTCCAAAAACTAGGAGACAGAAGTAGTAAAAAACAAGGCGCTATATAACAAGGAACAAAATTATTAATATAAGGAAAGATTAACCAATGGAAGCATTAGTATATGTATTTTTATTAGTAGGTACTTTAATGGTTATCTTTTTTGCAATATTTTTTAGAGATCCACCAAGAATTGCAAAATAACATAAGCATTATGTAATATTTTATAATATAGATTAGCGCCACTTTTAAATTTACACTTATTAAAAGTGGCATTTTTAAATAATTAAAATTTACTCTTCATGCTCTTCAAAAGGATCTCGTAAATTTTTAGATATTGGACCAAAAGCAGTATAAATAGAATAACCTGTTATTCCAAGTAATAAACTAGAAATAAAAATACTAAGAATTATTGCTGTTTCCATAATTTTATAACTTATTAATTAAAAACATTTTTATAATACTATTATATATATTATTTATAACATCAATTAAAAGACAAACAAATGGCATTAAGAACTAGATTAGGAGAAATTTTAAGACCTTTAAATTCAGAATATGGTAAAGTAGCTCCTGGATGGGGAACTACACCTATTATGGCAATATTTATGCTTTTATTTTTTTTATTTTTACTGATTATTTTACAAATTTATAATTCTTCTTTAATTCTAGAAAATGTTGATATAGATTGGGCAACTTTAGGTAGCTAACAAATAAAAAGCATTATTATTTTAATATAATGATAATGCTTTTAAAATCAACTATTGAACCAAAAGTAACTCATTTTCTGCAAAATTATTCGTATTTACATTATTATAGTTATACTTTACAAAACGCACTAAAACAGAATATTTAATTCCTTTATCAACTTTTACAATTGTTCCTACATCTTGATACCAATAAGATTCTTTTCTTAAAACTTTTACTTTATTACCTTTTTTTAACATAATTTAAGATTTGTATATACTTCAAATAATATAACATTATATTGTTAAAAATATCATTATTATAATAATAAAATAGTTTAATTTAACTTTTATAAACCAAATAAAACTTAAAAGCAAAAATAGTTGCTTATAAAAGAATAAAGATGTTAAATTCATGTAAACAGTTAATAATAATAAAATAAAGACAAAATAAAAAGGTACATTTTATGAAATTATCCTGGAAAAATTTACTTTTATGGTCGTTACCCATAATTATCATTACTTTTTTCATTTGGCAGGGATTATTCACTCCCATAACAGATGAGCGTAATAATATAGCAAATTCTAGAATGACCTACGGAAGATTTTTAGAATATATTGACATGGGATGGGTTAAAAAAGTTGATATATATGATAACGGACATACAGCTATTATTGAAGCTATTGGTCCTGAATTAGGTAATAGAATACAAAAAATTAGAGTAGAATTACCCGCAAATGCATCCGAATTAATTAGCAAACTGAAAAAAAATAATGTTGATTTAGATGCACACCCAATAAAAAATACAGCTGCTATATGGAGTCTATTAGGAAACTTATTATTTCCCTTAATATTAATTGTAGGTTTAATTTTTTTATTTAGACGATCTAATAACAATACTGGAGGGCCTGGACAAGCAATGTCATTTGGAAAATCAAAAGCTCTATTTCAAATGGAAGCTAAAACAGGAATAGTTTTTGATGATGTTGCAGGTATAGATGAAGCAAAAGAAGAATTTGAAGAAATTGTTACTTTTCTTAAAAAACCAGAATACTTCACAAACGTTGGAGCAAAAATCCCTAAAGGAGTTCTATTAGTAGGTCCTCCCGGTACAGGAAAAACATTACTTGCCAAAGCCATTGCAGGAGAAGCTGATGTTCCCTTTTTTAGTATATCAGGATCTGAATTTGTAGAAATGTTTGTTGGCGTAGGCGCCTCAAGAGTAAGAGATTTATTTAAAAAAGCAAAAGAAAATGCTCCTTGTATCATTTTTATTGATGAAATTGACGCTGTAGGCAGACAAAGAGGAACAGGAATTGGTGGAGGTAATGATGAAAGAGAACAAACATTAAACCAACTTTTAACAGAAATGGACGGATTCGAAGGTAATACTGGCATTATTGTTATAGCAGCAACAAATAGAGCTGATATACTAGATTCTGCTTTATTAAGACCAGGAAGATTCGATCGACAAGTAATGGTAAATATTCCTGATTTTAAAGGAAGATTATCTATTTTAGAAGTGCATGCAAGAAATAAAAAAATTAACAAAAATGTTTCTCTAAAAATCATAGCAAGAAGAACTCCCGGATTTTCAGGTGCAGATTTAGCAAATTTGCTCAATGAAGCCGCTATTTTAGCTGCACGAAAAAGAAAAGAATCTATTACGTTAAAAGAAATTGATAATGCTATAGACAGAATAATAGCAGGAATGGAAGGAACACCATTACTAGATAGTAAAAGTAAAAGATTGATTGCCTATCACGAAATTGGGCACGCAATCGTAGGTACTTTGCTGAAAGATCATGAGAATGTACAAAAAGTAACATTAATACCACGTGGACAGGCAAGAGGATTAACTTGGTTCACTCCTTCAGAAGATCAAAGTCTCATTTCCAGAGCACAAATAAAAGCTAAAATAATGGGAGCTTTAGGAGGTAGAGCTGCTGAAGAAATTGTCTTTGGAAATGCAGAAATAACAACTGGTGCAAGTAATGATTTACAGCAAGTTACATCCATGGCTAGACAAATGGTAACTCGATTTGGAATGTCTAATATTGGCCCCTTATCATTAGAAAATGAAGACTCTAATCCATTTTTAGGAAGAGGAATGGCAAATACGAATGAATATTCAGACGAAATAGCAATAAAAATCGATGAACAAATTTTTACTATTATAAAAGAATGCCACAAAAAGACTCTCGAAATAATAAAAAATAACAGAGTTATTATTGATAAATTAGTAGATGTACTAATAGAAAAAGAAACAATTGACGGCAATGAGTTTAGATCTATTATTAGTCAATATACTATTATTCCTAATAAAACTTAAATTACTATATTACGAGACTGACGGGATTCGAACCCGCAACTTCCGCCGTGACAGGGCGGTGCTCTAACCAATTGAACTACAGTCCCAAAATATTAAAAATAAATACTCAAACGATAATAATATCTCACAAAAAAGTATATTTGTCAAACCTAGGACAAGGAGAGAAAGGGATTCGAACCCTCGGTATAAAAATATTATACAACAGATTAGCAATCTACCGCTTTAAACCACTCAGCCATCTCTCCTAAACTAAAATATAATAAAATGGCTCAGGCGGGAATTGAACCTGCGACCTTGGGCTTATGAGTCCCCTGCTCTAACCAACTGAGCTACTAAGCCTTTTTTACATTTTATATCAATATTATATACTAAAACAAACAAATTATATACAAATAAACTAAACAGTAATCTTAGAGCCTATTCTATCCAAAGTCAATAACTCGTATAATAAAGAATGAGGAATTCTTCCATCTATAATATGGGCTGATTTTACACCATGTTTTACCGCTTTCACGCAACATTCTACTTTTGGAATCATACCACCTGATATAATACACTCTTCTCTTAAACTAGATATATCATCTATTTTTAAATTTTTTATTAAACTAGAAGGAACATTAAGATTTTGCATTACACCTAATGTATCTGTTAATAGAATTAACTTATCTGCAGCTAAAGATTCAGCTATTGAACCAGCAAAGGTATCTGCATTAATATTATATGTATCTTGATTTAAATCACATGAAATACTTGAAATCACAGGAACATAATTATTGCTTAATAACAAATTCAATACATTATTATTAATTAAATCTATATGGCCAACTAAATTATTCGAATTTAAAAATAAAGGAGATGAGAGTGTTAAATTTGCATCTTTACCTGAAAGACCTACAGACAAAATATTATTTTTATTAAATAATGAAACTAAATGTTTATTAATTTTACCAGATAAAACCATTTCTACTACTTCCATCGTTTGAGAATCCGTCAAACGAATACCATTTTCGAATCTTGGTTTAATATTAAGTTTTGACAGCCAAGTATTAATAGAAGGACCTCCTCCATGAACCAAAACAATTTTTATACCTAAAAAATGCAAGAAAGAAATATCATTAATTACATTGAATTGTAAAGAATTATCTTGCATTGCAGAGCCACCATATTTAATAACAAACAATTTATTAGTATAATCTTTAATAAAAGGTAAAATATCATTAACTAAAGAAAAGCGATCAAAATTATTTAACATAATATAAAAATATAATATATAATACAATAAAATATACAATAATTATTTTATATTTAAAAACTTATAAATAAGCAATTAAAAAATGAAATATAATTTATTAGAAAATTTATATAAGTTTCCAAGATTTTTAATAGCTGTATTCATAGGATTTTTCTTGACAACTTTTAAACCACTTTTTAAGTCATTAAAAAACAAAAAAATTAAAATTGTCTTCACAATAATAAATATTACTACACTATTGATCTTACCATTAATAATAAAATTAATGACAAATTAAAAAAATTAAACATATATAATATATATACTTATACTTATTATGTACACATCTAACATGAAAACAGGTGCTTTTGCTTTAATAGATAGTTTGATAAAAAATGGCGTTTCTCATATTTTTGGTTATCCAGGAGGAGCTATATTACCTATCTATGATGAATTATTTCGTTGGGAAGAAAAAAAAATTCTTAATCATATCTTATGTCGACATGAACAAGCTGCAATACATGCTGCAGATGGTTATGCTAGATCCACAGGTCAAGTAGGTGTTTGTTTTGCAACTTCTGGTCCAGGTGCAACAAATTTAGTTACTGGTATAGCAACTGCTTATATGGATTCCGTTCCTTTAGTTGTTATAACAGGTCAAGTAGCTAGACCTTTTATAGGTACAGATGCTTTTCAAGAAGTAGATATTTTTGGTATAACTTTACCAATAGTTAAGCATTCTTATGTTGTAAGAGATTCTAGTCAAATTAGTAGAATTGTTGCTGAATCTTTTTATATTTCTAAAAATGGTCGTCCTGGGCCAGTGTTAATAGACTTTCCCAAAGATATTGGTTTAGAAAAATTTCCATATTTATTTTTTTCGATTAATAACGTTAGTTTACCTGGTTTTTCTTTACCTAACTTTTTTGAAGAAAAACATTTTGAAAAAATGTTTAATTTAATATCTAGTTCTATTCAACCTTTACTTTATGTTGGAGGAGGAGCTATTTCTTCTGAAGCTTCATCTAAAATATGTGAGTTATCTTTAAAATTTTCTATACCGATAACTACTACTTTAATGGGAAAAGGAATAATTGATGAGAATGATCCTTTATCTCTTGGAATGTTAGGTATGCATGGAACAGCTTATGCTAATTTTGCAGTGAGTGAATGCGATTTATTAATTGCATTAGGAGTAAGATTTGATGATCGTGTTACAGGAAAATTAGATGAATTTGCTTGTTCTGCTCAAGTCATTCATATTGATATAGATCCTGCTGAGTTAGGAAAAAATAGAGTTCCTCAAGTTGCTATTGTTGGTGATATTAATCTTGTTTTAAATGATTTTTTGAAATACATTAAAGTCACTAAAAATGATAATTTTAGAGTAGAACAAACTTTGCCTTGGAGAAAAAAGATTTTTTTATGGAAGTCTCAATACCCTTTGTTAGTTCCTAAAAATGCTCATTTTTTATCAGCTCAAGAAATATTATATTTTATTTCTAAAACTATTCCTAATGCTTATATTACAACAGATGTTGGTCAACATCAAATGTGGGCAGCTCAATTTTTGAATGTTTTACCTCGTCATTGGATGTCTAGTTCTGGTCTAGGTACTATGGGTTATGGTTTGCCTTCTTCTATAGGAGTTCAAATAGCGCATGTTAATGAATGCGTTGTTTGTATTAGCGGTGACGCTAGTTTTCAAATGAACTTACAAGAATTAGCAACAGTTTCTCAGTATAATTTGCCAATTAAAATTATTATTATAAATAATAAATGGCAAGGAATGGTAAGACAATGGCAACAGGCTTTTTATGGAGGAAGATATTCTCACTCTAATATGGAAAAAGGGTCTCCTGATTTTTTAAAATTGGCTCAATCTTTTAATATTTTAGGTTTAGAGCTAGAATTTCGTAGAGATATTGAAAGAATTTTGACAAATGTTTTTAGCTATAAAGGTTCTGTTATTTTAAATTGTAGAGTTAAAGAAGAAGAAAATTGTTATCCTATGGTGGCTCCAGGTAAAAGTAATTCTCAAATGTTAGGTATTACAAAATCATCTATAAAAGATTTAAATAAATCTTTTATTAAATAAAAAATTTAAAAATTTTTTAGTAATGGGCCGAGTTGGATTTGAACCAACGTAGGCTAAGCCAGCGGATTTACAGTCCGCCCCCATTAACCACTCGGGCATCGACCCTGATATATAGCATATCAAAAATTTTTGTATAAATCAATTAATTACTTTTGAATTTTTAATTTTGTTGCTTTTCCTGATCTTTTTCTTAAATAATATAATTTAGATTTTCTAACCTTAGCTCTACTAATAATTTCAATATCTATTATTAATGGTGAATGAATTAAGTATATTTTTTCTACACCCACATTTTGTACTATTTTCCTTATTGTTATACTTTGATTAATTGTCGTATTTTTTTTTGATATTATTACACCTTCAGAAATTTGTACTCTATTTTTATTTCCTTCTTTTATTAAAATTTTAACTTTTATGCTATCTCCTATATTAATAATAGGAATATTTTTTTTGATAAATTTGTTTTCTACATTATTTTTTAGATATAAAAAATTATATTTTTCCATCTTTTGTTTATATATAAATTTATTTTATTGTATTTTATATATTTGTAACACGTCAACTACTTATTTTTTATTTTTATTAATCTTTAAGTTATGTTTTTCTTGTGTTAAAATTATATATTATCAAAGGTAACTTGTTATTCTAGTTCTTAACTATATTTATGTTTGAGCGTTTCACTGAAAAAGCTATTAAGGTTATTATGCTAGCTCAAGAAGAAGCTAGGCGTTTAGGTCATAATTTCGTTGGTACAGAGCAAATTCTTTTAGGTTTAATAGGTGAAGGAACAGGTATAGCTGCACAAGTTTTGAAATCAATGAATGTTAATTTGAAAGATGCTCGTATAGAAGTAGAAAAAATTATAGGTCGTGGTTCTGGTTTTGTTGCAGTTGAAATTCCTTTTACTCCTAGAGCAAAAAGAGTATTAGAGCTATCATTAGAGGAGGCAAGACAGCTAGGTCATAATTATATTGGTACTGAACATTTATTAATGGGTTTAGTTAGAGAAGGTGAAGGTGTTGCGGCAAGAGTTTTAGAAAATTTGGCCGTTAATATTTCTTCTATTAGAGCTGAGGTTATTCAAATGTTAGGAGATAATACAGATGTTAGTTCTAATAATAACAATAATATGCAAACAAGAAGTAAAACACCTACTCTGGAAGAGTTTGGTTCTAATTTAACTGAATTAGCAATAGAAGGAATTTTAGACCCAGTGGTTGGCAGGCAAAAAGAGATTGAAAGAGTAATTCAAATTTTGGGTCGTAGAACTAAAAATAATCCAGTTTTAATTGGAGAACCAGGAGTAGGTAAAACAGCTATTGCAGAAGGTCTTGCTCAGAGGATAGCTAATAGAGATGTTCCTTCGATTCTTGAAGATAAGTTAGTTATTACGTTAGATGTAGGTCTTTTAGTTGCAGGTACTAAGTATAGAGGAGAATTTGAAGAACGTTTGAAACGTATTATGGATGAGATTAAGTCTGCTAATAATGTTGTTTTAGTTATAGATGAAGTTCATACTTTAATTGGTGCTGGTGCTGCAGAGGGTGCAATTGATGCTGCAAATTTATTAAAACCTGCTTTAGCTAGAGGAGAGCTACAATGTATAGGAGCGACTACTCTAGAAGAATATCGCAAACACATTGAAAAAGATGCTGCATTAGAAAGGCGCTTTCAGCCTGTATTAGTTGGAGAACCGACTGTAGAAGAAACAATTGAAATTTTGTTTGGTTTGCGTGATAGGTATGAAAAACATCATCAATTAAAAATGTCTGATGAAGCTTTAGCTGCCGCAGCTAAATATGCCAATCAGTATATTTCTGATCGTTTTTTACCAGATAAGGCTATTGATTTAATTGATGAAGCTGGTTCTAGGGTACGTTTATTAAATTCTCAATTACCTCCGGCAGCTAGAGAATTAGATAAAGAATTGAGATCTGTTTTAAAGACTAAAGATGAAGCAATTAGGGCTCAAAAATATGAAAAAGCAGAACAGTATAGAACTCGTGAAATGGAAATTAAAGCTCAAATTGCAGCAATTGCACAGAGTAAAAAAACTGAACCTAAGTTACAAATAAATGAACCTGTTGTTACAGAAGAAGATATTGCAGAGATAGTTGCTTTTTGGACAGGTATACCTGTAACTAAGCTAACTAAAAGTGAGTCAGAAAAACTTATTCATATGGAAGAAACGTTACATAATCGTATTATTGGTCAAGATGAAGCTGTCGTAGCCGTTTCTAGAGCTATTAGGAGGGCACGTGTAGGCTTAAAAAATCCTAATAGGCCTATAGCAAGTTTTATTTTTTCTGGTCCTACTGGTGTAGGAAAAACAGAATTAACAAAAGCTTTAGCTTCTTATTTTTTTGGTGCTCAAGAAGCTATGGTTCGTTTAGATATGTCTGAATACATGGAGAGGCATACAGTCTCAAAATTAATTGGCTCACCTCCAGGTTATGTCGGTTATAGTGAAGGAGGTTATTTAACAGAAGCCGTTAGGAAGCGCCCTTATACTGTAATCTTATTTGATGAGATAGAAAAAGCACATCCTGATATTTTTAATTTATTATTGCAAATTTTAGAAGATGGAAGATTAACAGATGCAAAAGGTCGTACTATTGACTTTAAAAATACTTTATTAATTATGACTTCTAATATAGGTTCGAAAGTAATAGAAAAAGGTGGAGGTAGTTTAGGCTTTGAACTTGGAGAATCACAAATAGAATCCCAATATAATAAAATTAAATCTTTGGTCAATGAAGAATTAAAGCAATACTTTCGTCCAGAGTTTTTAAATAGATTAGATGAAATTATTGTTTTTAGACAACTTACTAAAGGCGAAGTAAGAGAAATTGCAGATCTTATGTTACAGGAAGTTTTTGATCGTATAAAACAACAAGATATTGATTTAAGTGTAACGGAAAGATTTAAAATCCGTTTAGTTGATGAAGGTTATAACCCTAGTTATGGTGCTCGTCCTTTACGGAGAGCAGTTATGAGATTATTAGAAGATAGTTTAGCGGAAGAAGTTTTAACTGGAAGAATAAAAGCTGGTGATAATGCTGTAGTTGATATTGCTGATGATGGAAAAATTAAAGTCTTATTATCTCATCAATTGCAAGTATAATTGTAATATAGTTATTTTTTAATTTTTATGCCAGGAACCAGATTTGAACTGGTGACACGAGGATTTTCAGTCCACTGCTCTACCTACTGAGCTATCCCGGCCTGTCTTATTTTAAATTAACTTTTAGATTTATTGCAACTTTTATGTATTCAATTTGTAAATAAAGTTATTTCTGGTATAAATAATAGTTGAAAAGATCCAATAGGTCCATTTCTATTTTTGCATATCATAAAATCGAGTATTTTATGAGATTCATCATTATTATGATGTATATTATCATTTTTATTGTATATCATAATAATTATATCTGCATCTTGTTCAATAGAATTATGCAGTAGGATATTTTGAGCAAAAAAATGGAAATATTGGGGTTTATATAAGTCGTAAGCTTTTTGATACTTTGAAAAATTAATTTTATTGACGAAGTAATAGTTAATATTAAATTTGTTTTTCCAACATTTTGAGTGTTTTTTTTGTATTAATAAAGAGTTTTCTAAGACAAAATATTGTTCGAGCCAATTGTAATAATATATAAATCTATGATTATATGTTATTAGTAGTTTTTTTTTTATACTTATTTTATGATAAAATATATGTTTTGTAAACATATTTATTTTAGTTATTTTGTTGACAGAATTTATGTATGTATTTGGAGTTTTAATAATATTAAAAAAACTAATTTTGTAACATGTAAATTCTGTATTACAAAATATATGAATGCATCCACTTTCTTTTAAATCTGATAAAATAGGTTTTTTATCTGTCCTAGTTTCAATATTTCTATTTAATTGAGAAAGTACTATGACAGGTATATTGAGTGTTTGTGCTAATAGCTTTAATTTTCTTGTTATATAACTTAATTCTTGACTGCGATTAAATTTATTGGTCAAATTTAATTGTATTAATTGGAGATAATCTATTATTATTAAGCCAATAATGGAATTATTGTTTTTAGAGATAGATGAAGTATGTTCAATATAATCAATAGAAATATTTGAATTATCATCAATATACATATTAATATTAATAAGTTTATAACACGCTTGAATAATTTTGGTCCATTCGGATTTATTTAATTGATATGAATTAACTTTTTCTAATGAAATTTGTGTATTTATTGAAATTAATTTATGTAAAATTTGTTTACTCGACATTTCTAAACTAAAAAAATATATGCTAATTTTATTAGCACTATTAATAATATTTGTAGCTATATTGATCGCAAAAGAAGTTTTTCCCGTAGATGGTCTACCTGCAATGATAATTAAGTCTCCTTTTGTTAATCCTTGAATAATTTCATCAAGTTTTTTAAATCCAGATGAAAGAGAGTAGTTTGTTCTTTTTTCTATCTGCTGTGTATATTTTTCTAGTTTATTTTTTGTTTTAAGTATAAAATGTGTTATTAAATTAGCTAATGTTTGTATTTTTTCTTTAGGAATATTATTTTCTGTAATATTTAAATACAATAAAGCTTTATTATATATTTTTTGATATGAAATTTTTCTTATATATCCTAGTCTAATAATATTATATCCATATTGAATCATTAATCTTTTTATGTAATTGTATTGTATTAATATACTTATTTCTTGTACATAAAGATTAAGAAAATGGAATGAAGAAATAAAAATTTGACTTTGCTTCATTAAATTATTGATCGTTTCGATTCCCCCAATTATATTTAGTATTTTTATTTCTTCTAAACTATCTAAAATTTCATTAAAATTTAATTTTTTTTTTTTATATAAAACTTGTAAACAAGTATAAATAATTCTATTTTTTTCTAAAAAAAAGTATTCAGATTTGATTGAGTTAATTAGGTAATTGCAAGTATCAGGGTAAATAAAGATAGTTCCAATCAATATTTCTTCAGCAAGATAGTTTTGGGGTAATAGTAAATATTTATATTCCATGTAAATTTTTTGTTGTTATTTATAATTAATTATAAAAAACATAATTTTAATTATATTTTTTATATTAAATTATATAAATTATTTTATCAAAAATTATATATTAATCGGCAAAATGTGTACTTTAACTTTGCAAAGTATTTGATATGGTAAATTAATATCTAAGTAAAAAATACCAATTTTTTTTATGCTTATCATGTTTATATATTTTTTTTCTATTTTTATATTTGTGTATTCAGTAATTTTTTGTGCAATATCTTTATCTGTTACACTTCCAAATATGTATTTGTTATCACTGGCTTTTTTGTAAATAATAAGTTTACTAATAAAATTAATTTGCTTTTGTAATTGCTCTACTCTGATTTTGCTATTTTCTATTTTTTTTCTTTCAATAGATTGAAGCATTTTAAAATGTTTATAGCTATTTTCTGTTGCCGTTTCAGCAATTTTGTTTGGAATTAAATAATTTAAGGCATATCCTTTATTAACATATGTTGCATTATTTTTTTCTCCGATATTATTATAATCTTGTTTTAAAATAATTTTAATTTTTTTACTCATAATGATATTGTTAGTGTTATATATAAAAAAAAATAAAATTTATTTTTATTTTAATTTTTTATTATATAGTTATAAATACCATAGTATTTACAAATATTTGAAACTAATAATGAACGATATGCTGTATTGCAATATAAAATGATTTTTTTATCTTGATGTTTTTTTAAAAAATAAATTGTTTTTTTAAGTTTAAATTTAACAATTGGTATATTTATTGCGTATTTCATGTAATGTTTTGAAAATTCATATGATTCTCTGATATCTACTATAATTAAGTTTTGTCTTTGTTTTTTATATTTATAATTTTGTTTAATCTTACTTTTCGTAATAAAGTAATTTAGTTTTTTTGTGTTATGAGCTTTTATTTTTATTTTTTCTTTTATATTATGAAAATAAATTTTTTTGTACTGTATGGATGTGTCTAGTAAATTAAAAATTAATAAGTAATTATTAATTTTTAAATTTAGACCTAATATAATTTTTATTGTTTCAGTTGCTTGTAATATTCCAATATGTCCTGTAACAAAACCTAAAATACCTTCATCATTGCAATTATTGTATGATAATTTTATATTAGGGGAATAAATATTAGAATATCTAATATTATTTTTATAATTAAAAATACTTAATTGGCTGTTAAATTTTTTTACTGCACTATATATATGAATTTTATGTAGTTTGTAACAATAATTATCTATTATATACCTAGTTTCAAAGTTATCTGTTGCATCTAGAATTATATCGTAATATTGAATAATTTCACTTGCATTTTTATGATTTATTTTATATAAATGTGTGATAACGTTACAATACGGATTGATACATTTTAATCGTTTTTTAGCAGATATTACTTTATGTTGATTAATATTATGGAAATTGTATAGTACTTGCCTGTTTAAATTAGATACATTAATAAAATCGTCGTCTATAATGCCAATATATCCAATGCCACATGATGCTAAATATAGCATTGAAGGGCAGCCAATACCTCCTGCTCCAATAATTAAAATTTTAGCTTTTTTTAATCTTTTTTGTCCTTCAAGTCCGACTTCATTTATAATTAGATGTTTAGCATATAATATATATTCTTGATCTGTAAGATTAGTTGGTTTTATATTAGGATTAAGCATTATATTTTTATTATAAAACTAAAAATGTGTAAAAAAATATTTTTAATATATGATTTATATTTTATAGTTATATAGTATTGTATATAAAAATATTGTAAAGATAAAAAAATATTTTTATTATATAGTTATAATATCGGTAAACGCCTTTAGTTCAGTTGGCAGAACGTAGGTTTCCAAAACCTAATGTCGAGGGTTCAAGTCCTTCAAGGCGTGTTTAAAAATTAATTTATATAAGTTTTTATTTTTTTCTTTGAGTAACTATTGGAAAAAATTTATATTCAGCCTATAATAATATATATGTCTATTTTTTTATTAAATTTTATGAATCTTGTTATATATGGCTAAAAAAGTTATAGGTTTTGTAAAATTGGCATTAATGGCTGGTAAAGCAACTCCTGCTCCGCCTGTAGGACCTGCTTTAGGTCAACATGGGGCTAATATAGTAATGTTTTGTAAAGAATATAATGCTAAAACAATTGATAAACTTGGTCTTGTTATACCTGCAGAAGTTTCTATATATGAAGATCGTAGTTTCTCATTTGTCTTAAAAACTCCTCCTGCAGCTGTTTTATTAGCTAAAGCTGCTTCTATAACAAAAGGTTCTGGTTTACCAAATACTAAAAAAGTAGGATCTATTTCTAATATTCAATTAAAAGAAATTGCTGAAATAAAACTTCAAGATTTGAATACAAAAGATTTAAATAAAGCTATGTTAATTATAGCTGGTACAGCGTTGAATATGGGTATTGAAATAAAAGAAAAAGATTAGTATTATATTAGGGGATTTTTATATGCGTAAACGCTCTCGTCGTTTTTTTCAAGTTTTACAGTTAGTTGATCGTTATAAATTATATTCTCCTCTAGAAGGTATTGAAATTTTAAAAAATATTTCTAGTGTAAATTTTGTTGAAACTTTAGAGGTGCATATAATGCTGGGTTTGGATCCTAAATATGCAGATCAACAATTAAGAACTACTGTCATTTTACCTAAAGGTACAGGTAAGACTATTAGAATTGCTGTTATTACAAAAGGTGAAAATATCTCTTTGGCTTCTTCTGCTGGTGCTGATGTTGTGGGATCTGAAGATTTAATAAATGAAATTTTTGAGGGACGTTTAGATTTTGATAAATTGATTGCAACGCCAGACATGATGTTACTAATTGCGAAATTAGGTAGAATATTAGGACCTAGAGGTTTAATGCCTTCACCTAAAGCTGGTACGGTCACAACAAATGTTAAAAGTGCAATTAGTGAATTTAAATCTGGTAAATTAGAGTATAAAGTAGATAAAACAGGAATAGTGCATGTGCCAATTGGAAAATTAAACTTTGCAATAGATGATTTATATGTTAATTTAAAAGCTATACAAGAATCGGTAGATAAAAATCGTCCGGTAGGAGCCAAAGGAAAATATTGGAAGTCTTTATATTTATCAAGTACAATGGGTCCTTCTCTATCTATTAATATTAATATGTTAAAAGATACAAAATTAATCTAATGTTATATTATATTTATTTATTAAGAGTAATTATTTTATGAGTAATAAAATTGACAATATTATTGAAGAGTTAAAATCTTTAACTTTACTAGAAGCAGCAGAATTAGTGCAACAAATAGAAGAAGTTTTTAATGTTGATGCTTCTATTTCTTCCGGAGCAAATATGGCAGTATTACCATCTGATAACAATACATCTCCTACAGAAGTAGAAGAAAAAAATTCGTTTAATGTTGTGTTAGAAGAAGTTTCATCTTCTAAAAAAATAGCTATTTTAAAAGTAGTACGTTCTATAACTTCTTTAGGTTTAAAAGAAGCTAAAGAATTAGTTGAATCTGCTCCTAAAATTCTTAAAGAAGGTACTTCAAAAGAAGAAGCTGATGAGATAAAAACTAAGCTAGAAGAAGCAGGAGCAAAAGTTTCTATTAAATAATTTATAAAATGCAAAGTGTAAATTAAAACTAATAAACAATAAAAGACAATCATTGTTTATTAATTTTAATTGTAATATTGCAAATAATAAAATTAGAATAAACCTAAAGTTATAGCTTTAGATAATGGCATTGTTGCTCCTATGCCTAACCAAACACTAATAAAAGTTCCTGTTAGAAAAATAGTTGTAGCAATTGGTCGACGAAAAGGATTTTGAAATTTATTAATATTTTCTAAAAAAGGTACAATTATTAATCCTAAAGGTACTGATGCCATTGACATTACTCCAATAAGTTTATTGGGTATTACTCTTAATAAATTAAAAGTTGGGAAAAAGTACCATTCAGGTAAAATTTCCAGTGGAGTAGCAAATGGGTCTGCTGTTTCTCCTATCCCGATGGGTTCAAGTACAGCTAGTCCAACAGTACATGCAATTGTACCTAAAATTACTATAGGGAAAACATATAACAAGTCATTAGGCCATGCTGGTTCTCCATAATAGTTATGCCCCATTCCTTTTGCCAGTTTTGCTCTTAGCTTGGGATCTGTCAAATCGGGTTTTTTTATGATTGACATGTTTAATTTTATCCTTAGTTTTTGGAATATTAAATATTTAATTTATTGATCAAGATTTATAGGGGACCTGAAATTCCTTGCTTTCGTATCATTAGAAAGTGCATTAACATAAATACGGCGGTTAATAATGGTAAAACAAAAGTATGTAAACTATAAAATCTTGTTAATGTACTTTGTCCTACGCTTACACTTCCTCTTAGTAGTTCTACAATTGTACTTCCTACAATTGGTATTGCTTCTGGTACACCTGTTACAATTTTTACAGCCCAATAGCCAATTTGGTCCCAAGGGAGTGAGTATCCTGTAACTCCAAATGAAACTGTTAGAACTCCTAAAATGACTCCTGTAACCCATGTTAGTTCTCTAGGTTTTTTAAAGCCGCCTGTTAAATAAACTCTAAATATATGTAAAATTAACATTAATACCATCATGCTTGCCGACCAACGATGTATTGATCGAATTAGCCAACCAAAATTAACTTCAGTCATAATATATTCAACGGATGTAAAGGCTTCTGCGACAGTTGGACGGTAATAAAATGTCATAGCAAAGCCACTAGCAACTTGAATTAAAAAAGATGTAAGCACTATGCCACCTATACAATAAAATATATTAACATGTGGTGGTACGTATTTACTTGTTATATCATCAGCTATAGCCTGTATTTCTAATCTTTCTTCAAACCAATCATATACTTTACTCATTTTTGTTAATTAATCAAAAATATTTTTATACGTTTAGACTTAATTTTATTGTATTTATTTGAATTTATTATAACATAAAAATCTATCTCATTTATAATAATTCAGTAACAATATACTGAAAACACACGATAAGGATCATATATGTATATTTTCTTTTTATAAGAAAAGTGTATAATTTTTTGGTTTACTAATATATGTATAATATGATTAATTGTATTTTTGTTAATACCAGTAATTAAAGATAATTTTTCTTGTGATAGATCAAAAGAAATGTATATTTTTTTGTTACTTATAATACCAAACTCTATAAATAAAAATAGTATAAATTGAATAATTTTATATTTAGTATACTTTTGTTTAAATATGCAGTTGAAAAGTTCATATTTTTTTATGGTTAATTTTTGTGATTGAATTATATAAAATAATATCTGAGGATTAATATAATTATTTATATTGAAGGTTAATGAAAAGCTAATGATATATGTTTTATCAAATGCAACTAATTTATAATAATATTGCTTATTTTGATTACTTAGATCAATTGTAATCGTATGATCTTTTTTTAAAACTCCTATAGCAAACTTTTTTTTATTATTAAAAATTTTAAATATACATACAATGCCTTCTAGTATAATTAAATATTTATTATTAGTTAAAGTATGAAAGTATAAAATACTATCATTTTTATTTAATTGATATACATGATAATTAATATTTGCTTTAGATAAACTATGTATCCATTTCATAAAATTATAAATATGCTTGTTTATATTATTTTTATTAATTAGATATTAAATGAAACATTTATTATTAGTAGATGATGATCATTATTTAATAAATTTGTTATCATCTTATTTATTAGCAGAAGGTTTTTTGATTAATTCTATAGATAATGTTCCAGAAGCTCTAGGTTTAGTTCAAAAAAATAAGCCAGATTTAATTATTACAGATATAATGATGAAACAATTAGATGGTTATGATTTTATTAAACTTATAAAGTTAGATACGTTATTATCAGATATACCTATTATATTCTTAACAGCAAAAGGTATGACTCATGATCGTATTAAGGGTTATAACTTAGGATGTCATGCTTATTTGACCAAGCCTTTTAATCCTAAAGAATTGCTTGCTGTAATAAAAAATATATTTAAAAATATTGATTTATTACAAGTTAAATCTAAATCAAGTAATGTAAGTAATACTTATATAAATGTTCAATTTATGAATTTATTTACTTTTAGAGAAAAAAGTGTTTTAAATTTAGTACTTAAGGGTTATATGAATAAAGAAATTGCTGTCAATTTAAATATTAGTTTGAGAAATGTTGAAAAATATATTTCCCGTTTACTCAATAAAACTAAAACACGCAATCGTACAGAATTGGTTAGATTAGTTTTAGGTAAGTATTTATAATTTTAAGGCGAATAACGGGACTCGAACCCGCGAGTGATGGAGCCACAATCCATTGCCTTAACCTCTTGGCCACATCCGCCATTTTTTTATCATTATATCATAATTATTTTTTTTTGATAAATGAGTTATTTATTTACGATTTATAAGATTATATGGAAAATTATATTACTATTTATATTAATGGTGAGCCATTTAACTGTCAAAACAATATGTCTTTACGAGATTTATTATTATATTTAGGTTTTAATTTAAATTCTATTATTGTAGAATATAATAAGCAAATTGTCTTGTTATCTCAATATACTAGTGTATTGTTTAATCAAAATGACTCAATTGAAATTATTACTATAGTAGGTGGTGGATAAAATAAAAAGTTTATTTATAATTTTATATTGCGTTTAGAAACAGAAATTCTTCCTTGTTTTTTATCAATATGTATAATTTTTACCTTGATCAATTCTCCTGTAATAAACATATGATTTATATTTTTTATGTAAATAGAGCCAATTTCAGATATATGCAATAATGCTATTGTATTGTAAATATTTACAAATATACCATAATTTTTGATTTTAATAATAATACCATAAGTTATTTCTCCTATTCTTAATTTATGAGCAGATAAATGTAAACGAGCACTTTTGTTACTTAAAATTAATTGATTTTTTTTTTCATTCGCAATTAAAATTTTGCATTCTATTGGTTTATTATATAATATAGACTTATTATTTAACGCAATATGAGATTTCGGAATAAATGCTTGTATTTTTTCTAAATATATAATTAGTCCACCTTTGTTTATATGTTGAATATGTGAAATTAATATGATGTTTTCTAAGTATAGTTGTTTAATTCTGTTCCATCCTCTAATATAGTTTAGTCTTTTTATAGATAATATGTATTGTTTTATGTATGTATTATATTTAATAAGAAAAAATTCTCTTGTGGTATTAACCAATAAATTATTGTTCTGATGATCTGTAACAAACTCTATGTTTATTTCTTCTTGAGGTAAATAACCTGAAATATTATCTCCTATTATTACTAAAAATCCATTAGATTCTCTATAGTTAATAGTACCAGCTACAATATCTCCTGATTGTAAATTATATTTATATTGTTCTAAAATATATTGAAATTTATTATATTTTTTATTTATCATAAGACTATATATTATAATTTTTTATATATTTATACATAAAAATATGTTACTATATTTTTGATAAAGAGTAAGTACAGGTAATCACAAATTTTTAACAAGTTTGAGGAAAGTCCGGGCTCTATTTAAAAAAAAATATAGCTATATAACATATAGTGTAGGAAACTATGAGGAGAGTGCCACAGAAATAAACCAACTATTTTTATAAATTAGTAAGGGTGCAATGGTACGATAAAAGCGTACCAGAAATATTTTCAAGATATTTGCTAGGTAAACCCCATATTTAGAGTAAAGTAATTGGTAAAAAAATTTTTTTATCTTTTTTATTTATGAAAATAAATAAATAAACTAATTTGTAAAGATACTGCTTTAAAATTATTTATGCTATAATTCAAGATTAATGATTACCCTTTTTGTATTAATTGTACAATTAAGAACAAAACCCGGCTTATAACTTGCTTTTTATTTCTGGTAAATACAATGCTTCTAAAATCTCTTTAATATTTAAGTCTATATTTTGTAGGTCTATATTATTTAATGTTTTGTATAGTGATTTGTATATAATTCTTATACAAATAGATCTTTGTTTGTTTAATGTGTTATAGTACTCATTAATAATTGTTATTGATTCGGCTAAATCTATAATTCTATCTAAAAAAAATTTTTTAATTTTTTTAATACTTGTTTTTTTTCTGACTTTAATTGAAATATCTCTAGAAACGCTAGGATATGAAGAATAAGGATACATAATATAATTATAGTGTTTATTATAATTAATACATTTTAATAATTTTGTTATGTTTATTTCAAATAAATAAGTATTTCTTGTTTTAATTTCTTTTAAATTTTTGTTATATAGTTCTCCAAATATGCCAATTGATTCTTGATTGTAATCATTGTAAATTAATAATGTTTTGTTTGGATGGTAATAGTTTTTATTATATGTAAATGTAATAGAATTATCTAATTTTATGGCTTTTTTCCATGTAGTTTGAGCTTTTATTATTTCTAAAAATTGCTCAATAATTCCTTTTGCATGAAACCAGTTCATTGGTATTTGGGAATTAGACCAATTAGCTTGTGAATAATTATTATTATGAATAAGTCCTCCTAAATAGCTTTCTTCCATAAAATAATTTAATTTATTTCTGTAAAAAATTTTTCCTATTTCAAAAATTTCTGTATGAAAAATTTTATTATTTATATTTTGTTTATGAATTTTAATTAAACTATCAAGTATATTTATACGTAAACTGATTTGCTCTTGTCCTAATGGATTGCGTACAGTTATTTCATTATAATTACTTTTAAAATTATTAGTATTATTAAAAGATAAATTAATAACTTCGTTAAAGCCAATCTGGAGTAAAGAGTTTCTAATTATTTTTAAATTTAAATAATTTAAAGAGATATTTCCTTTATTTTGATAAGTTGGTAGTTTGTTTAAAAATTTTTCGAATCCATAAATTCTGCCAATTTCTTCTATTATGTCGATATTTCGCTTTAAGTCGTGTTGTCTATATTCTGGAATTTGAATTTTAAATATTTTGTAAGCTTTAAAATATATGGGTTTAAAGTTTAATTGTTGTAAAATGTTTAAAATTTGTTGCTTTTGTAAAAATGTCAATTTTGTATTTTTTATGGGCCCTAGTAAATTCTTTATTTCATTTTTTTTTATATTGAGTGTCTGGTTTTTATTATTTGCATTTAGATCATCATAATAATATTCAGTTGATTTACTAACAACACTTTGAGTGTAAGTTGTTATAAGTTTTATAGTTTCTTCATATGCTTGATTAAATACGATGCTAGAGTTATTTATGTTACTTTTATTAATTTCATAAACAGCAAAATATAAAATGATATTTTGTATTTTTTTATTTTGTTTTTCATTGTAAAAATATAAATAATCTTTTTTATTGTTTAATACATTATTAATATAGTTTATATATAAATTTTTTTTTTCTATGTTGTTTATTTTTTCTAAATTAAATACATGAAATTTATGACCCCATTTTATTTCAATATATTTTTGTATGTCACGTATTAATGAAATTGGTTGTATACCAGATATTTTTAAATAATTTTGTAACCAATTTGGAGTTAATCTATTCTTTAAATAATGAACTTTATGGCTTTTAATGCATTTTAAATATAAAAAAGAAGATTTTTTTTCAGGTTCGATTAGTTTAATATTTTTTAATTTTAATTGTAATGGTAAGTAGAAAATAGTACTTAATTCTATAGCTAAATTGATAATACAAAATAATTCTTTTCTATTTGCAGTTATATTTAAATCAATGCTTTTATCTGTAAAAATTGGTTGATCTTTGAATTCTTCTACTTCAAGTCCACTTAAATTTAGCTTGCTTATAAATTCTTCAGTTGGTATTTTCTCTAAATTTATAAAAGAGTTTAGTACTTTCCATGAAAATTTCATCTTTTATTTAATTATTAATAAAATAAAATAGTATAATAGTATTGTTGTTTTAAGCTTTTATAAATGAAAGATCATTGTTTTTCGCATATCTTTCCATAAATCTCATAAATCGATCCCATTCATCTGGATTTTTTATGATATAAGTAGATTCAATTCCTTGTGGTTTTCCATTTATAAATTTTGCATTTACATCTGTAGTAAATAATTTTCCTTCTTCATCTATTAAATGCATTCCTTGAATATCTCCTTTATCTTGCATCTCCTGTTGTATTATATCAGGATTATTAAATCTAAATATGGCTGTTCCTGTGTTGCCATCTCGTGATCTTGTTAATTTGATATTTGGAACAATAGTTTCATTAATTCCTTCTATAAATTGAATAACGGCCATAAGTTTTTATTGATAAAGTTTTTATAATTTATTTTTATCTGGGGTGGGAGGATTCGAACCTGCGAATAGCGGAGTCAAAGTCCGTTGCCTTACCACTTGGCTACACCCCAACAAAGATATTATATCAGAAAAGATAATATGATTATAATTTTAATTTGTAAAAAGATATTTATGTGTATTTAAATAAGCTTTCAAATAAGACAATTTTACTTTTTGTTGTTCACTATTTTTTAACCATTTTATTGTAATATAGTTATTTTTTATTTCTTCTTCTCCTATTATAAAACAAATTTGAGCAGGTGAATGATGAGCCTGTTTTAATTGTTTAGCTAAGTTATTACCTGTTATATTTAAGGAAAATGTAATTTTACATTCTTCTATTATTTGAATTATATCCCATATTTGTTGTCGTTTTTCCGTTCCTTGAATTATAATATAAATACTTAGTTTTTTTATTTTGTTATTTGTTGCTAGCAATAGTAATCTTTCGATTCCGATAGCCCATCCTACAGATGGTGTAATTGGTCCTCCTAATTGTTCTATTAACTTGTCATATCTTCCACCGCCACAGATTGTATTTTGATTTCCTAACTCGTTAGTTTTTACTTCAAAAGCAGTATAATTATAGTAATCTAATCCTCTTACTAGTCTATGATTAATTTTATAAGATATATTTAAATATGTTAAATGTTCACAAATTGTATTGAAATGTTTCAAAGATTCTGAGTTTAAACAAGATATTATTTTAGGAGCGTTAATTAATATATTTTGAGTTTTTAAGTTTTTACTATCTAGTATTCTTAAAGGATTACTGATGAGTCTTTTTTGAGAATCTGGATCTAAGTCTTGTTTATATTGATTTAAGTAATTTAGAAGCTTATCTTTATATTGAGTTCTTTCCTCTAAATTACCGATGGAGTTAATTTCTATTACATAGCTTTTTAAGCCAAAAGTTTCTAAAACTTTATTAGCAATTTTTATAACTTCAATATCTGCAATAGGACTGCTAGTGCCAAGACATTCTATTCCTAGTTGATTAAATTGTCTTTGTCTTCCTTTTTGTGGTCTTTCATATCGAAACATAGGACCAAAATACCATAGTCTGTTTATCTTAGATTTTTCATACATTTTATTACTGATATAAGCTCGCGCTATACTAGCAGTACCCTCTGGTCTTAAAGTGATACTTCTTTGTCCTTGATCTTCAAAAGTATACATTTCTTTATTTATAATATCAGTTTCTGTACCTATACTTCTAAGAAATAAATCAGTGTTTTCTAAAATAGGTGTTTTTATTTCATGATAGTTATATATATTGAGTAACTTGTTAACAGTATAATAAATATCTTGCCAATGATAAATTTCTTCAGGCAAAATATCTTTTGTTCCTCTTAATGTTTGCATAATTAAGTATAAGTATAATATATAGTATTTATCAAAGTATAAAAATTAATTTAATTACCGGGCAAGGAGGGACTCGAACCCCCGACACCGTAGTTCGTAGCCACGTGCTCTAATCCACTGAGCTACAGGCCCTTATATTATATAATTATAACAATAAATCAAAATAAAATATATCAATTTGTTTTTTTCATCTGTTATTATATTTAGATACTAAGTTAAGTTTTTTCATTTGATAATATACATTTAATAATTACATAAATTAAAAGGATTTTTTGTATGGGTAAAGCGATATTGTATCACGATCATGCTCGTAAAGTTTTAGAAAAAGGTATGGATATATTAGCAGAAGCAGTTTCCATTACTTTGGGTCCTAAAGGAAGAAATGTTGTTTTAGAGAAAAAATTTGGTTCTCCTCAAATTATTAACGATGGAGTAACAATTGCAAAAGAGATTGAGTTAAAAGATTTTGTAGAAAATACGGGAGTTGCTTTGATTAGACAAGCTGCATCTAAAACAAATGATGTAGCTGGTGATGGCACTACTACAGCAACTGTTTTAGCTCATGCAATTGTTAAGCAAGGACTAAAAAATGTGGCTGCTGGCTCAAATCCAATATTATTAAAAAGAGGAATTAATCAGGCTGTAAAGTTAGCTGTTACAAAAATAGCAGAATATTCGAGACCAGTTAGTAGTACAAAAGATATTACACAAATTGCTTCTATTTCTGCTGGTAATGATATAGAAATAGGTACAATGATTACTTCAGCTATCGATAAAGTAGGTAAAGAAGGGATAATATCTATAGAAGAAGGTCAATCTACAGTTAATGAATTAGAAATTAAAGAAGGAATGAAATTTGAAAAAGGTTTTATTTCTCCTTATTTTGTTACTGATTCTTTAAAGATGGAAGTCATTCAAAAAAATACTTATATATTATTAACTGATAGAAAGATTACATTAATCCAACAAGAATTATTACCTATACTAGAAAAGGTAGCAAAGACAGGTTCTTCTTTATTAATTATAGCTGAGGATATCGAGAAAGAAGCTTTAGCAACTATTGTTGTAAATAAGCTTAGAGGTATTATAAATGTTGTTGCAGTTCGTGCACCTGGTTTTGGTGATAGGAGAAAAGCTTTGTTAGAAGATATTGCTGTATTGACTTCTGGAAAAGTAATTACAGAAGAAACAGGATTAAGTTTAAATTCTGTTTCCTTAAACGATTTAGGTTTTGCAAGAAAAATACATGTAACTAAAGATTTTACAACTATTGTCGCGGAAGGTAATCAAGAACTTATTAGTAGCCGTTGTGAGCAATTACGTAAGCAAATTTATATGAATAACAATAAATATGAAAAAGAAAAGTTACAAGAAAGACTTGCTAAATTATCAAGTGGAGTAGCTGTGATTAAAGTGGGTGCCGCTACAGAAACTGAAATGAAAGATAAAAAATTACGTTTAGAAGATGCTATCAATGCAACTAAAGCTGCTATTGATGAAGGAATTGTGCCGGGAGGAGGAGCTACTTATGTCCATTTATCTGAGTATTTACAGCATTGGGCAGAAGATAATTTAGTAGATGATGAATTAATAGGAGCATTGATTGTGGTGAAGTCTTTATTATCACCTTTAAAATGTATAGTCGAAAATGCTGGTCTTAATGGAGCAGTTATTTTAGAAAAAGTAAAACAAAGTAATTTTTCAATAGGTTATGACGCTAATACAAATCAATTAGTTGATATGTATGAAGCTGGTATCATTGATCCTTCTAAAGTTACTCGTTCTGCATTGCAAAATGCGGCATCAATTGCATCAATAATATTAACAACAGAATGTATTATAACTAATGTTGGAGCTAAATAATGCAAATAATCTAAAAGATTGGATCATATAAGTATTTAATAAGAAAAAAAATATTTTTATTTTTATAGCATTGTGCAATAATATATAAATTTATTATTGCAAAATAATAAATATTGACTTTTAGTTTACTATATTCATAATAATTATAATTTTTATAATATGAGTATCTAAATTTATTAAAATATTTAATATGAGCTGTTATATTATCAGCATATAAACGGTTATAATTGTTTTTAAAAATATTTTGAGTTAAATTTTGTATAATTTTATTTTGACTTAGTTTATAAATACTTAAAATAAATTTAATTTTATTGAAATTATATTTATAGTCTAAATAATAATTATGAATAGTTAATCTATTGATTAATTTATAATTGAATTTTCTTGTTGATAACTTGCAAGAATATTTATATTCTTTGAGTAAATGTGAGGATAAAACTTGAAAACTAAGTTGTAATAAGTTTAACTTTATTATAACAAATAATTTTTTGTTCATTTTTTATAAAAAATATGATTATAAAATATAGATTTACGATAATAATGATTAGTGTTTTTAATCTAATCATTTATTTTATTTTAATTAATTAATTACTGCCAGCAAAGATAAAGCCTGGAAATTGATCTTCTACTTGCTTTAGAGATTGTTTTTTTCCTTCTTCTTGCCAAAAATTTATAATTTCAGTAGTTTTATTAAGTAAATCAATTTTATCATTTTCTGATATCCAAGGCTTAGAATCTAATTCTGTTTTTAGTTGTTCCCATGCATCGTTTCTAGGCCAAAAAAAATAGGATGTTAGGGGACTTAAATTATTGCCTATAATATGATCAATAGCAATAGCAACGTTGTTATCTAGCCATAAAATACGAAAAGTAAATTTTTCCAACTGTTTTTCCTTAATTTTATAGTTTAAAATTTTATTTATAAGTGTTGTGTAAAATATCTTTAATAATTTGTGTAGGTTGAGCTCCATTTTGAATTCTTTTTTGGATTTTAGATAAGTCTAATTTATAATTTTGTTTTAATGGATCATAAAAACCAACTTCTTCTAACGCTTTACCATCTCGCTTATGTTTACTGTCTATAATAATTATTCTGTAGCATGGTTTTTTCTTCTTACCTAATCTTTTTAGTCTAATTTTTAGCATTGTTTCGATTACTTCTCTTATTTTTTTTGTTAATATAAAGTTATATGGACAATTTGATGATATTATGTTTATGTAACTAGTTCAATTCTAATATTATTAAAGATTACAGTTAAACATTGTAAAAAAATAATACCTAACATTGGTGACATATCCATGCCGAAAATCATAGGAATAGTACCTCTAAATAATTTTAGATACGGATCTGTTAAACGATTTAAAGAACAAAATGGTTCATTATACCAGTTTACTGTTGGAAACCATGCTAACGATAATTTTAATAAAATTAAAATTAAATAAATTTCAGAAAAATTGGCAATAGATGTAAATATTAAATTAAGCGAACTGGTTAAAATATTCATTAGTTTTTGCAAATTAAAATTCAAAATAAAATATTCTTATTTTTAATTATATATTAAATTATTATTTTAGTTGTGTATATATTTACTTTAGGGTATTTTTGGCTTATTTGCTTCAATACTTTATTATTACATGTTAAACAAGCAATATCTAATTGTTCTATCTTTATTTTTATATTATCAATTAAAACTTTTATTACCTCTATAATAGTGATATTAGTTAGAAAAAATTCAAATACAATAATTCTTTTTCTGTATTTTTTATTTTTTACTATTTTTGTTAGCTGCTCTACTGTATAGTTATTTAAATCAAGATAGTTTATGTTTATAATATGTAAATTTGGAATTATGTTATTAATTTCTTCTAAAACAAAATATGTATTTGATAGATTCGTTATAATATAATTTTGCTGTTGAGAATCTAGTGTATAAATAGTTTTTAAATTAAATATTTGTTTAATATAAATGTTTTTTATATATAAGTGTTTTCTCATAATTTCATATATAATAAATAAACTAAGATATTTTTTCTCATTTTTGTTGTTTATGTTTATTTCATTTTGTATGGTTGAATTAGATAATATTTTAATTATTGGATGAGATATTAAATATATGTTTAATTGCATAAAGATATTCTTTGAAATTATTGGCGAATAATAAAAACGTTGATTTTTTTATTATATTTTAATATATGAAAAATATATAAATAATTATTTATTTATATATTTTTTGTTTATTTAGGTATTTTTATTAATCTAATGGCTTCATTGATAAAACAGCTTCGTTTTCTCGATTTATTCCTTTTTCAAAGCCAGCAGCAGCAGCTCTTGCTCTTCCTGCATGCCAAAGATGTCCTATGAATAAAAAGAAACCTAAAAAGAAATGAGATGTTGTTAGCCAGCTTCGCGGAGATACGTAATTTACTGAATTTATTTCTGTAGCAACTCCGCCAACAGAATTTAATGATCCCAAGGGAGCATGAGTCATATATTCAGCAGCTCTTCTTTCTTGCCAAGGCTGTATATCATTGCGTATTTTATTTAAATCTAAACCATTCGGCCCTCTTAATGGTTCTACCCAAGGAGCTCTTAGATCCCAAAATCTCATAGTCTCACCGCCAAAAATAATTTCTCCACTAGGGGATCTCATTAAATATTTTCCTAATCCGGTTGGTCCTTGTGCTGATGCTACGTTAGCACCTAATCTTTGATCTCTTACAAGAAAAGTAAAAGCTTGCGCCTGTGATGCCTCTGGTCCTGTCGGTCCATAAAACTCACTTGGATAAGCTGTGTTATTATACCAAACAAAATTAGATGCTGTAAGACCCATTATGGATAGTGCTCCTAAACTGTAGGATAAGTACGCTTCTCCAGACCAGACAAAAGCTCTTCTAGCCCATGCAAATGGTTTAGTTAGTATATGCCAAACTCCTCCAGCAATACATATTACTCCGATCCATACATGTCCGCCAACTAGGTCTTCCATGTTGTCAACGCTAACGATCCAACCATCTCCTCCAAATGGAGATTTTAAGATATAGCCAAAAATTACAGATGGGTTTAATGTAGGACTTGTTATAAAACGTACATCTCCTCCTCCTGGTGCCCATGTATCATATAAACCCCCAAAAAAAAGAGCTTTAATTACCAATAAAAATGATCCAATGCCTAAAAGTAATAAATGAATACCAAGTATTGTTGTCATTTTGTTTTTATCTCTCCAATCATATCCGAAAAAAGGAAATGATTCTTCTAAGGTGTCTGGACCTATTAAAGAATGATATAATCCTCCAAATCCAAGTACTGCTGAGGAAATTAAGTGTAAAATACCTACTACAAAGTATGGATATGTATTAAGAATTTCTCCGCTCGGTCCAACTCCCCATCCTAAAGTTGCTAAATGTGGGATTAGAATAAAACCTTGTTCATATAATGGTTTTTCTGGTACGAAGTGAGCTACTTCAAATAGTGTCATAGCACCTGTCCAAAATACCATGATTCCGGCATGAGCTACATGAGCACCTAAAAGTTTACCAGAAACATTGATTAATCTTGCATTTCCAGACCACCAAGCGAAGCCTGTTGACTCTAAGTCTCTTCCGCCAATTGTATTATTGTTGTTATTAAAGGCCGTTTCCACGTGGTAAAACCTCCTCTGGGAATATGAAATTTTCGTGAGGTTGATCTTGTGCTGCCATCCATGCACGAATACCTTCGTTTAGTAAAATATTTTTAGTATAAAATGTTTCAAATTCTGGATCTTCAGCAGCTCTTAATTCTTGTGAAACAAAATCATATGCTCTTAAGTTTAACGCTAATCCTACAATACCAAATGCGCTAGTCCATAGACCAGTTACAGGTACAAATAGCATGAAAAAATGTAGCCATCTTTTATTTGAGAAAGCAACACCGAAAATCTGTGACCAGAAACGATTTGCAGTTACCATTGAATATGTTTCTTCTGATTGTGTTGGTGTGAATGCTCTAAATGTATCAGCTGCGTCTCCATCCTCAAATAAAGTATTTTGTACAGTTGCTCCATGTATTGCACATAATAATGCTCCACCTAGGATACCTGCTACTCCCATCATATGGAAAGGATTTAGCGTCCAATTGTGAAAACCTTGTAAAAATAGTAAGAATCTAAAGATTGCTGCAACACCAAAACTTGGAGCAAAAAACCAGCTAGCTTGTCCTAATGGGTACATTAAAAAAACAGAAACAAAAACAGCTATTGGTCCTGAAAAAGCTATTGCGTTGTATGGTCTAATTCCAACTAATCTTGCAATTTCAAATTGTCTTAAACAAAAACCAATTAAGCCAAATGATCCATGTAGGGCAATAAATGACCATAATCCTCCAATTTGACACCATCTTGTAAAGTCACCTTGTGCTTCAGGACCCCAAAGCAGCAACAAAGAATGCCCCATGCTGTTTGCTGGCGTAGATACTGCTGCTGTAAGAAAATTGCATCCTTCTAAATAAGAACTAGCTAGTCCATGTGTGTACCAAGAAGTTACGAATGTAGTTCCAGTTAACCATCCGCCTAGAGCTAGATATGAACATGGAAATAGCAATAATCCAGACCAACCAACGAATACGAAACGATCTCTTTTTACCCAGTCATCTACTAAATCAAATTTTCCGCGATTTTTTTCTTGTCCAATTGCAATGGTCATTAATATAATCTCCAAGGCAAATTATTTAAGTACATATTTCATTTAGTATTTTTGTTTATACGATTATTAAATGTATTTATTTTTAGTTTAATAATTATGAATTTACTTATCTTTACGTTTACTATATATTATAAATGTAATTCAGCTCAATTATACACAATTTATTTAAATTATTAAATATAGTTCTGTAAGTTCTAATAATAAGTTATATTAAAAGTTAAATTTTATTATCATTTGTTATAATTTTTTGAAATAAGTATCCTATACCTCTTGCTGTTAAAATTAAGTCTGGATTACTTGGATCTTCTTCTAATTTTGCTCGAAGTCTAGAAATATGCACATCTACAACTCTTGTATCAACGTGTCTTTCTGGTGTATATCCCCAAACTTCTTGTAATATAGAAGATCTAGAGAAAGCTTCACCAGCTTTACTTACTAAAAGTTCAAGTAAACTAAATTCCATTCCAGTTAATCTAACCCTTTCATTGTTTTTATAAACTTGTCTTTTATTTGTATCTACTTTTAAAAAACCAATATTTATAATGCCTGAACTTGGTATCGAAGAATTAATAGCTATTTTATCTACTCTTCTTAAAATACATCTGATTCTTGCTTCTAATTCTTTTGGTGAGAAAGGTTTGATAATATAGTCATCAGCTCCTAATTCTAGTCCTGTAATACGATCTGATACATCACCTAAAGCAGTTAACATAATGATTGGTACATCTGATTCTTTTCTTAACTCTTGACATACTCCGTAGCCGTCTAATTTTGGCATCATTACATCTAATATAATTAAGTTAGGATATTCTGTTCGAAATACATTTAACGCTTCTTCTCCATCTGAAGCACTAACTACGTCATATCCAATCATAGATAATCTAGTTTCTAAAATTCTTCTTATACTAGTTTCATCGTCAACAATTAATATTTTATCTTTTTGATTATCCAATCTATTTCTCCCTTAAATTTACCTAGCTTCTAGTATAAAAATAAGTAAAAAAATAAAAGTGTTTGTGATAACAAAATTTGATAATAAGTTTATTTACTTTAAGTATCTTTATTAGTTATATTACACTTTATTTTTTAATTATTTATTGTATTGTGTATAAAATTTTTTTTGAAAGACTTGACAATTCATTCTAAAAATTATTATTATGTTTTTAGTCATTAGACATTTTTATTATAAATGATATTGACTAAAAATTAAATAAA